ACTATGGAGAGTTTGATCCTGGCTCAGGATGAACGCTGGCGGTATGCCTTACACATGCAAGTCGAACGAAAGCTTCTGCTTTAGTGGCGAACGGGTGAGTAACACGTAAGAATCTACCTTCAGGAGGGAAATAACAATTGGAAACGATTGCTAATATCCCATACGCTGCAAAGTGAAATATTTTTTTGCCTGAAGATGAGCTTGCGCCTGATTAGCTAGTTGGTAAGGTAATGGCTTACCAAGGCAATGATCAGTAGCTGGTTTGAGAGGATGATCAGCCACACTGGAACTGAGACACGGTCCAGACTTCTACGGAAGGCAGCAGTGGGGAATTTTCCGCAATGGGCGAAAGCCTGACGGAGCAATACCGCGTGAAGGATGAATGCCTGTGGGTTGTAAACTTCTTTTATTAGGGAAGAAACAATGACGGTACCTAATGAATAAGCATCGGCTAACTCCGTGCCAGCAGCCGCGGTAATACGGGGGATGCAAGCGTTATCCGGAATTATTGGGCGTAAAGAGTCTGTAGGTTGTTTAATAAGTCTATTGTTAAATATTAGAGCTTAACTCTAAACAAGCATTAGAAACTATTAAGCTAGAGTATGGTAGGGGCAAAGGGAATTCCCAGTGTAGCGGTGAAATGCGTAGATATTGGGAAGAACACCAGAAGCGAAAGCGCTTTGCTGGGCCATTACTGACACTCAGAGACGAAAGCTAGGGGAGCAAATGGGATTAGATACCCCAGTAGTCCTAGCCGTAAACGATGGATACTAGATGTTGCGCGTATCGATCCGTGCAGTATCGTAGCTAACGCGTTAAGTATCCCGCCTGGGAAGTACGCTCGCAAGAGTAAAACTCAAAGGAATTGACGGGGGCCCGCACAAGCGGTGGAGCATGTGGTTTAATTCGATGCAACACGAAGAACCTTACCAGAACTTGACATGTTGTGAATTTTTACGAAAGTAAGAAGTGCCTTAGGGAGCACAAACACAGGTGGTGCATGGCTGTCGTCAGCTCGTGTCGTGAGATGTTGGGTTAAGTCCCGCAACGAGCGCAACCCTTGTTTTTAGTTGCCATCATTTAGTTGGGTACTTTAAAAAGACTGCCGGTGACAAACCGGAGGAAGGTGAGGATGACGTCAAGTCAGCATGCCCCTTACGTTCTGGGCTACACACGTGCTACAATGGATATGACAAAAAGTTGCTACACTGCAAGGTCAAGCTAATCTCTAAACATATTCTCAGTTCGGATTGTAGGCTGAAACTCGCCTACATGAAGGTGGAATCGCTAGTAATCGCCGGTCAGCTATACGGCGGTGAATCCGTTCCCGGGCCTTGTACACACCGCCCGTCACACCATGGGAGCTGGCCATGCCCAAAGTTACTACTTTTTAGTGTACCTAAGGTAGGGCTAGTGACTGGGGTGAAGTCGTAACAAGGTAGCCGTACTGGAAGGTGCGGCTGGATCACCTCCTTATTAGGGACATAATAATTATTATTTATCTCAGATCGTCAAATAATTAGGGCTATTAGCTCAGTTGGTTAGAGCGCACCCCTGATAAGGGTGAAGTCCCAGGTTCAAATCCTGGATAGCCCAAGCTGAGGGGGTATAGCTCAGTTGGTAGAGCGCTGCTTTTGCAAGGCAGATGTCAGCGGTTCGAGTCCGCTTATCTCCAGAAAAAATTTTGTCAAGTTGATTATTCAACTTGTAGTTATTAGTTTATATATTTATAATACTAATATTTAATTAGTAACTGATAAATTCACATTAAATCAAATTACTAAGAGCTTACGACGGATACCTTGGCATTTAGAAGCGATGAAGGGCGTGACTACCAACGAAATATTTCGGTGAGCTGGAAGTAAGCTATGATCCGGAAATTCCCGAATGAGGTAACTCTTTAATACTATTTGCTGAATATATAGGCAAATAAGAGCAAACTTAGTGAACTGAAACATCTTATTAACTAAAGGAAAAAAAAGCAAAAGCGATTCTCTTAGTAGCGGCGAGCGAAATGGGAACAGCCTAAACCACTTTAATGCGTTTTAGTGGGGTAGAGGGACAGTAATAAATGAAAATAAAAAATTAAGTGAATCAATTGGAATATTGAACAATATAAGGTGAAAGTCCTGTAACTGAAAATTAATTATGATCTAAGCTGTATCCCAAGTAGCATGGGACACGTGAAACCCCGTGTGAATCAGCGAGGACCACCTCGTAAGGCTAAATATTACTAAATGACCGATAGTGAACTAGTACCGTGAGGGAAAGGTGAAAAGAACCCCGGGAGGGGAGTGAAATAGAACATGAAATCGTAAGCTTACAAGCAGCAGAAGAATGACTTTATCGTTTGACTGTGTGCATGTTGAAGAATGAGCCGGCGACTTATAGGCAGTGGCAGGTTAAAATAGAAAATATTGGAGCCATAGTGAAAGCGAGCTTTAATAGAGCGTTAGTCACTGTTTATAGACCCGAACCCGAATGATCTAACCATGGCCAGGGTGAAGCTTAGGTAACACTAAGTGGAGGTCCGAACCGACTGATGTTGAAAAATCAGCGGACGAGCTGTGGTTAGGGGTGAAATGCCAATCGAATTCGGAGCTAGCTGGTTCTCCCCGAAATGCGTTTTGGCGCAGCGGTTGATGCTATAACTTAGGGGTAAAGCACTGTTTCGATGCGGGCTGCGAGAGCGGTACCAAATCAAGGCAAACTCTGAATACTAAGTGTGTAGTCAACCAGTGAGACAGTGGGGGATAAGCTTCATTGTCAAAAGGGAAACAGCCCAGACCACCATCTAAGGCCCCTAAATAATTGCTAAGTGATAAAGGAAGTAAGAATGCTTATACAACCAGGAGGTTTGCTTAGAAGCAGCAATCCTTTAAAGAGTGCGTAATAGCTCACTGGTCTAGTGATCTTGCGCCGAAAATGAACGGGACTAAGCAATTTGCCGAAGATGTGGGATGTTTTACATCGGTAGGGGAGCGTTCTGTTTTAGATTGAAGCACTAATGAAAGTGAGTGTGGACGAATCAGAAGTGAGAATGTCGGCTTGAGTAGCGAAAACATTGGTGAGAATCCAATGCCCCGAAAACCTAAGGTTTCCTTTGGAAGGTTCGTCCGCGAAGGGTAAGTCAGGACCTAAGGCGAGGTTGAAAAACGTAGTCGATGGATAACAGTTTAATATTACTGTACTGTTTATTACTGATATTAAGAAACGGAGAAGGCTAAATCATCCGGATGTTGGTTACCGGTTTAAGCATGCAAGGTGAAGATAAGTAGCGAAAATACTTTGAGCTAAGCAGTGAATACAAAATACTAAGGTATTAAAGTGATTGACGTCATGCTTCCTAGAAAATCTTGTCATATCTTAAGTAATAAATACCTGTACCTTAAACCGACACAGGTAGGTAAGTAGAGAATACTAAGGGGCGCGAGATAACTCTCTCTAAGGAACTCGGCAAAATAGCCCCGTAACTTCGGAAGAAGGGGTACCCTTGTAGGGTTGCAATAAATAGGCCCAAGCGACTGTTTATCAAAAACACAGGTCTCCGCGAAGTCGTAAGACGATGTATGGGGGCTGACGCCTGCCCAGTGCCGGAAGGTTAAAGAAATTGGTTAGTTTTTGACGAAGCTAATGACTGAAGCCCCGGTGAACGGCGGCCGTAACTATAACGGTCCTAAGGTAGCGAAATTCCTTGTCGGGTAAGTTCCGACCCGCACGAAAGGCGTAACGATTTGGGCACTGTCTCGGAGAGAGACTCGGCGAAATAGAATTGTCTGTGAAGATGCGGACTACCTGCACCTGGACAGAAAGACCCTATGAAGCTTTACTGTAGCCTGGAATTGAATTTGGGTTTATTTTGCGCAGTATAGGTGGGAGGCTATGATATTATATTTGAGGATATAAAAGAGCTATCAGTGAGATACCACTCTAATTAAACTAGAATTCTAATCATGATGCCGTTATCCGGCCAAGAGACAGTTTCAGGTGGGCAGTTTGACTGGGGCGGTCGCCTCCTAAAAGGTAACGGAGGCGTGCAAAGGTTTTCTCAGACTGGTCGGAAATCAGTCGTAGAGTATAAAGGCATAAGAAAGCTTGACTGCGAGACCTACAAGTCGAGCAGAGACGAAAGTCGGCCTTAGTGATCCGACAGTTCTGAGTGGAAAGGCTGTCGCTCAACGGATAAAAGTTACTCTAGGGATAACAGGCTGATCTCCCCCAAGAGTTCACATCGACGGGGAGGTTTGGCACCTCGATGTCGGCTCATCGCATCCTGGGGCGGTAGCACGTCCCAAGGGTTGGGCTGTTCGCCCATGAAAGCGGTACGCGAGCTGGGTTCAGAACGTCGTGAGACAGTTCGGTCCATATCCGGTGTAGGCGTTAGAGTATTGAAAGGATTTCTCCTTAGTACGAGAGGACCGGGAGAAACATACCTCTGGTGTACCAGTTATTGTGCCAACAGTATACGCTGGGTAGCCAAGTATGGATTGGATAACCGCTGAAAGCATCTAAGTGGGAAGCCTACCTTAAGATGAGTACTCTTTTAGATCATGGTAAGATTAACCGTTTGATAGGCGTTAAGTGTAAGTATAGCAATATATTCAGCTGAGACGTACTAATAGATCAAAAATTTGATTTAACATATGAAAATTTAATATATTATATATATGTATTATAATTTATGTCTTGATATTTATAGCGCAGTGGACCCACTCCAAACCATTCCGAACTTGGTTGTTAAACTCTGCAGCGACGATGATACTTGAGAGGAGACTCTCCGGGAAAGTAGTTCAATATCAAGGCAATACTATTGCATTTATGCTATTTTAACTTTGCCTGAGTATCCCCACTTTCTTAAAACTAATATTTTTTTTCTCTCTATTACTGACAGTGGTATTATTTCCTTTATAGCTTTATTGATATCTATTGTTGTAAATTCTCTATTTTCATAAAATGCTGTGTACATTGCTTCTATTACTGATTGTTCTATCTCTGCTCCTGAAAAGCCTTGGCTAATTTTTGATAAGTAGTAAATGTTATATTTATTCCAAGTAATTGGTCGTGACTTTTTTAAATGTATTTGAAATATTTTAAGTCTTTCTTTGAAGTTAGGTAAGTCTACAAAAAAAATTTCATCGAACCTACCTTTCCTTAGTATCTCTATTGGCAATTTACTTATTGTATTTGCTGTTGCAACAATGAATACTTGCTTTTTTTTTTCAGATAGCCAAGTTAAAAAAATATTTGTTACTCTTTGTTTTGTTCCACTATCATTACTTGTATTATATTCACCAAATATTTTATCTATTTCATCAATCCATAATATGCATGGAGCATTCTTTTCACAGATATTAATTATTTGTTCTACTTTACTTTCAGATTCTCCTAAAATACCTGTAAAAATTTTGCTTATGTCTAATCTAAATAAAGGTAGTTTCCATTCATTAGCAATTGTTTTTGCACTTAGTGATTTGCCTGTTCCTTGAATTCCTACGAGTAATATTCCTTTTGGTATTTGTATTCCATATGAATACGCTGTTTGTGTAAATGCTAATTTTCTAATTTTTAGCCAGTTTTTTAAGTTATTTAGTCCACCTATATCTAATTTATTATTCTTTGAGGGATAAAATTTTAATCCTTCTGTTGTGTTTATTATTTTTTCTTTTTCAGCTAAAATTTTTTGCAATACTCCTTTTATAGATATATTTTTTATTATTAACGTAGATAGTGATTTACGTATTGTATTAATTGAAAAACCTGCATATGCCATACAAATTATTTCTTTGTATTTTAATTCATTTAATTCTCTTTGATTAAAAAAACGATTTAGTTCAATTAAAATTTCTTTTTTATTAGGTAATGGCATTTTAATATATGTAATATAGTTTTTTAGTTCTCTTGGTATATTAGTTTCCATTCCACTCATTATTACGTATGTATTACTTTTTTTTAAGTAGTGATATAAATTTTTTAGTTGTCTACTAATACTTATTTCTTTAAGAAAAACATGAAAATCTTTTAAAAAAAATACTTTAACTCTTTCATTGTCATCTTGTATAATTTTATTTAATGCTTCTAATGGATTTTGGATACATTGAGACATGTAGTTTGGATTATCTATATAGCCATCTATAAAATTCCATGAACACACTTTGTCTCTAAATAGTTTATCTATTGTATCTTTTAAAATATATTCTAGTCTTTCTTCTTCTTCTGTTGAAATATAGATTAAGAAGTTATTTGACATTAGTACTGTTTTGATTTCTTTTACGAAGTTCATTGAAATTTTTAGCTGATTTTTTATATACTCTGTCTTTCAAGATAGAGTATAATTTACTTAGTTATCTAATTAATCTTTTTTTTCCTTTTCTTCTTTTTAAGTTTACAATTCTTTGACCATTTTTTGTTCTCATGCGAATTAAAAAACCATGTTTTCTCTTTTTCTTTAGTTTAGTACATGTTTTCATATTGTTTTATTTTATTCTATAATTTACTTATATTAAATATTTTTTTTAATTATATCTATTTTTATTGAAGTTTGTATATTTTATATTAGTTTATGAGTAATAATACTATATTTTTTTGTTTGTATATATCCATTCTTTTAAGTTTCTTACTTCTTTTTTCTTTTTTTCTTTCTAAACAGCTTTTTATAATTGGCTTAAATAAATTACAAGTTGTATATTTATTTCGTGATTTACAAAAAAAAATTAAGTTTAATGGGGATTCTTATAGAACTCTTTTTAATATTTACTTATTTCGTGGAAATACCTTAATCTCTATTGCTTTATCTGAGTTTCTTTTAGAAATAAATAATAATTTAATCCAAAAAGATGTAGTTTATGCTTCTTTGGCTTATGCCTATTATTGTCATTCTTTTTATAGTCTTGCTGAATATTATTATCTTAAAGTGCTATCTTTTTCTCCATTGAATTATCAGGCAATGTTAAATTTAGCTAATATGTATTCTGATTTAGGTTATGAAACAAAAGCTAAATATTTATTGACTCGTGCTCGTACTATTGAATCTATATATTCTTAATATATTGATTTAATTCGGGATAGCAGGATTTGAACCTGCGGCATCCTGCTCCCAAAGCAGGCGCGCTACCAAGCTGCGCTATATCCCGTTAAAATTATTATATATAATAAGTGAATATCTGTCTAGTTTTAATAATTTTATGTTGATATAATTTTAACTCTTTGTATTCTTTTAACTCAGTGCCTACAAGCTATATTAATTTTATAGCTTATACTAATCAATATCATTAAGTAGGATACCAGAACATTCCTTTTACTCCATCTGGATCTATTATAAAACCAATATGTCTGTAAAACTTTATTACCTCTGGATCTGCAAATAATGTAATAGTACTTATGTCATGTTTGCGTAATTCTTTTATTACTTCATTCATTAAAGCTTTGCCTAATCCTTGTCCTTGAAATTCTGGATGAATTGCTACGTCCCAAATTGTTGCATTAAATGAACCATCTGATGTTACTCTAGCAAAACCGATAAGTTTTTTGTTATTTTGTGTATAATAGAATAAAGATACAGTTAAAAAACTATTTTTTAAAGCTAATTCTACCTTTTTTAATGGTCTCCTTACCCAACCTACTGAGTCACAAAGTTTTTCGAGTTCATGTAAATTAATTTTTTTATTAATGTTAAAATAAATGTTATTGTATTTTGTGATATTATTTTGATCTTTAGTAAATGGGTTCACTTCATTATTTCGTTTGAATCTTAATTTATTTAACTTTATTAAATTCTTGGAGTTAAAGAAAAATTTCCAAAATGTCATGATTTTAATATTTTATGTTTATTTAAAGTATTTCTGTTTTATGTTCAAAAAATGTTACTTTTTATACATAAAATATTTATGTGTATTATGATTTTATATTATAGCGTATTTTTAATTATCTATATGACTTAACTATTTGTTATTATATTTATTTTTTGCAATTTAAGGAAAAGTCTTTATGAAAAAAAATATAATTTTATTTTTATCTGCTTTGATATTAGTGTTGAACTCTCAGTTTGTATATGCTGAAGTATCTGGTTTAATTCCTTGTAAAGATTCTCCTGCTTTTAATAAAAGATTAAAACAGTCTATAAAAAAATTAGAAGTTCGTTTATCAAAATATCAACCATCTACTCCGCCTGCTTTGTCTATTAATAATAAAATTAAACAAACACAAAATAGGTTTGATAAATATAGTAAATCAGGAATCTTATGTGGATCTGAAGGTTTACCTCATTTAATAGCTGATGGTAGATGGAACCATGCAGGTGACTTTATGTTACCTGGTTTATTATTTATCTATATTACAGGCTGGATTGGATGGGTAGGTAGAGGTTATTTACAAGCAGTTAGTTTATCAAATAAGCCATCTGAAAAAGAGATTATTATTGATGTTCCTTTAGCTATGAAATTTTCTTTATCTGGATTTACTTGGCCTTTAGCAGCTGTACAAGAACTTACAAGTGGTGACTTATTGGCTGCAGATGATGATATTTCTATATCACCACGTTAGTTATAAAGCAAAATTTATTTATTAAGGAGTTTCTATGAATAACAATCTAATGAAATATTTATCTACAGTCCCTGTGGTAGGCGCTATTTGGATTACTTTTACGGCTGGTTTTGTTATAGAAATTAATCGTTTCTTTCCTGATATTTTATCTTTTTCGTTTTGATAGCTTGTTATTAAAGGTTAAAAAGTTTACTATTTATATTTTCATAATAACATTGGCTTGTATTACTGAATCACTTTTTTGTATCTTTGTTAATATTAAAGTTAAGTGATGAAAATTATAAATTTTTTAGATATTAATTATTATGAGTATAGTAACTAAAATAATTCTTGATGCTGATAATGAGTTAAGGTATCCGAGTATAGGAGAATTTGAAGGATTAAAGGCTTATTTTAATAATAGTGAAGAAAGAATTATGATTGTAAGTATATTAAGAGATAAGCAGCAAGATATAATTAAGCTAGCCAGCAAAGCTATATTTCAAATCCATCCAGATTACATTGCACCAGGTGGTAATGCTGAAGGTGCGAGAAAAAGGTCTTTATGTTTACGTGATTATGGTTGGTATTTAAGATTAATTACTTATGGAGTTCTGTCTGGAGAAAAAGAATCTATCGAAAAGCTTGGTATTATTGGTGTTAAAGAAATGTATAATTCTTTAGGTGTTCCAATCTTAGGTATGACAGACTCAATAGAATGCTTAAAAAATGCTTCTTTAGAGTTTTTATCTGATTCCCAAGGTAATTGTGTAATTCCATATTTTGATTTTATTATACAAGGTATGTCTAATTAATTAGTTTAAATCTAAGTTGATTGATATTAATTAGAATGTTATAATTTATTTAAGCTCGAAATCTTACATAAGTAATAAATGAAGTATGTCAGGACTGAAAAGTAGCAGCAATTAACTTTTATTATTTAGGTATTTTTCGGGTTTTTATTATTTTACCTAAGTTATATATGATTATTTATTATAAAATTGTTTTAAAATATTCAACTTAAATATTATTTTTTAATCTAAGCCTATTGTAAAACTTATATGAAATCATTAATGATTCAAGGAGCGAAAATAATCGCTACAGGCTCTGCTATCCCTTCCTCTAGTTTTAGCAATCATAATATGAGTGAAGTTGTTAATACATCTGATGAGTGGATTTTTACTCGTACAGGTATTAAGGAAAGAAGACTATTGCAAGGAGATGATCAATCGGTTGTTGATTTAGCTGTTTTGGCTTCTAAGAAAGCTTTAAATCAAGTTGCAATGGATCCTTGTCAAATAGATTTAATAATTCTTGCAACCTCAAGTCCTCATGATCTTTTTGGAAGTGCTAGTAAAGTACAATCTCAAATAGGTGCACTTAATGCTGTTGCATTTGATTTAACTGCAGCATGCTCTGGATTTGTTTTAAGTTTGGTTACTGCTTCCCAGTTTTTACAAACTGGTGTTTATAGCAATGTATTGGTAGTAGGTGCAGATGCTCTGTCAAAATGGGTAGACTGGTCTGACCGTAGTACATGTATTTTATTTGGTGATGCAGCTGGAGCAGCTATTTTACAGTCTTGTTCTTTTACTCATAATGCTATACTTAGTTTTCAATTAAATACTGATGGAAATTATTCTAAGTATCTTTCTATAGCTTATGAACAGGATATGTCTCCTCATCCTAAACTTAACATATACCAGGGTTACTTTAAATATATATCTATGAATGGTAAAGAAGTTTATAAGTTTGCCGTTTTTCAAGTTCCATTAAGTATATTGAAGTGTTTAAATTCTTTGAATATGTCAGTAGAAGAAATAGATTGGTTAGTTCTACATCAAGCCAATTATCGTATTCTAACAGCAATTGCTGAAAAATTATCAATTAGTAAAAATAAAGTTATTTCTAATTTACATAAATATGGTAATACTTCTGCAGCTTCTATACCTCTTGTTTTAGATGAAGCAATACAAGATAAAAAAATATCTCATAATGATATTGTTGCTATTGCAGGTTTTGGCGCTGGTTTAACTTGGGGAACTATTATAGTGCGTTGGTAATCTACGTTATAAATTGCAATATTGTTAATTATCTATATTAAAATATAATTAGAACTTCAATAATTACTCAATTTTAATTAATATAATTGGGTAAAAACATAGTTTTAATCATTTTATATTATAAAATCAAAGAAGGATATTTAAATGACTTCATCTTTATCTAGCTTTTTTAATAGTTTAATCTTAGGAGCTTTAATAGTAGTTGTTCCTATTGGTTTAGCTTTAATTTTTGTAAGCCAAAAAGATAAAACTTTACGAGATTAGATTTTTTTGTACAAATTTATCAATATATTTATATAAATAACAAATTAGTATTATCTAATTTATTATTTAATACTAATTAATTTTAATTCATTTTCTCTATTTTATATTATGTCTTTATCTAAATGGTTAGCTCAAAAAAGAAATTTGCTTAGTGATAATAAAATTAAGCAGTCTCATTTCAATTTGCCTGAAGGTATGTGGATTAAATGTAGCCAATGTGGTTTTTTAATGTATTATAAGTTACTTGAATCTAATTATAAAGTTTGCCCTAAATGTAATCATCATTTTCCAACTTCCAGTCATGATAGAATACACTATTTATTTGATCCTAATAGCTGGTGCCCGATTGATACCAATTTATCTTCAAATGATCCTTTAGGTTTTTCTGATCGTAAGTTATATAGCGCTAGGTTATTTGATATGAAATTAAAAACTGGTTTATCAGATGCAGTACAAACTGGAATTGCTTTTATTAATGATATTAAAGTTGCTTGTGGAATTATGGATTTTAGGTTTATGGGTGGTAGTATGGGATCGGTTGTTGGTGAAAAATTAACAAGACTAATTGAAAAAGCAACGAATGATAAAATCCCGTTAATTATTTTATGTGCTTCCGGTGGAGCAAGAATGCAAGAAGGTATGTTAAGTTTAATGCAAATGGCTAAAGTATCTTCAGCTATTTATAGACATAGCGAAAAATCTTTACCATATTTTACTGTTTTGACATCACCTACGACTGGTGGAGTCACTGCTAGTTTTGCGATGTTAGGTGATATTATTATTGCAGAGCCTGGTGCAGTAATTGCATTTGCTGGTAGAAGAGTAATTGAGCAAACGATTAAAGAAGATCTTCCAGATAATTTTCAAACTTCTGAATATTTATTTGAGCATGGATTTATTGATTTAATTATTTCTAGGACTAAATTACGTCATCAGTTATCTCAATTATTGTTCTTATATTTTAATTCTTTTCATTAATTTTAAAACATATTTTTTATCCTATATTGTAATATATATATCATAGTAATATTTAAAAGATTTTAGTAAATTTATTCAATGTATTACTTAATGACTTGAGTTTAGGTGTTTAATTTTTTCTTAGATAGTGGATTTAATTAATACTCTAATACTTTTATTATTTTTTATTAAGTGAGTGAAGTATGATCAAAAAAAACGTGATTGTGTCATTATTAACGACTATTTTTATCTTATTAAATTGTTTAATTTCACCTGTCTATTCAATAGAATTGGATGAAACTACTAGAACTGTTGTTTTTGATAGCTCTAGTAAAACTATTACTTTAACTCCTGAGCAAGTTAAAAGAGGTAAACGTTTGTTTAATAATTCCTGTGCTCAATGTCATAATGGTGGAATTACTAAAACTAATCCTAATATTGGTTTAGAGTTAGAATCTTTAAGTTTAGCAGTTCCTGCTAGAGATAATGTAATGAATTTAATTGACTATATGAAAGATCCAAAAAGTTATGATGGTCAAAATTCAATAGCTGAATTACATCCTAGTATTAAGAGTGCAGAAATTTTTCCTAAAATGAGAAATTTAACTGATGAAGACTTATTATCTATGGCTGGTTATATTTTATTACAACCAAGAGTGGCACAAGAAAAATGGGGAGGAGGTAAAATTTATTATTAGTTTTTTGACTTTATCTATTTATATATACAAAAAAACGATATAATTAAAATATAAGATAGATTTATTGTTATTACAAAAAATAAATCTATTTATTAAACTCAATAATGATGGGATATTTATTATGCGATTTCTATTTTCTTTATTTTTAAGCTTCTTTACTATATATACATTAAGTATCCATTCATCACTTGCTCAAGAAATTGATTTAGATGAAGGTGAGCAAGTATTTTCTCAAAATTGTGCTGTTTGCCACGCAGGTGGTAATAACTCTGTTAATCCAAATAAAACTTTACAGTTCAATGACTTAAATAAATATAGTAAAGATAGTATTGAAACAATAAAGTATCAAGTTGAAAATGGTGCCGGTCAAATGCCTCCTTTTAATGATCGTTTATCTGATGAAGAAATATCTAACGTTGCTCATTTTGTTTTAAGTCAAGCTAAAAACAAACTTTGGTAACTTTATTGATATTATCTAACTATGAGTAAAAAATTATTAATTAATTTTTTGCTCGTATATTTAGCCTTTTTATAATACTTTATTAATTAAAAATTAGATATTTTTTAATGTCAAATAATTTATATCCAGCAGTTTTATATTTAGAAGATGGAACTTTATATAGAGGGTTATCTTTTTTTAAGATATCACCTAGTTTTGGTGAAGTAGTTTTTAATACAGGTATGACTGGCTATCAAGAAATTATTTCTGATCCCAGTTATTCAGGCCAAATGGTTGTTTTTACTTATCCTGAAATAGGTAATACTGGTTTAAATCAGCAAGATAATGAATCTAATTTTATACATGTTAAAGGTCTAGTTGCAAGAAGCATTATTTCAACTCCAAGCAGTTGGAGATCACAATTTTCTTTAAAAGATTATATTATACAAAAAAAAATTCCTCATATATTTGGTATAGATACAAGGTCTTTAACTAAGCATTTAAGATCATTCGGTGTAACACATGGTGCTATATTTGATTACAAAAATAAGATTGATATAAAAGATTTAAAATTATATTCTATCAGTAATATGGATTTAGTCAGAAAAGTGACTAGTAGAACAATGTACAGTATCAATAATTATGGATTTAAAAATTTAAATAAATTTAATTCTATTTATTTTAACTCAAATGGTATTAATACTATTTCGAAAAAATATAAAATTTTATTAATTGATTTAGGTCTTAAGTTTAACATTGTAAGAAAATTATTGTATTTAGGTTGTAGTGTTTTTATTGTTTCTGCTACTTGTAGTTATAGTTTTATTGTTGCATATAATCCAGATGGTATTGTTCTTTCAAATGGTCCAGGTAATCCTTTTTTAAGTACTTATATTATTAATCTAGTTAAAAAACTTATCAAGTTTTCTAATATTCCTATTTTTGGGATTTGTATGGGTCACCAAGTTTTAAATATAGCTTGTGGTTTAAGTACATTTAAACTTAAATTTGGTCATAGAGGTTTAAATCATCCTTCTGGTTTAAATCAATATGCCGAAGTAACAAGTCAAAATCATGGTTTTGCTGTTAATAAAAATTCATGTGCAAATCACAATTTATTAGAAATCTTCTCAGTAAAATATTTAAATTTAAATGATTTTACTATTTCTAGTACTATTCATCAAAAACTTCCTGTATTTTCTGTTCAATATCATCCAGAAGCTAGTCCTGGGCCGCATGATTCTGAGTATTTATTTGAAGTTTTTGTTAAATTAATTGATTATATTGATAATAGATAATAGATAATAGATAATAGATAATAATTTGGGGTTTACCATTTTATGCTATTGAATAAGTAAAATAAAGTTTGTGTTCCTCTTAGTTGGTTAAACAAAGGTAAGTGTCCTTCTGGTGCATCTATAGTCCACATGAATTCTTGTGGATATCTTTTCATGACTCCTTGTTTTAGCCATTCTATTTTTCCCCATAACTTGTCCCATTTTTTATTATTCTTTATCCAAATTTTTTTTTGGACGGAAAAACCAAATTTTCCTTTTGAGTATATTTTCCATAACAAATCTAAAATGAATAAATCTTCTTGTGGTATCAATTGAATATCGGTAAAATATAACCAATTTTTTTTATTATTAGTTTTTAGTGTTACAATCTCACATAAGCATTGTTGTGTTAACTTATCTGCTTCCTCAAATTTTTTATGAATTAGTAAGTTTTGTAAATTTTGATAATTTATATAATTAAATCTTGTTGAAATTATTACTCCATTTGGCAATTGTTTTATTAGTTTTTCTTTTGTTGTACTACTATTTCTTTCTATTATTTTTTGGTAAATTAAGCCATCTATAATTTGAGTGTCTTTGTTTTTTAAATGAGCTCGTCTAATTATTTTCTCTATTATAATTTTTTGTCCCTCTTGATCAATTAATATCTTATCAATAATTTTTTCTATTTCATTAGTTATGGTTGAATAGCTTTTAGTAAATAAGAGTCTTATTTCTTCTTCAGTATATAATAGCTTATTTTTTTTTGTTGTCATGAATCAGTTTAAAAATATATTTAAGGCTTTTACCTTATAATACTATTGTTATTATATAAGTTTTTTATATTTATATGTATTTGTAAAGTTTTATTTGTTTAAATAAAATACTATTATTCTAATTAATATAAGAATTAGGTTACTCAATAGATTGATTGAGCAATATAAAAAGTATTTAGCAATTTGTATAATAAACTTCTCAGTTTTTGGTATAAGTAAGTCTTTAGTTTCTAGCCAAAACATAAATAGTATTTTAGTTTGATTAAAGCTCTGAATTTGTTTTTCTTTTGATATATATATATATTTTGTGATTGTACCCTCTGAACTTATGATCCAAACCTTTTGTCTTTCGTTATAAAAAGATTTAACATCGTATATGTATGATTGTATAAAGTTTTGCCATTTTAAGTTATTGATAAATAAGATTATAGATCTATTTGATGTGTATATTTTATTACATATGTTATGTTGTTTTAGAAATTTATTAATATTTAGAGAGTCATTTAAATTATATATGAGTTGTTTTATAGTGATATTACCAATTTGAATAATAAAATTTTCGAGTAAAATTTTCACGTGATTGTATGGTGTATATAATGTTTCAAATAGAAATATGTTATCTTCTATAAATGATGATCCAAAAATTAAATATATTAATAAATGATCTATTAAATTATTGTAGTTGTTGTTAAATTGATAATTACTATTTATTCTTTTGCTATATCTAAATTGTGATAAAAATTTGTTTAATACTCGAGTTATAAAAATATTTTTAATTCTTTTATTTAGTTTAATTATCATTTGGGTGTTTAAATTGATTTCAATAATATCTAAAACTAGCTCTTTAAATTCATTTAAAATTGATTGAAGAAGTTTATTTCTAGTAGTTGTATTTAAGATATCTAGATATAAATATTGATTACTGTTGTTATGTGTTTTTAGCATCAATTTTTTCTCTGTTTCAATAAATAAATTTACTACTGCATTATTTAAGTTAATACTTGGCCGGTTAGGCCAATATTTTAATACTATTTTTTGTGACATTTTATGAACTCTAATTTATTTATATATTTTTGGTAAAGTTTAAAAAAAATTTTTCATGTTTGTTATTTTGTATTACAATGATTTCTATAGTTTAACTATATTTTTATGTACTAATCTTTATTTTAATGATTTATAATTATCATTTTGCTTTTGCTAGTCAAAGTTTTTTTCTTGATCAAGAACCAATAGAAGAAATATTGCGTGAAAGAACACAGTATTACAGTAGTTGTAATAAAGATATTGATTTTTGGTTTGTCCTAAATCCGTACTTTTTAAAATCATTAGATTATGATGTTAACCATTATAATAAGAATCAATCATTTGCAGCTATAGTATCATTAGATAAACAATTTATCCAATGGTTAAAATTAAGATTAGTTTTTGTTTATACTGGAAATTTTAAAGCAAAGTCAATATTCCTTCCTTATTAGCTCTTTAATCTAAAAATGCTTAGTTTTCATGTTGTGTAACAAATAATGTTAAAATTTCCTTACTAAAAGTTTCAGCTGCTTTAGATTTATATCGATTTGGATGAATAATAATAGAAAGCATTCTTTTTATTGTTACATTTTTTATTTTTGCCCAATGTATGATTCCTAACTCTAGTTCTTTAGCTATTGCTGATACTGATACAAATGCTGCTCCTAAACCTGATTGAACAGCATTTTTAATTGCCTCAATTGAGTTTAGCTCCATTTCTATTTTAAATCTACTGCTATCTATATCATGTTGGTATAAAATTTTATCTATTACTTTTCTAATTGTTGATTGAGTATCAAGTGCTATGAATCTGAGTCTATATAAATCTTCTTTTTGTATATTAGGTCTTTTTGAAAAAGTATGCGATGTTGGCAAAATTAATGCTAATTCATCCTCTGCGTATGAAGTAATTTGTAAAATATCCTTTAGTTCATTAGGAACTTCTCCTCCTATAACTGCTAAATCAACTTGACCATTTGCTACACTCCATGATATTAGTCTGGTTGAATGTACTTGTAGTTGCACATTTACTTGTGGATACCTTTGTCTAAAAAGACCTATTAATCTTGGCATTAAATAAGTTCCTGTTGTCTGACTTGCTCCTATTACTAGTGATCCTCCTTGTAAATTTTGTATGTCCTCTAGTGCTCTGCATGTTTCTTCACACAGAGCTAAAACACGCCCACCATATCTTAGTAGTAAATTGCCTGCTTCTGTAAGTGTTGCTTTCTTGCTCGTTCTTTCAAATATTGGTATATTTAGTTGTTTTTCTAAATTTTGAATTTGTAAGCTAATTGCTGGTTGTGAAACATATAAGCTATCTGCTGCTTTTTTGAAGCTTCCTTCTCTAATAATTGCTTTTAAAATTCTTAGTTGATCTAGTGTGAATGGTAAGTCTCTCATTATTTATAATTAATTTTTATTATGTTGTATTAATAATTTTTAAGTTTTTTTTAATTTATCTTATAAGGTTTATTCTTTTTTATATATTAATTATCATTTCAATATAGTATTTATAATATATACAGAGAGATTTTTTATATTAACATAGTTTTACTAAAAACCTAAGGAAATTTTATCTATGGATATGAGATTAGTAATTGTTTTTTTACCTTTAATAGCTGCTGGTTCTTGGGCAATATATAATATTGGTAGAGTAGCTATTCAGCAATTTCGTACTATGTAGTATAATGTAGTCAATATATAACTGAATTTTCTTTATTTCAGTAGAAAGTTTTTAAATTTTCTACTTTTTAGATCTTTTTTATTTTTTATAACAAATTTATATTTTAATATGGCCGTTCCTAAAAAAAGAACCTCGAAATCTAAGTCTCGTAAATCTATATGGAGAAAAAAAGCTCTATTTGTTGGTCAAAAATCACTATCTTTAGCAAAGTCATTGTTGATAGATAAATCTACAACATTTATCTACAATAAATCTTTAGATGATTATAAGTTGACTGAAATAACTTAATCTGATTACATATCTAGAAGCATAATTAATATTAATTGATAAAAATTATATTTATTTATTATGATGTTGCGTTACTTACACTCTCATACTTATATTCCTAAAAATACGAATATAAGTTTCTTAATTAAATTACCAATTATTAAAGATATTTGGTTATTTAATTGTATTGAAGGCTCTCAATTCAATTTTTTAAATCAAAGTTTTAAAATTAATAATATATCTAAAATTATATTGCCTAATTTACATATATCAAGTATTTCAGGCTTATTAGGTTTATTATCAACATTAAATCTGATAGGAAGAACCAAATCTCTTCATATTTATGCACCTATTGATTTGAAATATTATTTAGATTTAGGTAAAAAATATTCTAAGACTAATTTTAGCTACATCTTATATATTCATGTTTTAAAAACAGGCTTAATTATTAATCAATGTGGTTGTCGTATTTATGCATTAAGTTATAATCTTTGCTATGAATTTTTTATTATAGAATCTCAACAGTCTGGTACTTTTTATTTAGATAAAGCAAAAAATAATTATCTATTGCCTGGACCGTTATATGGTAAATTAAAAAAAGGTTCTAGCTTTTTATCTCCAGACGGATCTACACTTAATGGTTTAAATTTTACTTCTAGTGATTGTGTCGGTTGTCAAATATCTTGCTTATTTTCATCTTTTTATAATAGAAAAGTTTTTGAAAGTATGTATAATGCTAGATTAATATTGTTCATGTGATTCTTTTGATAAAATATTATATAATCATTAGTAATTAAATTTGTTATATTAGTAAATACTTTAATCTGTTTAAAATTAATTTATGACTTATGCAGTGATTGATGTTGGTGGTAATCAAATAATTATTGAGCCAGGAAAATTTTATGATATAAATTATCTTGATGCTAATCCTGGAGATACAATTAGTTTTAAAAGAGTTCTATTTTTTTCTAAGTCAAATTCATATCAAGTTGGTACTCCTTGTTTAGAAACAATTTTTATTAAAGCTATTGTTTTAAAGCATTTAAAAGATAAAAAAATAAAGGTTTTTAAAGTAAAACCTAAAAAAAATAATCGTACTAAAAAAGGTCACCGACAAAAATTGACAAGAATATTTGTACAAGATATTCTTGACTAAAAAATATTCTTGTTTTACTAATTCTTGAAAATTAAAAAAATATATATGGCACATAAAAAAGGTAGCGGTAGTACTAAAAATGGCCGCGATTCCAATTCTAAAAGGTTGGGAATAAAAAAATATGGTGGTGAAATTGTTAAACCTGGACAAATTATAGTTCGCCAAAAAGGTAATAAGTTTAAATTAGGTAAAAATGTCAATCAAGGTAAAGACTATACTCTTCATTCTCTTATAAATGGATTAGTGACTTTTGAAGTGTGTAAAAATAAAAAATGTCGGATAAGCGTTATTCCAAATTGAATTTTAGTTTTGTATTATTTTATGAACTATAATTTTCTTATAATATTATTTTAGTTAAAAAGAAATTCATGTAAATGAATTTTGATTATTTTATGAATGGTAAAAAAAATTATAATTTCTTATTTCAATAGTATTGCAGCTACTTTGCAAATAAATAAAGTTCAAGAGGTTATTGTAGTTAATAAGACTTATCAAGTTAATGATATCTACTTTGGTGTAGTTCAAAAGATCTTTTCTAGTATTAATGCAGCATTTATTAATTTAGGTCAGTATAATAAAAGTGGTTTTATACATTTAAGTGATATTAAGACTTTAAAGAGAGGTAAAAAGTTTTTTTCTATAAATGATTTGTTGTCTATTAATCAATTAGTATTAGTACAGGTTGTAAAAGAGCCTACATTTCATAAAGGACCTCGTTTAACATCAAACATTCATTTACATGGAAAGTATATTGTATTAATGCCTTTCTGTAATGTTGTATTAATTTCTAATCACATTTATGATAGTAATGAACGAATACACTTGTATTCTTTAGCTATTTTAATAAAACCTAAGGTTATGGGTATAATAATTAAATCTTGTGCTCAAGGGATATCTGAGTCTTTGATTTTACAGGATCTTGATTTACTTATTAAACAATGGTCTTTTATTCAGAAAAAAATCTTATTGAGCTCTATTCCTTCTTTAATTTATAAAGATGAAGATCTAGTGAAAAAAGTAGTGAGGGATTCTTACGATAAGTCTATAAAAAAAATAGTAGTTGATTCTTTAGATGCATTGAAGCTAGTTTATTATTATTTAAAAAAATGGTCTTATATTGCTCCTTCTATTAAAACTAGGATCCAGTTATATGATAAACATTTTTGTATTTTAGATAAATTTTATATTAAAAATACTATAGAGCATTTACTCAAACCAAAAGTTGATTTATTATGTGGTGGTTATATCTTTATAGAAAATTATGAAGCTTTAACAGTTATTGATGTAAATTCAGGTTCTTTTAACAAGCTTTATAATTCTATGGAAACTATTCTAAGAATTAATTTTTATGCTGCAATAGAAATTGCGTATCAATTAAAAGCTCGAAATATTAATGGTGTTATAATTATTGATTTTATTGATATGTCTTCTCAAAGAGACAAATTAAAATTACTTGAACATTTTAATAAATTGCTTATTTCTGATGATTGTAGTCCGCAAGTAGTTCAGCTTTCTGAGCTTGGATTGCTTGAGCTGACGCGTCGGCGTAGAAGTCAAAGTCTCCAAGAGATATTTGGTTTTTCTACTTTAAGAAATTTTAATTATTCAAGTTTCTTTTTAATTGATCATGCTTATCATAAGTTATCTTTTAGTATTTCTGATATAGACCAAACAGTTAATTACTCCTTAAATAAAAATATTTCTTCTTTATTTTTTAGCAAAAAATTTAATTTATGTAAGGTTATGAAAAATAAGTTCATTATTTCTTGTGATCCTTTGCTAAATAAGTATTTTTCTTTTGTAGATCATAATAGTTTATTTCATCTTTTTTACCCTAAAGCTAACTATCTTGTGCCTTTATTCTTATATTATAGGCTTACAAATTTAAAAAGTTTTAATAGTATTTTGAAATAAATCAAAATTATATTAAAAAAAGCTACAGTGCTTTTTAAACATCACTGTAGCTTTTTTTTATTTAATTTTACTTTATTTCAAGCAATTATCCATTAATAGATGGTGCAACTAACGCTAATGGTAGAGACTCTTGAGATGCTAAATCTAGAGGGAAGTTATGAGCATTACGTTCATGCATTACTTCCATTCCTAAATTAGCTCTGTTTAAAATATCAGCCCAAGTGTTAATAACACGACCTTGGCTATCAACAACTGATTGATTGAAATTAAATCCATTTAAGTTGAAAGCCATTGTACTTACTGACATTGCTGTCAACCATATACCTACTACTGGCCATAAGCCTAAGAAGAAATGTAATGCACGAGAGTTATTGAAACTTGCATATTGAAAGATTAAACGACCGAAGTAGCCATGGGCTGCAACGATATTGTAAGTTTCTTCTTCTTGACCAAATTTATAGCCGTTGTTTGCTGATTCATTTTCAGTTGTTTCACGAATTAAACTTGATGTTACAAGAGATCCGTGCATAGCACTAAATAAAGATCCTCCAAATACACCTGCAACACCTAGTTGGTGAAAAGGATGCATAAGTATATTGTGCTCAGCTTGGAATACAAGCATGAAATTAAATGTACCAGAGATACCAAGAGGCATACCATCAGAGAAGCTTCCTTGACCAATTGGGTAAACAAGAAAAACTGCTGCTGCTGCTGCTACAGGTGCAGTAAATGCAACTGAAATCCAAGGGCGCATACCTAAACGGTAGCTAAGTTCCCATTCGCGACCGATGTAGCATAGTACACCTAGTAAAAAATGAAGAACAATTAATTGGTAAGGGCCACCGTTATATAGCCATTCGTCTAACGAGGCAGCTTCCCATATAGGGTAAAAGTGGATACCAATTGCTGCAGAGCTTGGAATAACAGCTCCAGAGATAATATTGTTTCCGTAAAGTAATGAACCAGCTACTGGTTCACGGATACCATCAATATCTACAGGAGGCGCAGCAACGAATGCAATGATGAATACAGATGTAGCAGTTAATAGTGTTGGAATCATCACAACACCGAACCAACCGATGTAAAGACGGTTTTCAGTGCTAGTAATCCAAGTGCAGAAACGTTCCCACAGGCTTGCGCTTTCGCGTCTTTCTAAAGTAACAGTCATATTAAATTTTTTTATTTAGGATTGATTGAGGATGCTTCCCAAGTATTTGTAACTTGTTAAATATATTATTACAAGATTGTATATAACATGTAAAGTGTTTAGAAAAAAAAATATGTAGTTCACTAAGCTATTTTTATTAAGAAATAAGTCGTTTTTATTTTTAACTCTTTTTTTTTTTTATAATTATTTTAGTCATTATTTTATTATTGTATTTAATCTATGTCACATTTTAGTAAAATCAAGACCAATATTACTAATGTAAATATTTTAATTAAAACTATACAAAACTTAGGGTTTAATTATCGATTTGTTAGTAATCTTGATAATCATTCATGTAAAAATGATCAATATATACCTGATAATCTATTAGTGTATAAAAAAAATCAACATAATACAGAGAGTTCAATTTTTACTTTTGTCTGGAATAATACTGAATATGTTTTATTAGTTGATTTAGATTCATGGTGTTTAGATGTAAGTTTTAACCATTTATTTGATCGCTTATTTCAGCAATATGCTTATAATATTGTAATTAGTACTGGTCGTATTAGCGGTTTCCATAAAATTAAACAGCAATCCATTGATGATGGATCTATTAAATTAACTCTTCAAAGATGGAATAGTGATTAGCTTTGTTATATTTAGTTGATTAATAATTGCGGACGGAGAGACTCGAACTCTCATGAGATTCTCTCACTAGAACCTAAATCTAGCGTGTCTACCAATTTCACCACGTCCGCATTAAAATTATCTCCTCAATAAATCGTATCATTTTTTTTTAATAAAAACAAGTTTATTGATTTATAATAATACTTGTTTTTTTTTTGTATTAGTGTTAAATTTTTAATACTATTATTCCTCAGTAGCTCAGTGGTAGAGCAATCGGCTGTTAACCGATTGGTCGTAGGTTCAAATCCTTCCTGGGGAGTTTTGTTATTTATGCTATTTTTGAAATATACTTTTTATATAAATTGATTTAAGATGATTATGCTAATATTTTTACATGATTTTGTTGATAAATATTATTCCTTGTTATATCGTTTACAAATTTATTTGTCTTACTTATTGTTTAAATTTAACGATGAACAAAATGTTTTTTTTCTAATGTTGATATTTTTACTTGGACTATTAACAGTTTTTACTCCATGTTTTATTTCAATATTACCTTTAGCTTTATCATACCTTAATGCTAATAAATATTATCGTCTAAATATGAGCTTGTTTATTGCTGGATTGTTAACGAGTTTTATGGGTCTAATCTTATTAAGTAATTTAGTAGGTTCCTCTTTTTTCATTTATAAGCTGCCTATTCTATCTGATTTAATTTTAGTTTTAGTTGCATTAGATTTAATGAAGATTTTAAATTTTTCAAAATTTATTAAATTTCTTAATTTCAATAGTTCTATTGACTTCAATTATCATCCCACTGTACAAAGCTATTTAACAGGTGTAGTTATAGGTTCTACGTCATTACCTTGTAATACTTCTGTTTTAATTATAGTGACTTATTTGTTACATAGTGTACATAGTTTTTTTTTAGTTTTTCTCTATTTATTTTTTTATTTAATTGGTTGTGTTTTGCCACTATTGTTAATTTTAAATGTAAGGTTTAATTATCAAAATTTTTCTATCTCGTTTTTTATCTGGAAACTAATTTTTCCTTTAAGTGGGTCTTTTTTGTTTATTTTTTCTTGTTTTTCTTTATTAAAAAGTATATTTACTTAAATATTATATCAATTTATTATTTTAACTTTTATAGGTTTTTTTATTTACTATGAATAAAAACTTTATTTGGAAATTTTTAAAAAAATTAGCAAATTTAAATTTTTCTATTTTTGTTTTATCTATTATTGCTTTACTTTGTTTACTAGGTTCTGTTATTGAGCAAGATAAGAGTCTATTCTATTATCAATTTAATTATTCTCAATATTATCTTATTATTTTATCTTTGGGTTTAGATCATGTTTTTAGAAGTTGGTTATTTGTGTTTACACTAACTATTTTTATCTCTAGTTTACTTGTATGTACATTTTCTACACAGTTACCTAGTCTAAAGAATGCTAGACGCTGGAAATTTATTTATAATAAAAATAGCTCTGATAATAATCCATATGTTTTTGGTAATACTGATAATTCTCAATATATTTTTACTAATGTTATTTATTCATTAATTCGCTTAAACTTTTTTGTTTTTTATAGAAGTAATTCAATCTATTCTTATAAAGGTTTATATGGTCGTGTTGCTCCTATGTTTGTCCATTTTAGTATTGCAGCAATTTTACTTGGATCGATTGCTAGTTTTTTATTTAGCTTTGTAGTACAAGAAATTGTTCCTAAGGGTGAAATATTTCATTTAAAGAATATAATCAGTACTGGCTTTTATAGCTGTTTACCTCATGACATAGTTTTTTGTGTTAACAATTTTTATATTGATTATAATTTTAATGGTTCTATTAAGCAATTTTTTTCTTCATTATCTATCTCTCTTAATAATCATAAAATTTTGTATAATAAAATGATTTCAGTTAATAAACCATTGCGATTTTTTCAAATTACGTTGTATCAAACTGATTGGCAGATAGATGCTCTTAGAATCAATTTAGGGATAACTAATTATCCTGTACAAAAAAAGTTGATTCAAACTAAGATTAATGGAAAAAGTTGTTGGTTATCCAGTGTTTCCTTAAGTAATGGTAATAAAGTGTTTATTGTTATTTTTAACTTAGATGATAAGTTTTTACTTTGTAATACTAATGGTTTAATTTTGCAAGAAGTTAAATTAGGAGAAAAATTTTATATTAATAATATACCTCTGATATTGCAGGATGTAATTACTAGTACTGGTTTACAAGTTAAAGTTGATCCTGGTATTCTTATAGTATATTTTGGTTTTTTTGTAATGATGTTAAGCACTTTTATTAGTTATATATCTTATTCACAAGTGTGGATTTATAGTAGTTTTAGATCTTTAAATTTTGTTGGTTCTACTAATAGAGCTTCACTATTTTTTGAGAAAGACATTCTTTACTTAAATAAAATTTATTCTTATTATTTACTAAATGTTGTTAAAAAAAAGCTTAAAATTAACAATATTTTAGTGTCGTAGAAAATTTTTGATTATAGATTTACCTTCCTTTGTCCATAAACTTTCAGGATGAAATTGAATTCCTCGAAGCTTTCTATGAATTTTATGTCGACATCCCATAATTATTCCATCTGATGTCCATGCTGTTACTTCAAGAGTTTTTGGTAAATTTTTCCGATTAATTATAAGACTATGATATCTACTTGCTTTAAATGAGTTTTTTATATCTTTAAAAATATCTTTTTGATTATGACTGATAGTACTTATTTTTCCATGCATGGGCTTAGAAAGTTTATCTATTATTCCGCCATACATATATCCTATTAATTGATGACCTAAGCAAATTCCTAATATAGGTATTTTATATGAATATTCATTGATAATCTTTAGGCAAATTTTTGATTTTTCAGGTCTTCCTGGTCCTGGTGATAATATTATATGTGTTGGGTTGATTTTATCTATTTCTTTGATTGATATCTCGTCATTCCTAACTATTTTTATTTTATAACCTAACTCTCCTATGTATTGTGATAAATTTTGAGTGAAGCTATCGTAGTTATCAATTATAATAATCATTATATATATTTGTATATCTTAAATTTTGTTATTATTTTATACGAGTTTTAGAATGCCATTATTTGGAGAGCTTGCTTCTGCTTTTAATCTTTTTTCCATTTTTCCTGCTAAATAACATCTCCTTCCTGAAATTACTCCTAATCTCATTGCATTAGCCATAATTTTAGGGTATTTTGATTTTGCTACAGCTGTATTTAATAATACTGCAGCAGCTCCTATTTCCATTGCTTTGTTTGCCTCACTGCTAGTTCTTATTCCTGCATCTATTATAATTGGAACTTTTGCATTTTCTATAATTATTTGTATGTTATGTAAATTTTGTAAACCCTGTCCTGATCCTATAGGTGAACCTAGTGGCATTATTGTTTTACAGCCTATATCTTCTAATTGTTTTGCTAAGACTGGATCAGGATATATGTATGGCAGAACATTGAATTCTTTATTTACTAAGTATTCTGCTGCTTTTAATGTACCAATAGGATCAGGAAGTAAGTATTTAGAGTCTGATATAACTTCTAGTTTAATAAAATTGTTATCTATTTGTCCGATTTTTTTACTAATTTCTTTACCTAATGACGCTATTCTAATTGCTTCTTCCGCTGTTTCACAGCCAGCTGTATTAGGTAATAACCATAATTTTTTCCAATTTAAGCTATCTATTAAGTTACTTTTACCAATTTTTTTTGCGTATTGTGTTCTTCGAATAGCAACAGTAACGATTGATGTTTTACTGGCTTCAATACTTTCAATTGCCTCTTTAATATTGTGATATTTACCTGTTCCTAGCATGAGCCTAGATTCAAATTGTTTATTTGCAATAATGAAATTATCTGCTGTATTTTTTGTATTCATTTGATCTATAGTTATGTAGTTGAAATTATTGTATTATCTTACTTTTGTTTTATTTAATGTTACATTATAATATTATTATTTATTAGATACATTTACTAATTTGTCATATATCTATATGGACTTTGCAAATATTTATTTAATGACTTCTTGATATTGTTAATATGTTTACCTATTTTTTATATTTTATTGTTAGCATAATTTTTATATTGTTATTTGTTTTATGTTGCTATAAATTGTACTTACTTTTCTTAAACAATTATAAAGTAAACAGTAACTCAATAACTTTTCTTGATAGATTTGTTTCAATTTTGCCTTATGGTTTACCTTTATTAGAGGGTTTACAAAATTTTGGTCAACAAATTTTACCTGACTACCCATTTAGTTTAATGAGTATATATAAAAAAACATTTATGCCTTTGGTAATTTTTTATGTTACGCATCCAGCTTTAGCTTTTATTATCTTTTTTGTGCTTTATTATTTATTCGTAAGATCTAAAAGTCCAATACCTAATCGCCCTTTTGTTCGTTTTAATGTTTTACAAGCAATCTTATTATTTTTAATTAATTCTTTATTAGGTTCTGCTTTTAGAGCTCTTCCGATAGAATTCAGAGTTAGTCTGTATGGTTTAATTTTATGTAACACTTTATTTTGGTTTGTATTATCTACTATTACATATGCAGTTGCAAAATCAATAGAAGGTAATTATGCTAGAATACCTGTTATATCCCAGGCTGTTAAAATACAAATTGATAGTCCATAAAGTATATATTTTTTATTAACTAATAAGGAGAATAATATTATGATCTATTTAAATAATTATGAAACTATATATATTTTAAAGCCAGATGTAACTGATAATATTAATTTATCTTTAGTTAAGCATTATAAAACATTATTAAAGCAAAAAGGAGCTATTAATATTATTATACAGCATAGAGGAAGACGTCATTTAAGCTATAACATTTTTCATTACTATGATGGTATATACGTTCAAATGAATTATCAAGCAAATGGTAATTTAGTTAAATCCTTAGAAAAATCTATGCGTTTTAATGAAAATATAGTAAGGTATTTAACTGTTAAGCATGATAATCTTCATTCAATGAATATATATTAAATTAGTTTAATATCATAGAATATTATCATTCATATTGCTTAATATAGTAATATAGCTTTGTTAATGTATATTTTATATTTTTAACAATATTTTTATCTTGTTTTGTACAAATTTTTTATGATTTTAGGAGATTAACTATGATTAGTGATAGTCAAATTTTCATTGCTTTGTTATTTGCTTTAGTTTCAGCAATATTAGCTATACGATTAGGTACTGATTTATACCAGTAAATATATCTTGACTTTTCTTATAAAAAGTTATTTTTTATAGATGCTACTTATGACTTTATTCATTAAATTATGCATCTTATATAAAAGCTTCATTGATGTTAATAAAATGACATCAATTATTTTTAACGTAGTTTTATCTAAATTTAATTTAAATTAAAATTTATTGTGAATAAAATAAAAAAACAAACTCGTCCTGTTTTTCCTTTTACTGCAATTATTGGTCAAGAAGAAATGAAATTAGCCCTGGTTTTGAATGTTATTGATCCTAAGATTGGTGGTGTAATGATAATGGGAGATCGTGGAACTGGTAAGTCAACAACAATTAGAGCAATTGCTGATCTTTTACCTGAAATAGAGGTTATAAGTGATGATTTATTTAACTCACATCCTTATGATTATGATTTAATGTCAGATATCGCTAAACAACAAGTTGAAAAACAAATTAACTTAACAACTCAACTTATTAAAGTACCAATGGTAGATTTACCTTTAGGTGCTACTGAAGATCGTTTATGCGGTACAATTGATATTGAAAAAGCATTAAATGAAGGAGTAAAAAGTTTTGAACCTGGTTTATTAGCTAAAGCGAATAGGGGTATACTGTATGTTGATGAAGTAAATTTGTTAGACGATCATCTAGTAGATATTTTATTAGATTCTGCTGCTTCTGGTTGGAATACTGTTGAGCGTGAGGGTATTTCTATAAGACATCCGGCCAGATTTGTCTTAGTTGGTTCCGGAAATCCAGAAGAAGGTGAGTTACGGCCACAACTTCTTGATCGTTTTGGTATGCATGCTGAGATTAGAACAGTTAAAGATCCATCTTTACGCGTTCAAATTGTTGAGCAAAGAACAAAATTTGATCAGGACCCGTATTCTTGTATAGATGAATTTAGTGATAAACAGAATGAACTTAAAGAATCAATAATAGTAGCTCAAAAAAATTTGGCCAAGGTAGTGATTGATTATGATTTAAAAGTTAAAATTTCCCAAATTTGTGGTGCTTTAAATGTTGATGGTTTACGTGGGGATATTGTAACTAATAGAGCAGCAAAAGCTTTTGCTGCATATTGTAATAAAGATGAAGTTAATATTGATGATGTCAAGAAAGTTATTACTCTTTGTTTGCGCCATAGACTACGCAAAGATCCGTTAGATACAATAGATTCTGGAACTAAAGTTAATCAAGTTGTTAATGAAATTTTATCTTAACTTTATATTTATTAATTATCTTAACATAATAGGCTTAGTAGGATTCGAACCTACATTAGAGACTTAGAAGGTCCCTGTCCTAATCCCTTAGACGATAAGCCCTTTATATATTTATGATTAAACCAAGTTTTTCACTTATTAGTTAATATTTATTAACTGGGCGGTACTGGACTTGAACCAGTGACCACCTGCTTGTAAGGCAGGCGCTCTACCACTGAGCTAACCGCCCCACATCGAAAATATAATCAATTATGTAAAAAAAATCAACAAAATATTGATTTGAAGTTTTATATTGGTTAAACAGAATAACAATATACAGCATTTTTTGTTTAATGAGATTGCGTATTTACAAATCTATTAGTATGAATGAATTTATTTATAGAACTAAACTGTTTGTTAAAATGCTCGCATGTTTAGTTAATCCTACTGTGTTGTTTCGTTTAAGTTATAAAGATTTATTAGATCAGTTAGTATTAATTGGACCTAATTCTTTATTTATCATTATGATAACTTCTTTTTTTGTTAGTTTAGTTTTAAGTTTACAGATTGTAAAAGAGTTTTTATATTTGAATGCTACTGATCTAGTAGGTTCTGTTTTAGCTATCTCTTTTATTAGAGAACTATCACCCGTATTAACCTCTATCATAATTATCGGTAAAATTGGATCTTTTTTTACTGCTGAGATAGCTACAATGAGTATTACAGAGCAAATAGATGCTTTATTAATATTAGGTATTAATCCAATCAATTATCTATTTTTACCTCGTGTTTTTGCAATGATCTTAACTTTGCCTTTTTTAAACTTATTTTCTTTATTTACTAGTTTTATAAGTAGTTCTTTTATTTGTTCGGTAATTTATTCTATAGATAGTGCCTTTTTTTTTCACTCTTTATTATATAGTGTTTTTTTTATCGATATTGTTAAATCAACATTAAAAGTTTTAGTGTTTGGTTTGTTTATTTCTATTATTAGCTATGTATGGGGTATAACTACGAAAGGAGGTTCAAAAGGAGTTGGTTTATCGACAACTTCCTCTGTAGTTACTTCATTAACTATTGTTTTTATTTTAAATTTTATTTTATCTTATTTTATGTTTAGTGATCTAGTAAGTTCTTTTGAAATTTTGTAAAAACTTCTAATTTATTTTTTATATTTGAGAAGAATATTTACTATGTAATAAAATAAATATTATATGTATTACAATATTATCATATATATGACTTAAGTATATATTTTCATATTTAATTTTATCTATTATTTATGTATTTTTAGTTAGGAGGTATTTCTATGTCAGGAGGATCAACGGGTGAACGTCCTTTTTCTGATATTATTACAAGTATTCGCTATTGGGTTATACACAGTATAACAATTCCTGCTTTATTTGTTGCAGGTTGGTTATTTGTTAGTACTGGCTTAGCTTATGATGTTTTTGGTACTCCTAGACCTAACGAATATTTTACTCAAGATCGTCAACAAGTTCCATTGGTAAATGATCGTTTTAGTGCTAAACAAGAGCTTGAAGATTTAACAAAAGGTATTTAATTTAGGAGAAGTCTGTGACTAAAAGAAGTTCTAATCAGCCAATATCATATCCAATCTTTACTTTTAGGTGGTTGGCTATACATGGCATAGCTATTCCGACGGTATTTTTTTTAGGTGCTATTACATCTATGCAATTTATTCAAAGGTAGGGGGTATTTATTATTATGAGTGGTCCTAATCCTAACAAGGAGCCCGTTGAGTTAAATCGTACATCTCTATTTTGGGGTCTACTATTAATTTTTGTATTAGCAGTTTTATTTTCTAGTTACTTTTTTAATTAGAATATTTATTTACATTATTTAGCAAAATTTATTATTTATAGTAAGTTTATTTGATTTTATACTTTAATTATTGGAGAATTAAGTGACATGTCAAACACAGGTAGAGTACCTTTATGGTTAGTAGCTACTGTTGGTGGTATACTTGTTATTACTGTATTAGGAATCTTTATTTATGGTTCTTATTCTGGGATAGGATCTTCCCTTTAAAATTCTTGTTATAGTTTATAATTATCTTTTATTAATAAACCATAGATATACTGATGTATAAAATGGTTTATTTGTTATTTAAGAGATTGAATTTTGTTCGATATAAATAAATAATAAAGCCATAGTTATTCCAGGAAATAGTATTCCTGTTAAAGGTACTAGTATAGATGGTAAATATGATGCTGTCATTTGTGATATTTTTATAGTTATATGTTTTTGTGTATTCAAAATATTATATACTTCTGATATATAATTATTATTATATTAGATCTTCATTAAGTATTATTATAATCTTAACATTTTGTTGGATCTTATTATAATATTCCTTACTTTTATTGCTTTATCTCTTAATTATTGTTTATTAAATTAATTTATTTGAAAGAGTTTATGGTTAATCTTAAAAAGAATAACATTCCAGCGAGTCTTGAAGCTATGTTAAAATTTTCAGAAGCTTATGCTAAACGAACTGGTACATTTTTTTGTATAGAGACTAGTGTTACTGCTGTTGTTATTGAAGGTCTTGCTAGACATAAAGATGAATATGGAGCTCCATTATGTCCTTGTCGTCATTATGATGATAAATCAGCTGAGGTTGCAAATACTTATTGGAATTGCCCTTGTGTACCAATGAGAGAGAGAAGAGAATGTCACTGTATGTTGTTTTTACCTAAAAATAATGAATTTGCTGGTGATCATCAGTTATTCAATATTGAAAGTTTATTAAATTCGATTACTTGAATATAAATAAGTTAAATATTTGTACTTTATAGTGTATTTAATCTTATTTATTTATTTGATTTATATTAAAAAAAAAGTAAAAATTTATAAATTACTTTTCTTTAAAGAAAGTAAAATAATTACAGCTGGTCCTACAAAAACAATTATTCCAAGTGAAATAAGTTGTCCAATAACTTGCCAATTAACCATAATTTAGCTCCTTATTTATTTATGAGTTTTGAAAATATTCTTTATATTTAATCTATTTTGTTTATATATTATATAATCTTTTTATATTTTACTTATTTCATATAAATTTTAATATAGTTTTTTATCTTTTTATGCTTATATATAACCAATTGTTATGAATAAAAAAATGAAAATGACTGTGATTTATCATTGGTGATAAGTTTACTAGTTTATTATTTATGTTCTTAATCATTTTTATAATTTTTTGGTTTTCTAAATATATTTGTAGGTTATGAAAACAAAATAATTGTATTGTTTTCATTTGTACAAAAAAATTCTGTTTACTTACTTTATTATAATTTATTGCTATGCGTTTATAGTGTTTACTTTTTAAATAAAGCTTAATTACGCTTTGTTTAATATATTCGTTTTGGTAATGATAGTTTTTGATTAAAAGCTTTATATTATTTTCAATATTTGTGTGTAAGTACTGTTTTATGTAAGGGATTAATTCTTGACGAATTCGATTTCGTTGAATTTTATAAAGATAGTTACTGCTATCTGACCATATTGGTAAGTAAAATTTTTTGCATGACCAATATAATGTTGTTCGATCTAATTTAAGTAGTGGTCTCAAGATAAATATTTTTTGAAAAATTTTGCTTTTTACAGCTAAATTAGTTAGGCTTTCTATTCCACTGCCTTTAATTGTATTTTGTATGAATGTTTCTACTTTATCTGTAGAATTGTGTCCAGTTATTATTAATTTAAATTTATAATATATAGCATGTTGTACAATAATATTATATCTATATTTTCTACATTCATCTTCTGATAGTATAACTTTATTAATTTGATAAATTACGATACTTATATTTATTATTTTTGTATAGTTTATAATATGTTGTATTTGTTTTTTACTATCTTGTTTCCATTGATGATCTATATAAATATATGATATTTTAATTTTTTTATAAAATACTTCTTTTTTTAATTTCTCTAAAACCTTGATTAAATAAATTGAGTCTTGACCACCAGAAATGGCTATTAAAATTTTCTGTATATTATGTTTATAAATAAAGTTAGTAATTAGGTTCTCAATCTTTTCTAAATTTAATTGTTTCATTGAATATTTATTAGTTGTTATAATACAATTATTATGTTATTTATTTATGTAGATGGGTTGCTAACTCAATGGTAGAGTACTCGGCTTTTAACCGATTAGTTCCGGGTTCGAGTCCCGGGCAACCCACTTTAATTTGTTTAAATTATTACTTTATTAGTTTATATAACTTATTTATCTATGAATTTAATTTCTGAAGTTTTACAAAAAAAACGCCAAAATTCTCAATGTGCTTTAATTCCTTTTTTAACGGCTGGTTATCCAAGTATAGATTTAACTGTAGAAGCACTTTTGATGCTCGATAAACAAGGGGCTGATGTTATTGAGTTAGGTATACCTTATTCAGATGCATTAGCAGATGGTCCATTAATTCAAAGAGCTTCTAAAGTAGCTTTAGATAATGGTGTTTATATTGATCAAGTTTTATCTATATTAAATAAAATACAATCTAAAATAGTTGTACCTATTATTATTTTTACATATTATAATCCTATATTTGTGCGTGGCTTGAGCTATTTTATACAAGAAATATCTCAATTAGGTGTGAAAGGTTTAATTATTCCTGATTTACCTATAGAAGAAACAGAGTATGTTTTGAATCTTTGTTGTTTTTATAAGTTAGAATTGATATTTTTTGTTTCGCCTACTAGTTCTAAGACGAGAATAACAAATATTATTGCTCAAGCTCCGGGTTGTGTATATTTAGTGAGCAGTACAGGTGTAACTGGAATTAGAGATGATATTAGTTCTGATATTTATTGTATTTCTGATCATATTAATGCTCAAACTGACAAAGTAATTATGTTAGGTTTTGGTATTTCTTCTCCTCTTCAAGTTGCAAATATATTAGAAACAAGCTTGAATATAGATGCAATTGTTGTTGGAAGTGCTTTTACAAATATTTTATCTTATTATTCTCATGATAATAGTATAGACGTAATTCAAAAGTTAGGTCATTTCTGTAAACAAATGAAGGAAGTAATGACTTAACACAATTATTTGTTATTTCTCCTTTATATATTACCCCCAGGGGAATTCGAATCCCCGTTACCTCCGTGAAAGGGAGATGTCCTAGGCCTCTAGACGATGGGGGCATATGAGCTTATAATTGTAGCATAAACAAGTTTAGAATCTATGTCAATATTTCTTCTTTAAGTTTTATACATTATATTTCAATAATTAATCTGGATCTCATTATTAAGTAAACTACAGTTTGTCTTATATAAATAATCATATTAATGAATAAATGAAATGCTTCATTTTTATATTCTATTAATGGATCTTGTTGACCGTAACTTCTCCAGCCTATATATTCTTTAAGAAGTGTCATTTTTTCAATATGTTCTTGCCAAGCTTTATCAATCTGTTGTAATAAATAATATTTTTCTAACTGTCTCATTAAACCAGGTCTTAATTGTTCTAAATAAATTTCTTTTAAATCATAACTTATTCTTAATTGTTCATTTAAGTAGTATTTTATTTCATCAATCTTCATTGTTGATAAATTTTTAGTGCTACTTTTTATATTTAATAATTTAATTATTTGTAGTAAAGTGTTGTTATTTTTATTATTTTTTATATACATTATTAACATTTCTTCTATAGTGTACTCAGCATATTCTAATATGCAATCTCTTGTAAATGTAGAATTTAATATTTTTTTTCTTTCATTATATATTGCTTTTCTTTGATTATGGATGACGTCGTCATACTCATATAATTGTTTTCTAATATCATAAAAATATGCTTCAACTTTTTTTTGAGCTGAGTTTAAGCTTTTTGTTAGTAAAATTGATTCTATTGGTGTTTTATCATGTATATTTAGTTTTTTGATTAAATTTTCTATTTTATTTCCACCAAAAATTCTAAATAAATTATCTTGCAAGCTTAAAAAAAAACGTGATGATCCTTGATCACCTTGTCTTCCAGCTCTTCCTCTTAGTTGATTATCAATTCTTCGTGATTCATGCCTTTCTGTTCCAATGACATAAAGTCCTCCTAGTTGTAAAATTTCTTCTTTTTCTTTTTTAAATAATTTTTTGTATTTTTGTAATATTTTTATATATATTTCTTTGATTTTTTCTTGATTTTCTAAATTTTTTTCTATTTTATTTATATTTTGTAATAATTTTATTTCCTCTTTAGTTAATATTTGTTCTATGTTATAATTGCTTATAAGTTGCTGTTTGAGTTTCAATTGTTCTATGATTAATTCAGTAGTTTTTTCTGCATTACCACCTAAAATTATATCTGTTCCTCTACCAGCCATATTTGTAGAAATTGTTATTGAACCTTTTTGACCAGCTTGCAGGATTATTTTTGCTTCTTTTGATACATTATCTGGTTTTGCGTTTAGTAAATTATGTGGCACATTAATTTCTTTAAGCATGGATGATAATATTTCTGATTTCTGAATGCTTGTTGTTCCAATTAAGGTAGGTCTTCCAATTTTATACATATCGAGGCATTCATTTGCTACTGACTGCCATTTATTGTATTCATCTTTGTATACTAGATCAGATAAGTCTTTTCGTATGCATTTTTCATGAGTTGGTATAATTACAACTTTCATTTTATATATATTTAGGAACTCATTTTCTTCTGTTTTTGCTGTTCCTGTCATTCCAGCTAAATTTTTGTATAATAAAAATAAGTTTTGATAAGTAATAGAAGCTAAAGTCTTATTTTCTGCTTCGATAGCTATATTCTCTTTTGCTTCAATTGATTGGTGAAGCCCATCACTCCATCTTCGACCTTCCATTATTCTACCTGTAAACTCATCTACGATGAGTATTTGACTATTCTTAATAATATAGTCTCTATTCTTCAAAAAAAGTTCTTTTGCTTTTAATGCATTTAATATATATTTTATCCAACTATTTTTAGTATCGTACAGATTACTTATTTTTAATATTTTTTCGCAACTAGCAATACCTTTTTCTGTTAAAATAATACTTTTTGATTTCTCGTCGATAGTATAATCTATTTGATTTATTAATAAGTTCGACACATTTTGAGCTTTAATATATGGTTGATTTTTAACTTCTTTAATTCCTGAGATTACTAATGGAGTTCTCGCTTCATCTATTAAAATAGAATCTACTTCATCTATGATCGCGTAATAAAATTTTCTTTGAATTATATTACTTTTATGTATTGCCATATTATCTTTTAAATAGTCAAATCCAAGTTCGCTATTTGTTATATAAGTAATATTTCTACTATATGCAATTTTTCTTTGATTAATATTGGTGCTTTGAGTAATTAAACCAACTTTTATATTAATGTATGAAAAAATTTTTTTTGCAATATTAGCGTCTCTTTCTGCTAAATAATCATTTACTGTGATTATGTGCACGGTTTGACCTGTTAGGCAATTTAAGTAAGCAGGCAGTAGAGCAACTAATGTTTTGCCTTCTCCAGTTTTCATTTCTGCTATGTTATTTTGATTTAATATTATTCCTCCTAAAATTTGTACATCAAATAAGGTAAGATTTAATGCTCGAAAGATTGCTTCTTTTATGATTGCAAAAGCTTCAATTAAAATTTCGTTTGTGTCTAAATCGTGTGTCTGTAATTTTAATTGTAATATCTTAGTTTGTTCTTTTAGTTGTATATCTGAATATGTTTTTAAGCTTTCATATTTTTTATTAATGTTGATTACTGTTTTTTTATACCTGTTTATAGAGTTATGAGGGAATAATTTAAGCATCGATTGTTACCTCTGTTTATATCTTTAATTGTTTATTAAACAAAAACATAATTTTAGGAGAAAAAAATTCTTGTATTAGAATACAAGAGTTATGTTCATATTTTAATTTATATTTTCTTCCCCAAATTGCTTTTTTAGATCTTAGTTCTTTTTCTAGATCTTTGCAATAAAAATAATGAAATTCATTGATGTATTTATTTATATCAATTTTTGTTGTTATAAAAGATTGTCCAATTGGTAAATTTCTTTTAATCTTGTTAATTTGTAAGTCTTTTTCTTTTATTGTCCATAGTGATCGAGCAAATGTCATCTTGGTGTATATAGATGTTTCTAGCCAGACATATCTAATTCTTCTATGAACTTTCTGATTTTTTTTTTCATTTTGTTGTAATATTTTGATTTTTATTTCTTCATTTGTTAAATATTGTATTAATCTAGTATGTGAGCCTTCATTAATCACAATAATTTTAGTTAAAATTTTAATTGAGTTAGATTTTTTATTTGTTATAAAGTTATTTTGTTTTAGTGATACTACACATATAGGATGAAATGTATTTACCTCAAATTGCATATTTTTAGCTTATATTAATTGTATCTAACTTATTTTATTTAGTTTTTTTGTTTGTTTATTTGTGATGAGCGATTTTCCGTTCATTTCTTTTGGTATTTCAATGTTCAACATATCTAATATTGTTGGTGCTATATCAGATAAATTACCATTATTAAGTGTATATTGTTGTTGTTCATGTTCATCTATTATAATAAAAGGAACTAAATTGGTGCTATGTGATTTACATGGCTGACTATTTTCGTCTATCATATAATCTGCGTTTCCATGATCTGCAGTAATAATTAACTTTCCATTTATTTCTTTAACTTTTGTAAGTAGTTTTTGAATGCATTTATCTATAACTTCTATTGCATTAATTGTTGCTTTTAAATTTCCTGTATGACCAACCATATCAGGATTAGCATAATTAACAATTATTAATTGATACATATTTTTATTAATTGCATTAATAATACTTTCTGTTATTTTATCTGCTGACATTTCTGGTTTTAAGTCATAAGTTTCTACTTTAGGGCTTGGTATTAGTTCCCTATCTTCACCAGGGAATGGTTCCTCTATTCCTCCATTAAAAAAATATGTAACATGCGCATATTTTTCAGTTTCAGCTAATCTTAGTTGTTTAATTTTATGATTTGACAAAATTTCACCTAAAAAATTTTTTTGATTAGTATGGGGAAAAACTACCGGAAATTTTAGGCTTGGATCATATTCAGTAAATGTAGCAAATATTAAGTTATTAATTTTTTTTGTAATAAATCCTTTAAAATTGGGCTTACCTAATGATTGTATTAATTGTCTCATTCTATCAGGTCTAAAGTTAAAAAATAATATTCCATCATTATCACTTAAGTTACCTTTATATATTCTTGTTGGTGTAATAAATTCATCAGATATATCTGAATTATAAAAATTCTCAATAACTTTTTTATAATCATGCTTTATCTCGTATTCATTATTTTCTATTAAGATTTTGTAAGCCTTCTCTGTTCTTGACCATCTACAGTCTCTATCCATACTATAGTATCTACCACTAATGGTGCAAATGTTTATTTTATTGTCATTTTGAATTTCTTCATTTACTATATCTAAAAATTTAATTGCAATTTTTGCCTGTGTGTCTCTTCCATCAGTAATTAAGTGTAAACATATTTCATTTTCGTATTTTTTCGTTATTTGTATAATTGCTTTTAAGTGATCAAGATGGGAATGTACTCCTCCGTCAGAGCATAATCCGATTATATGTAGTTTAGATTTTCTTTCCTTAATTTTTTTACATAACCCATGGATTATTTCATTGCTAAAGAATTCTTTGGTATCTATTGATTTTTTAATACGTACTAAATCTTGATTAATTATTCGTCCGGCACCCATAGTTGTATGTCCTACTTCTGAATTTCCCATTTGATTTTTTGGCAAGCCAACATCTTCACCGGATGCGCTTAGTAAGGAGTTTGGATATCTTGACAAAATCTGATCTATGTTTGGAGTATTGGCTAATTTAATTGCATTTCCTTCAGTGTTTTTTGAATAGCCCCAGCCATCTAGTATTGTTAATATTATAGGATAAATCGTTTGATTATGCATATCAAGCAAGTTATATGATATTTAATGATTTTGTAATTTTACGTGAATAAATAAATATTGAATGTATTTTGTATTTAAATCTTTTATATACCTGTTAGTAACTAGAAATAATCTAATTTAGAAATAATTATTTCTAGGTTTTATTATTATTGTATTGATATAGGTTATATTTTTTTTAGCATAGAACGTTTATCGCGTAATCTAAATAAGTATTAGCTTCATTAGCAACCTGTCCTGAAAGTCCATGAGTATTTTTTACATATTCAATAGCTTCTATATACCAGCTTGGAGATAATTCAAAGCTTCTATTAATTTCTTCTAAACCTGCAACTAAGTATTCATCCATTGGTCCAGTTGCTCCAACGACTAAGCAGTATGTTGTCATTCTTAAATAGTATCCGATATCTCTTGCGCATTTAGCTTTACCAATAGCGCTAGATGCATAAGTTGGACCTGGCATTTGAGTTACATATGGAAATTTTGTATATACTGCTTGAGCTGCACCCGTTATTAATCTTTGTGCATTAGCTGTTAACATTTTAGCCGCTTTTAGGCTTTCTGATGCTCTTTGATAACGTCCATTTATTGATTGTAGTTCTGCATTACTTAAAAATCTACCTTGGCTATCTGCTGATGCTATAGCTTCTGTAATAGGTGTTTTCATTATAATCTTTCTCCTGAAGTATATTTATTGTTTATTTTTATTAATTTTTTATGAGTTTAAACTACTGCAGCAGCAGCTCTATCAAAGTATATGCTAAGTTCAGATGTTAATGAACTGCAATCGCCTGTTGTAATTCCGCTTAGTTCATTCACTAAGCTAATTGATGCTTCTTTCATTTTTTGTACTGCTACAGCTACTGATGAACCTGGTGTACCAAGCGCTTGATAAGTTTCTCTAAGTCCGTTTAAACATCTATCATCTAATACGCTTGAATCCCCAGCGACCATTGCATAGCTTACGTATCTTAGTATTATTTCCATATCTCTTAAGCATGCAGCCATACGTCTACTTGTATATGCATTACCACCTGGTTGAATTAATTGAGGTTGTTCAGCGAACAATGAACGTGCAGAATTTGTTACTATTGTCGAAGCATTAGAGTTAATTCTATTTACCGCATCAAGTCTCTTGTTTCCCTCTTTTACTATTGTTTCAAGTGAATCAATTTGTTTATTGCTTAAAAATTCACCGCGTGCATCAGCTTGTGCTACTACTTTTGCAAAAGCATCTAACATATTTATTTCTCCTGTTTTGATATCTCTATAGAATAATTATTTTATTTACTTACTTTAGATATAATATTATATTAGCAATATAATATTTATATTAAAAAATATTAATTAGTAGCTTTTCTGTTTAATTTTTTAGATTAATCTTCCAAAATTTCTGGCTCTATAATTTCGTCAACCATTTCAACAATAGCTTTAATGATTGGTTTATTTAATGGGTCATCAATTATATCAATGTCTTCATATTTTCTTCTTTTTGCTCTATTAGCTATTTGTATTGTGATTTTATATCTATTTTGTGTTAATTCTAGAAGTTCTTCTGTCTTATATGTTATGTATTGTAAATCAATTTTGTCGTATTCTTCACATTTATTCATTTGATTTTGCTAAGTATTTTTAACTTGTATATTTTATATAAATCTATGCAATACTATAGGAATAGTAATTTAAATGTTTATTAATTGTAATTTATTTGAAATATTTTTACATTGATTAATGATCCATAATAAATATCATTGTATATTTTTATTTTTTAACTATATGTATTAAAATTCTATTTTATTGTTTGATTATAATTTACACTGAATATATGCAAATATCAAAAAATTTTACTTATCAACTAAGCCAGTTTTTAGGTTTTCCTTCTATTATTAACGAAAGAGATGCATGTGGAGTTGGTTTTGTTGCACAAATTAACTCTTTACCTTCACGAAATATAGTTTTAAGTGCATTGAATGCATTAAATTGTATGGAACATAGAGGAGGTTGTAGCGCTGACGGTAAGTCTGGTGATGGTGCAGGTATTACAACAGAAATTCCTTGGAATCTACTTTTGCCTTCTACGCATAAAAATGCTCATGATAAAGATATTAATAAGTCACTTGCTGTTGCTATGATATTTCTTATTCCAGAGCATTTTCAGTACATTAAAAGTATTTTTGAATGGATTTTAGGTCAGTATGCTTTTTCTATCGTTAGTTGGCGTTTAGTTCCTGTAAATTCTAGTATTTTAGGTTATAACTCTGCTAATAATGAACCTTATATTGTACAATGTCTAGTTAAATATAACAATAGTCAAGTGGATCAATTGGAACAGGTTCTTTATCTTGTCAGAAAGAAAATAGAGAAAGTTATCTGTAATACTAATCCGAATATTTATAAAGACTTTTACATTTGTTCTTTTTCTTCTACTTTAATTACATATAAAGGAATGTTTCAATCAGAAGCTTTATCTGATTATTATGTTGATTTGCAAAATGATCATTATTGCAGTAGCTTTGCATTATATCATAGAAGGTTTAGTACCAATACAATGCCCAGATGGTCATTAGCTCAGCCTATGAGATTTATTGCTCATAATGGAGAAATTAATACCCTTTTAGGTAATTTAAATTGGACTAAATCAAGAGAACCATTATTTTATAGTAGTCTTTGGGGTAATTATTCAGAAGATTTAACTCCGATAACAAATTTATTTAATAGTGATTCAGCTAATTTAGATGCATTATTTGAGTTATTAATCAAATCTGGAAAAGAGCCTGAAGAAGCTTTAATGATTCTCATGCCTGAAGCTTATCAAAATCAGCCAGCTCTAAACTCTTCACCAGAAATAGTTGATTTCTATAAATACTATAGTAACTTACAGGAACCATGGGATGGTCCTGCCTTAGTCGTCTTTAGTGATGGAAAAAAGGTTGGTGCTACGTTAGATAGAAATGGTTTAAGACCTGCTAGATATTTTATTACTGATGATGGTTTAGTTTCTTTATCATCTGAAACAGGTATTTTTGATATTGGTTCTTCTAAAATACTTCATAAAGGTCGTTTAGGTCCAGGGCAAATGTTTTCAGTTGATTTGTTTAATGATTTAATTTTAGAAAATTTAGTGATCAAGAGAAAGATTTCACAAAAATTTCCTTATAAGTTGTGGTTACAAAACCAAAATATTAAAATTGAATACCAAAGTTATTATTCGAGTACTCAATTAAATTTAATGTCCATTTCTCGTTTACATACTGCTTTTGGTTATTCTAATGAAGATGTTGAGCTAGTTATTGAGCATATGGCTAGTTCTGCTAAAGAACCAACTTTTTGTATGGGAGACGATATACCTTTAGCTGTTTTATCTAATAAGCCCAAGCTTATTTATGATTATTTCAAGCAACGTTTTGCTCAAGTGACTAACCCAGCTATTGATCCATTGCGTGAAAGTTTAGTTATGTCTTTAGTGACTCATCTAGGCCCTAAAGGAAATTATTTAGAGCCAAATGAAAAAATGGCAAGATCAATTTATTTAAATTCACCAATAATTAATGAAAAAGAATTAATTTTGATTTCTAAAAGTATATTTAAAACTTCTTCCATTAATACTTTTTTTAAATTTGATTCCTCTACTCAAAGTTTTCAGAAACAAATCCAAATAATCTGTAATCAATCTATTATAGAAATTGAGAGTGGAACACAAATAATTATTTTGACTGATCGTGTTAATAGATTAAGTGAAGAAAATATTTTTATTCCGCCTTTATTAATTGTTGGTGCAGTCCATCATTATTTAATAAAAAAAGGATTAAGACATAAAGTTTCATTAATTATAGATACAGGTCAATGCTGGAATACTCATCATATTGCTTGTTTAATAGGTTATGGAGCTAGTGCTGTCTGTCCTTATCTTGCTTTTTTAACTGTTCGTCAGTGGTGGCAAAATACTAGAACGCAGAAGCTTATGATGAATGGTAAGCTTACTAAAATTACAATTGAACAATCGCAAAATAATTATCGTAATGCACTTGAAAAAGGATTATTAAAAATTCTTTCTAAGATAGGTATCTGTTTGATCTCTAGCTATCATGGTGCGCAAATTTTTGAGATATTAGGTTTAGGTAATGATTTGGTTGATTCTTCTTTTATTAATACGACTTCAAGGTTAAGTGGTATTAATGCAAAAGAATTTTTTGATCATACTAAATTTGTATATCATTTTGCTTTTGTAAATAAATTACCAAAAAAATTACCTAATTTAGGATATGTACAGTACAGGCCTGGTGCAGAATATCATGTAAATAATCCAGAAATGTCAAAGACTTTACATAAGGCAGTTCGTAATTCAGATGCTTCTTTATATAACAAGTATAAGTCATTGTTATATAATAGGGAGCCTTCAAACTTGCGTGATATGTTATCCATAGCTAGTGATAAAAGTAGCATTAATATTAACGATGTTGAATCAATTGATTTAATATTAAATCGTTTTTGTACTGGAGGTATGTCTTTAGGTGCTCTATCTAGAGAAACTCATGAAACCTTAGCTATAGCAATGAATAGAATTGGTGGAAAATCTAATTCTGGTGAGGGAGGTGAAGATCCTGTAAGATTTAAAGAAATTAATGATATTAATAGCGCTGGAATTTCAGCAAGTTTTTCTCATCTTAAAGGATTAAAGAATCAAGACCTTGCAAGTTCTGCAATTAAACAGATAGCATCTGGCCGCTTTGGTGTAACTCCTGAGTATTTAGTAAATTCTAAACAATTAGAAATTAAAATTGCACAGGGTGCAAAACCTGGAGAAGGTGGCCAGTTACCCGGTAAAAAAGTAAGTCCTTATATAGCCACATTAAGAAATTGTAAGCCTGGTGTAACATTGATATCTCCACCACCTCATCATGATATTTATTCTATTGAAGATTTAGCTCAGCTTATATTTGATTTACATCAAATTAATCCTGATGCGAGTGTCTCTGTGAAGTTAGTTGCTTCAGTTGGTATTGGTACTATTGCAGCTGGTGTGGCCAAGGGTAATGCAGATATTATACAAATTTCTGGCCATGATGGTGGTACTGGGGCATCACCTTTAAGTTCTATTAAACATGCTGGTATTCCTTGGGAGTTAGGTCTTACTGAAGTTCATCAAACGTTAGTAGATAATAGTTTAAGAAATCAAGTAATTTTGAGAGTAGATGGTGGTTTAAGAACAGGCCGTGATATTGTATTAGCAGCTATTATGGGTGCAGAAGAATTTGGTTTTGGTACTATTGCAATGATTGCTACTGGTTGTGTAATGGCTAGAATTTGTCATACAAATAATTGTCCAGTTGGTGTTGCCACCCAAAGACAAGATTTAAGAAATCGTTATCCTGGTATACCTGCAGATTTAGTTAATTTTTTTACTTATGTTGCACAAGAAGTACAAGAAATTTTGGCAAATTTAGGTTATAAAAGCCTAGAAGAAATTATTGGTCGAACTAGTTTATTATTTCCTAGTTCAAAAAAAATAATGAAAACGAGTAATTTGAATTTAGATATTTTATTAAATTATGATAATTCGAATAAAAAACTGATCTTTAATCATCAAACAAATGATAATGGCCAAGTTTTAGATGACTATATTCTGAATGATCATAATCTTTTAAATGCAATTAATTCTCAATTAACTGTTGTTAAGAATGTTACAATATCCAATACTGATAGGTCAGTTGGAGGTAGGATTTCTGGTCTAATAGTTAAACAATATGGTGAGAAAAATTTTAAAGGCAACTTACAAATTAATTTTTCTGGTATAGCAGGTCAAAGTTTTGGTGCTTTTATTTGTAATGGCATGTATTTAAGTTTAGTCGGTGAAGCAAACGATTATGTAGGTAAAGGTATGAATGGTGGAGAAATTATAATTTCTCCGTTATCTAAATATAAAACTCAAGCATCAAATTTTGTTATTATTGGTAATACTTGTTTATATGGTGCAACAGGCGGTTATTTATTTGTTAATGGTCAAGCAGGAGAACGATTTGCTGTACGTAATTCTGCTGCTGAAGCTGTTATAGAAGGAGTTGGTGATCATGCTTGTGAATATATGACAGGTGGTTTAATTGTTGTTTTAGGATTGGCAGGTCGTAATATTGGTGCTGGTATGACTGGAGGATTAGCATATTTTTTAGATGAAGAAGATGATTTTATGTCTAAAGTTAATTTAGAAATTGTGAAAGTTCAAAAAGTTATTACTCGAGAGGCTCAAGAAAGTTTGCTAGATTTAATTGAATTATATGAAATTAAAACTAAAAGTTTAAAAGCAAAAAAAGTTTTGGATAATTGGAAGGATTACGTGCATCGTTTTTGGCAAATTGTTCCTCCTTCTGAACAAAACACATCTTTAACGAATATTAAATATTCCTCTTATTCGAGTATACTAAGTTAAATTATATTTTTTCTTAATATATGATAATACTTCAAATTAAATAATCTTTTTTATATTAGTTTATAAGCTATATTGTATTTAAAATATATTATATTAAGGAATAGTTAAAACCATATGGCTCATAGTGTAAAAGTTTATGATACGTGTATTGGATGTACTCAGTGTGTTCGTGCTTGTCCTTGCGACGTACTAGAAATGGTTCCATGGAATGGTTGTAAAGCTGGTCAAATTGCTTCAGCACCTAGAACCGAAGATTGTATTGGTTGTAAAAGGTGTGAAACAGCATGTCCAACGGATTTTTTAAGTGTTCGTGTTTATTTAGGTTCTGAAACTACTCGTAGTATGGGACTTACGTATTAAGTTTATCAAGATATTTCATTAAATAATTAATTAAAAATAGATTAATGTATCTATCTTTAATTAATTATATTTTGTTGCGAAATATTTTTAATTAATCATTATTTTTATGCACTTATCTAATCTTATATTATATAATTCTTTTGAATCTAAAAAAGTTATCAAAGTTATAGCTGGTATTCAAAATACTAATCTTTATCAAATTGCTCAAATAGCTAGTGCAGCTAATTTAGCTAACGCAAGTTATTTAGATATTAGCGCTAATGTCAAAATAGTTAAATTTTTAAAATCTTTCTCATCTTTGCCATTATGTATTTCTTCTATTGATCCTATTGATATTTATAATTGTATTTCAGCAGGTGCTGATTTGGTTGAAATTGGTAATTATGATATTTTTTATAATAATGGTATTTATATAAACTCTTGTCAATTAATACAGCTTGTAAAAGAAATCAAGTATTTAATTGGTAGTATTGATATCTGTGTTACTATACCTTATCATCTTAATTTAAGTGAACAAATTACGTTAGCACAAAATCTTGAAGATTTAGGTGTTAATATTTTGCAAACTGAAGGTCTTTTCATCAATAGTTTATCAAAAAAAAAGCCGCGATTGACAAATTCTTTATCATCATCTTTAATCTCTACATATTTTTTATCTAATTATGTTGATATTCCAGTTATTACTTCCTCTGAAGTAACAAGTTTTTCTGCTTCGATAGCAATGCAATATGGAGCCTCTGGAGTTGGTATTGGCTCAGCAATAAAAAATAATAGTAGTGTAATTCATATGATTAATTATATTAATGAAGTTAAATATTCTATACATATTAATTCTTTAATGAAACAGGATGATTTTAATACAACTGAGTCTTGTGTTACTATTGATGACTTTAAAAAATAAATAGTAATAGTATAGTGATTTTATCTTATATATAATTCATGAATAATTTTTCTAACTTTAATAAATACTACTATATTACAAATCTTAAGAAGCTTTTAAGTGTATTAATTTTTATTCTTTTTATTTTAATTTTTGTTTTTTCTTTTATAGGTTTGAAGCCAGATAAAGGTTATTTTTTATTTATCGAATTCAATAATGCATATGGATTAAGAGAAGGTACCAGTGTTAATTTACGAGGGGTTAAAGTTGGTTATGTTAGTCGTATAGGTATGCATTTGAATAAAGTTGTTGTGTTATTGAATATTAAAAAAAGAGATACTTTAATTCATAAAAATTCTATATTTGAAGCTACTCAAGTCGGTTTATTTAATGATATAGTAGTTACCATAACACCTTTGCAAGATATCCAATATAAAAATTTAATGTCAACTTTTATTTTATATAAAGACTGTAGCTCTTTATCTATAATATGTCCTAATGCTTATCTTAAAGGTTATAAAGGTACTAATTATGACGATTTAATAAGAGCAACAACCAGGATTTCTCAAAGGTTTGACGATCCACGCTTTTTTAACTTATTTTATTTGTTATTAAAAAATAGTATTATTATTTCTGATGAATTGTTATTTTTAATTAATAATTCATCCGCTTTATTTTACTTATTTTCTGAACTAATAAACTTGATATTATTAAAATTTATGTTTTTATAATAGCTATAAGTTTATTTATAAATTTATTATTAATTAATTTAGAATTATTTATTGTATTTATGGTTTCTAGAAAGGTATTAACTCTTAATTTTTTAAAGCCAGTATTAGAGTTCGAATTTAGGTTAAAACAATTAGAAAAAATCTTGTATTCATCTAATCAATTTAGTTTTTCTGATTTAATAGAACAAGAAATTAAACAACTTCAATTAGAATTAAATAATCTTAAATATAATTTATTTAATTCTTTAACTCCTTTTCAAAGACTTCATTTAGTACGTCAATCTGATCGACCTACAACTTTAGATTATGTTTCTTCTATGATGGATGAATGGGTGGAATTACATGGTGATAGAGGAGGCACTAATGATGCTGCTATTGTGACAGGTATAGGCAGTATTGATTCAAAAACTGTTATCTTTGTAGGTCATCAAAGAGGTAAAGATACCAATGATAATCTTATTAGAAATTTTGGAATGGCTTCTCCAGGAGGATATCGCAAAGCACTGAGATTAATGAAACATGCTAATAGATTCAACTTTCCTATCTTAACTTTTATTGATACGCCTGGTGCATGGGCTGGTATTGAAGCAGAAGAACAAGGACAAGGTGAAGCGATTGCTGTTAATCTTAAAGAGATGTTTTCCTTTAATGTTCCAATTATATGTACTGTTATTGGAGAAGGAGGATCAGGAGGAGCACTTGGTATAGGTGTTGGAGATATTGTTTTAATGCTTGAATATGCAGTATATACTGTTGCTACTCCTGAAGCTTGTGCTGCAATTTTATGGAAAGATAGTACTCAATCTTCAATCGCTGCAGAATCATTAAAAATAACATCTTCAGATTTAAAATTATTAGGTATTATTGATGATATTGTTAAAGAGCCTTTAGGAGGTTCTCAAGCTTATCCTGATCAAGCCTGTGCATCTTTAAAGGAAACAATTATTGTAAAATTAAATTTACTATTATCTTTACCTAGTGAAAAAAGAAAAAAAATGAGATATCATAAATTTCGTAAAATTGGTAAGTTTTATGAATCTCCTTTAATGTTAAATTAGTTTATATTTATCTATCTTAATTGTTAATTTAAGATAGGAAGTTAATACTTTTTAGACCTAAGATTGTGCCAGCTCCAATAATATGACCTAGGCTTGTAGTTGCAAGTAATTCTGGTAGACCAAGACCCTCTAATCCCAACACTGGTATAGATGGTCCTAAACCTCTCATTTTTATGGCATATCTACCAATTCCAATACTAATAAGATTAGATAATATCATAATAATTGCAATTTTTGCTGACCATAAGTTATTCATTGATATGATTTTGAATAAGTTATAACTATTGAGTTCCATAATTTGATTATAAGTATATTATATTTTTTTATATTACACGATATTAATTATAATTGAATTTATTTAGTTATTTACGTTATATAAGATATGTTAAGCTTTTATGAGAATAACCAACCATAGCTATGTAAGCCTTTACCAAGAAAATTTACACCTAAATAACAAATCCATATTATTATAAATCCGAATGATGCTATTATTGCTGGCTTTTTACCGTCTATTTGTTTATTTAATCTAGAATGTAAGTATATTGCAAATATTATCCATGTTATCAATGCCCATGTTTCTTTTGGGTCCCAACTCCAATATGTTCCCCATGCATCGTTAGCCCACACAGCTCCAGAAATAATTCCTACTGTTAATAAAGGAAAGCCTAAACCTATTACTCTGTAGCTCAGGTTATCTAATGATTGTGTCAGGTTTATTCTGTTAATTAGGTTATGATCATTCACTGTTTTTAGTGCTTTATTTGTATCGTTGAGTTCATATTTAAAAAGAACTTTTTTTGAGTTATTATTTGAGTTTCCTTGTATATTAATAATTTGATTATTTGAAATAATTAAAAACAATATAGAGAGTAAACACCCAATAATTAGAGTTGCATAACTCATTATCATTACTGTTACATGCATCATTAACCAGTTAGATCTTAAAGCAGGTACTAAAGGACTAGCTATTCTTAATTCATTTGGTAATGATAAGTTGGTGAATGCCACTATAAATAGTACTATGGGAATAGTAATTGAGCCAATAAGTTTATTTCTTGTTTTACTTTCTATTAATATTTGAATTAATGTTATAGACCATGCTAAAAAAATCATTGATTCATATAAATTACTTAATGGAAAGTATTTATTATATATCCATCTTGTGACTAATGATAGTCCTAACATAATATTAACTAAAATAGTTAAACTTAAAGATAGGTTATTCATTTTATTGTTATGAGTAATAATTAGGTTTGACCAATAAACAATTAATCCTATAAGCAATAATGCAAATGATGTGTTAATTAAGGTGTTTTCTATTAAATTTGTATTCATTTTTTCTCATTATCATTTTAAATATTGTGCTTATAAAATATATTATAATTTATAAAAATAAAATCGGAGTTCTTAGTTAAGAACTCCGATTTTATTTTTAATTATAAACTGTTTAAATTTAGATTAAAGAGTTTATTAGGTAATCTAGTGCTGTACAAAATTCAACACCAGCTTGTGCGCTCATGTCTCTAGGAATACATAATCTATCTCTTGTAAATACAAATGATACAACATATGCTGCACTAGGAAGATTTAAAGTTCTATAAACTTCACGAGCTCCAGCGATTCCCCATTCATCAAGTGGACCAGTACCGCCTACAACAAGAGTATAATTAATTAAACGCATATAATGATCAATATCTCTATAGCATTTATTGATTTTTTCTTGATTTTCACCAGCTTCGCCAGGGTTTTTTAAGTAGCCATATTTACTGAAACAAGCATCTCCTGCTTCTTTTACAACAGCTTCATGATTTGAACCTAATTTTTCTGCAGCTTCTAGTCTTGCTGCAGCACGTTGAATATTTCCTTGCACTGATTGTAAGTCAGAAGTAGAAGGATAGCGTCCTGCAGCGTCTGCAGCGCTAATAGTAGTAGTGATAACTGATTTCATGTTTATCTCCTAGATCTTATTTCTTTATGATTTTATGTTGTTTGTAATTATAGTATTGTTAATATTAGCTAATTGCTGCAACAACTCTATCGCAGTAGCCAGCTACTTCTGATGCTAAAGCAGAGCAATCACCTTCAGCGATTTCTACTTTTCTGCAAGGCGCAGTATTGTTAACAAAGCAAACTGCTGCAGCTTTCATAATACAAACAGATCTAACAGAAGAATTTGTTGGTACACCAAGGGCAATATAAGTTTCTTTTAAACCATTTAAACAACGATCTTCTAATACAGAAGCATCTCCTGCAAGAAGAGCATAAGATACATATCGTAAAATAATTTCTCCATCTCTTAAACAAGCTGCCATACGACGATTAGTGTAGCAGTTTCCACCTGGAGTAATTAGACCTGGATTTTCACAGATCATCCCAGAAACAGCATCAGCAACTATGCAACTAGAATTAGAAACGATAGAATTTACTGCATCTAGACGTTTGTTACCATCATTGATAAATGTTTTTAGTGCTTGTAGATCACTTCCACTTACATATGCCGCTTTCGAATCTGAATTTACTACAACTCTAGAAAATGCATCAAGCATTGAGCTCTCCTTAATATTGTTATTTTCTTTAGGCATTCTTTAAAAGAATTCCTAGGTTTCAGCTGTTGTTTTTAACTAACTGATGTATTTGTATCGAATTATAATATAAAAAATCTATATATTAAATTTATAACAAATTAACATTAATTAATACTATTTTTAATACAGTATTTAATTATATTGTCTTTAATCATCATTGTTCTTAGTACATTGACTAAATATTTTTTTGTATTTTTGTTACTCAATATATTTATTTTATTTACATATACTGCTATTTTAAATTCTTGTTCTAAGGTTAGCTTATTTACATTACTCATTGTAATTTAGTTGTTACCTAAAATTTGATGTTTTATAAGATTTTAAACAAAATTTTTTACTTAAATTTATGTTATTATTTTAAATTTCAGTATAATATTGTTATAAACTTTGTTTTATTACATTAGTATCAAATAATTTATTTAGTATATTTATTAATCTTTGTAATTATCTAATATACTAATTTAGTAAAAAGTTTTATTGTTTTTATTAGTTTAGAATTAACATGGAGACTAGTTTATGTCTATACCTATTTTAAAATATTCTTTATCTACTCATAACCACAGAGTTAATAGTTTTGAGCTTTTAGCAGGAGAAGAGCAACCGAAGCTTTACAGTACAGAAAATTTACCGTCTTCTTGTGAAGTAGATGAAATTATCTGGGCATGTTATAGACAGATATTTAGTGAACATCAAACATTATCTATTACTAAACAATCTTTTTTAGAATCACAATTAAGATTTAGTCAAATTACAGTTAAAGATTTTATTAAAGGTTTGTTGTTATCATCTCAATTTCGTTATTTAAATTATGATGTTAATAATAATTATCGCTTTGTTGAGTTATGTGTTCAACGAATTTTGGGGCGAGATATTTATAATGAAAGAGAAAAGCTTGCATTTTCTGTCTTAATAGGTTCTAAGGGGCTTGAATTTTTTATTAATTTACTATTAAATAGTGAAGAATATGTAGAAAATTTTGGAAATAATATTGTTCCATATCAAAGAAGACGTATTATTTTTCAAAGAAATAAAGGAGAAATTCCTTTTAATTTAAAAACTCCTCGTTTAAATTATAGCTTTCTTCCTAAGCAATTTATGCCTCAAATTTCTTGGTCAGGTTCTGTTCGTAGATTTAGGCCTCAAGAACAAATTCCAAAAGCTGGTGATCCAGCATTATTTTTAAGTATGTTAGATGATATTTCATTAATTTAAAAGAATGTAATATTTGTTAGAGTTAGTATCAGAGATGCTTAATTATTTATAGTATAGATAAATAGTCATAATATAGTAATTATGCAATTCTCTGATACTTATATTTTATTTGTTAAAAATATATTATTAAATTAACTACCAAGTTTAAATGCATCAACAAATAGTCCGTATATAATCCCTATTTTTATATTGTTTATTAATTTTAGTATTAAAAATTCATTTATGTTTTTTTTTGTATATATAAATTTATTTACTAGTTCATTTAATGTAATAATAATAGAACCACTCACTACACTCCAATCTCCTGTTTGTGCTGGTATAGTTGATAGAATATTTGCAAAAAAAAACCTAGCATTAAAGTGAGTATACTAAGATTAAATAGCATAAAGTCGTGATATAATTCTTTTTTTAAGAATTGAACGATATTAAAATATTTATTCACTATTTTATTTATTGCCTTAATATTTATTTTTTTTGCTTATATATTTTGTTCACTTAGACTTAAACTCATATGTTCAAATGGTTCAATACATATTTTTTGGTTGTTATTGTTAATATTTTTGTTTTTTATTTCATTTTGTACTATTTCTTTTAATATTTCTATACTTCTAATTATTGGTCCAACCGGAACACTAAGTGAAATATATGTTTCTTTTAATCCATCTAATAGCCTTTCATTTAATAAATCATTATTTCCTGCAATTAATGAATAACTTGCATAACGTAAGTAATAGTCAATATCTCTTAAGCATGTGGCATATCTTCTTGTTGTATAAGAATTACCTCCTGGTCTGAGTAGTTCTGGTTTTTCTGAATATAGTCTATTAGCTGTTTCTTTAACTATTTTAGAGGAATTGCTTGCAATAGTTTCTGTTATTATTAGTCGGTCTATTGCTGTATTAAAGTAAGTCTCTATTTCTTGTAAACCTATTTTGTCTAAATATTTTCCTGTTGCATCGTATCTATTTAAAATACTGGTTATTGCATCTTGCATAATTTTTTCTCCATTATATTTAATTTTTTATATATAATATAATTAAATTTTTACGTTAAAATTAAATTTATTTACGTTTTGATAGATAATAGTTATGTGATCATTCGTGTTATTAATCAAGAAAAAATTGAAGTTTATTATTGCGATCAAATGAATGATAACAAAAAAATTTACAACTATCCTATTTGTTTTATAACTGATTGTAATCATATTAATCAAATGTTTGTTTTATTATCAATATTCGTAAATATTCAAAAACTTTCTACACATCATAAGTTATATTTAGGTAAAGAAATTTTAAGCGCTAATATTTCTATTAATTTAAAGCAAGTATATATTCAAGGTTGACATATGTATTTAAATAATTTACAAATTACTTTTTGTTTATACTATAATATAATGATTGATATTGATTTTATTTAGAGGCATGTAACTCAGTGGATAGAGTACCAAACTCCGATTTTGGTAGTCGAAGGTTCAAATCCTTCCTTGCCTATACTAATCTTATACTTGTAGTTTTTTTTCTAAAAAATTATAATAATTAATATTATTGGGGACTGAAAGGATTTCTACATATTGATATTTGATTTATTTTTTATTTAACTAATCAAATTTATTAATTTTTTACATATTAAAAATTAATAAAAAAATAGTAATTTAATTGCAAAACATAATATTATATCTTTTTCTAAAAATTTATTATTAGTATAAATTAGTGAAATCTTAAATTTTATTTTCTTGCTTTAATTTATTTATTTATTTAAAGAATGCTCTAATTGTAAATTTAAATTTTTTATTCAATTAGAAAAGTTTAAATTATTTAAATTTAAAGGTTTATTAATTATGATTTAGTTAAATATCTATTGATGAAATATTTTGTCAATATGGACGTGGGTTCAAATCCCACCAGTTCCAAAATTTTTTATTTTATAGCTGAAATTTTACTTCTAGTCGCTTAATTGATTAATTTCTGTTGTAATATTTTTTATTATTATGTATTTTTGTATATACTTAATTATTATTTATGGTTAAATTTGATGATTTTATTTAATTTCATTCTATTTTATAAACTTGGGCAAATTCATTTTAAAAGTGATAAGTTTTGTCAGTCGCAATTAAAAAAAGAAAATCTTAATATTAGTAACGAATATTTTAATCAAAATTCTAAATTAAATATTTGTAGTAATATACTTATATCAAATATGGATATTCATGATACAAAGAGGTCTTATAATCAATTTACTGAAGAAATTGAGGATAAAAATTTGCTTTCTCGTAATTTTTGGCAAAAGCTTATTAATAAATATTTGCAAGAAACAATTTTTATTTCATCAGCAAATGCTGTCTCGAGTAGTTATCTAGTTAAGTTAAAAGCATCGGGTCTATCTATTTATACAAATAATGGGTATAAAAATTTTTTGTACAAGTTTAGTAAAGATCTTTTAAGAGGTAAAGTTAATGTTGTTTCCAATAATATTGATAATGAGATTAATTTTATTCCTATACAAAAAGATAATATATACTTAAAATATAAATGGTCAAAACTTTGTAATTTTAAAAATTTGAGCTTTTCTAGCTTCAAACAAGATTTATACAGTATTTTTAGAAATATTACTACAAAATCATATAATTCCTCACTTCCTTTATTTATTGTTGTTAATAATAATAATGAAATTGTTGTTTCAGAGTCTACTGATCAATTATCAAAAAATAGAATCACTTTAAATAAATTGAGCTACTTTATTCAATCAAATAAGCATAATAAAAGTTTCTATCTTGGTTTATTATTTGTTAATCCACGCGATGCTATAGAATACAGGGATTATATTAGGGCTAGTTCTTATAATTCAACTTTATCGAATAATATTAATGTTGTTGTAGCTAGTACACAGTTATATTATAATTTAATGATGTTAAGGAATAAAAATACTGAATTTAGATTAATACCTGATTTAACAGAGGTTAGTAATCTTATCTATAAATATAAAAAGTATAAAAACATCTCTTTCAATATGAATCAAAAGTATAGTAATAATTCTTTTCAAGGCCAGCCTATATATACAATTAAACCTATTTATGTAAAGAAACGTTTTTCTAATTATGTTAAAAAGTTAGAATATTTATATCCTTTTAAAAAAGATCAAACTAGCCTAAAGCAAAAAGTTGGTTTCCTTAATTATAGTACATTAATAGGTGCATGGAAACAATTTAAGCAAGAAAATTATGATTATGATCTACCTTCTAAGCCAGATATCTCTGTTTCTAATTTTGAAGCTTATATTCAAAATCCCATCTATCAAAAAAATTATAGTGATATAATTTTTTTACCTTCAGTACATACATATAATTTTATACAAAGATATTCACAAATAAGCTTAGAGCGTACACAAGGGTTTAAATATTGGTTATTCAATAAAAGTATATCTTTAAAAATAAGTGTTTTCAAAGTTTTTTGGTCTCTTACGAGTAGACAGCCAACTAATTGGTAAAAGTTTGTGAATCAGAGTATTATTTTCTAGAATAGTACTCAACTATAAGTAATTCATTAAGTTGTAATCCTACATAATCTCTTTCAACTATACCATTAACTTTGGCTATTAATGTATCTTTTTTTAATTCTAAATGATTTGGTAAACTAGCTAAGCTTGGATATTCCATGTATCTTTTAATTATTTTGTTAGATGAATCTTTATTTTTTATTGTAATAATATCACCAGGTTTACATTCGTAGCTGCATATAGAAATAATTTTATTATTAACTATAATATGTTTATGGTTAACAAGTTGTCTAGCTGCTGGAATAGTTGGTGCAAGTCCAAGTCTAAATAGTGTATTGTCTAGTCGCATTTCTAAAATTTGTAGTAGAATAACTCCTGTTGATCCTTGAACTTTTTTTGCTTTTTTAATATTTTTTAGTAATTGTTTTTCACTTATTCCATAATTATACCTTAACTTCTGTTTTTCTTCTAATCGTAAAGAATATTCTGAAGGTTTGCGTAATTGTTGTCCATGTTCACCAGCTGGAGCTATTTTTTTACTTTGTTTTCTGGTTAATCCTGGTAAATCACCTAATCTTCTTACAATTCTTAGTCTTGGTCCTTTATAACGAGACATATTTAAACATTCCTATTATTTGCTTTTACGATTAATATATAATTATTTTATTATATTTTTGTATAAATATAACATATTTCGACAGCTTATTTTTTGGTCGGTGCTAAAATCATAGTAATATTTTTACCATCTTTGATTGGTATTTGCTGCATAATAGATATTTCATTCAGATCCTTTGCCATTTTATTTAATAGTTCAATTGCTAGATTAATATGTTGTACTTCTCTTCCTCTGAATGTAATAGTTATTTTTACTTTATCTCCTGATTGCAAAAATTTTAGTGCTTGATTTAATCTTACTTTGTAATCATGGTTTTCAATTTTATATCTCATTTTTACTTCTTTAATACAAGCGTTATGTTGTTTCTTTTTAGCTTCTTTTGCTTTTTTTTCTTGACTAAATTTATATTTACCGTAATCAATTATTTTACATACAGGAGGATTAGATTTATCGCTAATCATAACTAAATCTAGTCCTTGATTTATAGCAATAGATATTGCTTCTTGGGAAGAACATATTCCTAGCTGTTTGCCTAAATAATCTATAAGACGTACTTGAGGATATTTAATTGATTCATTTATTAAAGATTCATTATCGTATTTTTTTTTCAATGATTGTTAAATTTAACCTTATTAAAATTTTTATATTTTTTAATCTATTTTAACTTATTGGTCAATACATGTAAATTATTATAATATTAAGTGTGTACTTAATTATTTTTTTTGGTCTATTAAGGAACATATTATGAAACATACGCTTTCTGTTCTTGTCGAAGATGAATCTGGTGTTTTATCTAGAATATCTGGATTATTTGCCAGAAGAGGATTTAATATTGATAGTTTGGCTGTTGGTCCAGCAGAAAAAGAGAGTATATCAAGAATTACAATGAGTGTTCAAGGTGACAATCGAACAATTGAGCAGTTGATTAAGCAATTAGATAAGCTCGTTAATATTTTAGATGTTCAAAATGTTACTAATATTCCTTGTATTGATCGTGAGTTAATGTTAATAAAGGTTGCTACAAAACTTGAGGATAGATCTTATATTTTAGAGATAGCTAACATCTTTCGAGCAAAAATTGTGGATATATCAAATGTTTCTTTAACACTAGAGGTAACGGGAGACCCGGGAAAAATTTTTGCTATTCAGCAGATATTGAATCAATATACTATTCTTCAAATAGCAAGAACTGGCAAAATTACATTAGTTAGAGAATCTAATGTAAATACCGAGTCACTAAAAAAGTCATTGGAAAGGAATAATGGTAATTTATATAGTTAATCTTACAATTTTTATATATTTTTTTGTAAATATCGTTATTATTACGAAGTTAACCAGTTACCTGGTTTTTCTACAAACGATGAACATTCTTGTAAATCCCAGTCTAAATAAGTATTTAAATCTTTTTTATTAATATTCACAATAATGATTGTGTTGATTGGTATAAAATGATTTGATACTTGTTTAATACTTTGGTTATTATGTTGTTGTTCTATAAATTTATATATTTTACATTTAACTATATGTTTACAATTTATACATATACACATATTTATAATTCTATTTGATAAATGGGGATGGAGGGACTTGAACCCTCACGATCAATTAAAGATCAACAGATTTTAAGTCTGTTGTGTCTACCATTCCACCACATCCCCATATGATTTTTACTTATAATAATTTATCAATGTTATTTACTAGGCGGTACCCAGATTCGAACTGGGGATAAAGAATTTGCAATCCTCTGCCTTACCACTTAGCTATACCGCCTAATTGTTTATCTATATTTGATTAAGATATCAATATACAAGACCAATTTATCTAATTTTAGTATAAATTGTCAATAACTTTATCTATTTAATTTATGTTTCATTAAATAATCTACTTTTCATTATATCTTCTGATTGAATAGTAATTAAATCTGATTTCGTTAATATTTTATCTCCACTAGAAAAAATTCGATTTGCTTGTCTCATTCGAGCTCTATCAATTGCATTTCTAATACTTCTAGCATTTGCAAAGTGAGGTTGTTGCATTCTTCTTTCTGCATAATCTAATAGTACTTCATCAGCATTGACTGCAAATTTATATTGTTGCTCTTCTAACATTAATTTAGCTATTTCAAGTAATTCTTTAGCAGTATAATCCGGAAAATCAACATGATTTGTTACCCTAGACGATAATCCTGGATTAGATTCATAAAATTTATCCATTTTTTCTTTATAACCTGCAAAAATTACTACGAAATCATCTCTCTGATTTTCCATTACTTGAAGTAAAATTTCTATTGCTTCGGCACCATAATCTCTTTCATTATCTGGTTTATATAAATAGTAAGCTTCATCAATAAAAAGTACACCGCCCATTGCTTGTTTTAAAACTTCTTTTGTTTTTGGAGCTGTATGGCCTATGTATTGTCCAACTAAATCATCTCTTGTAACTGTTAATAAGTGACCCTTTTTTATATAGTTTAATCTATTTAAAATATCTGCCATTTTCATTGCTACAGTTGTTTTGCCTGTACCTGGACTACCAGTAAATGACATATGTAATCCAGGACTACCAGATACTAAGTTTAATTGATTTCTTAGTCTATCTATTAGTAACAATGCAGCAATTTCTTTAATACGAGTTTTTACTGGTTTTAAGCCTATAAGTTCTTGTTCAAGTTCATCTATGATTTCTTGTATTTTTGTTTTATCGTATTCTTCTTTTAAATTCAATAAAGTATTTTCTGTTTTTTGTGTAGTCATATCGTTAAATGTGTGATTTATTCTAAAGTTAAAAGAACATAATAAACTATTATATTCTTTTATTTAATTTTAATTTATGTTAATTAATATCTAGACCCTTCTGGTTTGCTAGTAGCATAACTACGGAAACAGTATTTTTGGTTTCTGCCAATATCTTCTGTTCTTACTAATTCAAATCCAGGTTCAAGAGATGGTCTATTAACAATAAAAGATAATACACAACTTTCAACACCTCTTGTATTATCAAATGCATTTAATTTTACATAACAGTTAGAACACTGTTTACGACAGCTATTAATTTCGTACATAATTGTCGCAGCATCTTTAACATCAAATAAAGGTAAACCCCATAGTTCCCAATAGTTATTTCGAGGATGTGGATCATCAGTATATTCAATATTGATGGCCCAGCTTTGGGAAATAGCGTAATTTAATTGACTTTTGATTTGTTCGTCAGTCAGGTCAGGTAAAAAGGAAAAAGTTCCTTGAGTTAATCTCACTTTTCTATACTCCTTATAATGATTAATGTCTGTTGATAGATTTTAGTTTATTATAGAAAAAAACTATCTAAATAGGTATTCAATATTAATTATTTTTTAGCTTAAACATTAGCTGTTGGAGTTTCTACAAAGTCAGCTGTATCCGTAGAAGTATAGTTGAATGTAATATCTTTCCATAAATCTAAGGCTGTTTGTAGAGGACCACATGTTTTTGCTGCATCTTGTAATATTTGAGGCCCTTGTGTTACATAATCACGGCCTTCATTACGTGCAATTACCATTGATTCTAAAGCTACACGATTTGCTGTTGCACCTGCTTGTATACCATCAGGATGTCCAATTGTACCACCTCCAAATTGAAGAACAACATCATTACCTAGATAATCTAGTAATTGGTGCATTTGACCACAGTGTATACCACCTGAAGCAACTGGAGTTACTTTACGTAAAGAAGCCCAATCTTGTGCAAAAAATATTCCTTGAGGTAAATTAACATCTAAATACGGTTCAAGTAAAGTATCATAGAATCCTTTAATCATTAAAGGATCTCCTTCTAGTTTACCTACTACTGTACCAGCATGAATATGATCTACACCAGCCATACGCATCCATTTACAAATGACTCTAAAGTTCATTCCATGAATTTTTTGACGTGAATATGTTGAGTTACCAGCTCTGTGTAAATGTAAAATCATATCATTTTTACGAGACCAAACAGCCATTGTTTGGATAGCTGTATATCCAATTACTAAATCAATCATGATAATAACTGTACCTAGCTGTTTAGCAAACTCAGCTCTTTCGTACATATCTTCCATTGTTGCAGCCGTTATATTCATGTAATGACCTTTAACTTCTCCTGTTGCAGCAATTGAACGATTTACAGCTTCCATTGAATATAGGAATCTTTCTTTCCAACGCATGAATGGTTGAGAGTTAATGTTTTCATCATCTTTAAGGAAATCTAATCCACCTTTAAGACCTTCATAAACAACTCGTCCATAGTTTTTTCCAGATAAGCCTAGTTTAGGTTTTACTGTTGCGCCTAGAAATGGACGCCCAAATTTATCCATACGTTCACGCTCAACAACTATTCCTGTAGCAGGACCTTGAAAAGTTTTTAGATAAGCTACTGGTAAACGCATATCTTCTAATCTCAAAGCTTTAACTGCTTTAAATCCAAATACATTACCAATAATTGAAGCTGTTAAGTTAGCAATAGATCCTTCTTCAAATAAATCAATATCGTATGAAATATATGCAAAAAATTGATCAGTTGTATTTGGTACAGCATCAACTTTATATGCTTTAGCACGATAAAGATCACATGCAGTTAATAAATCTGTCCATACAACAGTCCAAGTAGCAGTAGAAGATTCACCTGCAACTGCAGCTGAAGCTTCTACTGGATCTACACCTGGTTGTGGTGTAACTCTAAATAAAGCTAATACATCAGTATCTTTAATTACATAATTAGGATCCCAGTATCCCATTTTTGCGTAAGGAATTACACCAGATTCATAACGTTCATTCTTAATTCTTGTCCGTTCTTCTACAGAGTTAGACATTTGCTCCTCCTTGAATTTAAGGCAGTATCATTATATATAAAGTTAACTATTTCAACAGTACAATTCTTTATTTTGTTGTAATCAGGTTTAATTGCATTGAAGTTAGCTATCTTTAAATATAAAGATATCACTATATTCTTATCAAATAATCGTAATATTATTTATTAATATGATAATTTTTGCTAATCTTTTATTTTTCTAATTTTAGAAAAATTTAACTATAAATAGTTTATTCATGTAATTTTATGCTAGGATTGGGTTAGCAATAAATAACTAATGGAGAAATTTGTTTTGCCTATTATACAAGTTGTAGATTCTGATTTTAATTCAGAAGTTATTAAGTCTAGTAAAATTGTTTTAGTAGATTTTGGTGCACCTTGGTGTGGTCCTTGTCGAATGATAGCTCCTGTCATTAACGAAATAGCTAAAGAGTATGAAAACATTATAAAAGTTGTGAAAATTAATACTGATTCAAATGCTAGTATTGCAGCAGAATATAGTATAAGAAGTATACCAACATTAATGATTTTCAAAAATGGTATAAAAGTTGATACAGTTATAGGTGCTGTACCTCGATCAACTTTATTAAATACATTAAATAAATATATATAAGTTTTAACCTTAATTCGTCTATAATTTCATTTCTCACTAATTATAAAATAATAAATTACTATGTCTAAAATTTGTCAAATATCCGGTAAAACTGGTAATAATGGTTATCAAGTATCTCACTCACACATAAAAACTAAAAAAATTCAGAATGTTAATTTACATATGAAAAAAATATGGTCAATTAAAAAAAATCGTTGGATAAAAATGAAAGTATCGTCAAAAATAATTAAATCTTTATATAAGATAAAAATTTAATTACTATTTTTTAGAGTGACAATTCTTAATTTATATGGTATAGTATTCTATATGTTGATAGAACTTAGCAATTAGCTAATTACAAAAGTATTGGATTACATAATAAGGATGAAATTAAATGTCTTCAAATTTAAAAAATATTTATCATGAAAAGTATAATGATTTCAATATTAATGACTCAACAATTGATGATCAAAATATAGAGAATAATATTGATATGCCTATTGGTTGGTCTTTTATCTGTCTAGATGAAACAATTAGTTACTATACAGAAAATATGAATAAAATAATTGATTCGACGCATTAATTAGTAATGAACTGTTAAACTTGTTATAAAAATAATGTGTAGTTAGTAAATAAAAAAAATTAACTACACAGAATTTTTTATATAACACTTATGTCAAATAATAAGTACAACTGCTAGTATAGCTCAATTGGTAGAGCAGCTGATTTGTAATCAGCAGGCTATGGGTTCAAGTCCCCTTACTAGCTTATATAATAAGAATAACATGTTATAGTTGTATAATATTAATATAAACCCAAGTTTTGTATATTCGGAAGATTCGCTAAAAGTAAGTAAGCAAAACCTGATCCACCTACTGCACCAACAAAAAAACCTGCAGTAAATTGACTCCATCCATTAGCCGTTTGTAATATATCTTTTGATTCATCTGAAGCATTTGTAAAAGAAACAGATCCGTACATTGATAGACAAGCTGTTAAAATAACAATTAAACCAACAGCTGATAGAAACCCAGATAATAATGCTATATCTGTATTCCTTAATGGACCTAACTTATCAAATGGTCCAATTATAAAATAACCATGTGCCATGCCTATTTCTAAGCCCCTTAATAAAGGAGATAATCCTCTCCTATAAGCAGGAAGATTACTTAAAAGATTTCTTGTAAAACTTGATGTACTAATAGGTGTCGATAAATTACCTACAAATGGATCTCTATTATAAGGTTGAATAAAATTTGTCATAAGTTTGCTTTTAGAAAAATAATAAGATTATTAGTTATACAAATAAATATTAACAAATAATTAATATTTTAAGTTAAAATATTAACAATTTTACAATAAAAATCATAAAGCTCTCTTTTCATGTATATTACATATAAACAGGAGGAAATAGTTTATGTCAATACTAATTAGCTATATATTTTTTTTAACAGTCTTTATGGCTTTAGCATTAAGTCTATATTTTGGTTTACAATCTATTAAACTAATTTAAATTTTTTGACAAAAAATATATAATAATATTAACAATATAGATAATTTTTAATTCATTATCTTTAAACTATTGTTAATATTTATAAAGTCTTTAAACATGTTGAGGTATGAATATATGAATCAAATTAAAATAGATAATATTTTAGGATCACGTAGAGTTAGTAATTATTTTTGGGCAGCTATTATACTAATAGGTGGTTTCAGTTTTTTTTTAATAGGAATGGAAAGTTATTTAAATATATATTCTAATAATGAATTTATTTTACATAATCATAATATTCTTTTTTTACCACAAGGAGTAATTATGACATTTTATGGTATGACTGGAATTTTAACAAGCTCTTTTTTGTGGTATACTATTATTTTTAATGTTGGTGGCGGATATAATGAATTTAATAATAAAACTGGTATTGTTACTATTTTTAGGTTTGGATTCCCAGGTAACAACCGTATATTGAAATTACAATATAAAATAACCGAGATATATTCGATTAAAATAAATATACAAGAAGGTTTGTCACCAAAAAGAGAAATTTATCTTAAAACTAAAGATAAAAGAGAAATTCCTCTAACTAAAGTTGGAGAACCAATTTCAATTAAGGCAACTGAAGAAAAGGCAAAAGAGATAGCTTTATTTCTTAAGATACAATTAGAAGGAATTCAGTAAACATTTGTCAAATAAGCTTGATTATGATAAAGTATTTCTATGTAAATATAAAAAAGCGGGTATAGTTTAGTGGTAAAACCTTAGCCTTCCAAGCTAATGATGCGGGTTCGATTCCCGCTACCCGCTTTATTTTTTAAGTTGATCTAAACTGTATTAAACAAATCTTTGTTAAGTATTATTATTGCATCTGGCTGGATTCGAACCAGCGATGTCCCTAAGGGATGGCGGATTATTAGAGTAGATCTTTATTAAAATCTCTCCTACAAAACCGTACTTGAAACTTTCATTTCATACGGCTACCACTTATTTATAATAGATACATTTATTTAGAATATTATTCTTCATTTAATTAGTTAAGTATATTGATATGCATGATAAATATTACAAAAATAAACGAATCTATTTAGTAATTGATTTATTAACTTTAGTTGATAATTATATTGATATTTATTGCGTTGCCTTTTTGTTAATATATCAATGAAGTAATTAATCATCTTGTTGCAGTTTTCAATAAAATTTAGTGAAATAAATGAAATAAAACTAGAGTAATAATCTATATATAATAGCTTAACGTAGTTTAATAATTTATTTTTATTATTAAAAATATTAATTTTATTAAAATTTTTATACGTTTTTCTATAGAATAAACGCTTAAATATAATCTTAAATAATGTAAAAAATTTATCTCTTGTATTATCGTTGTTTAGCATAATTATAAAATTTTTGTTAGCTACACAAAAAAAATAAGTATTTTTTCTGATAAGATTAAATTTATACCACAATAAATCATTTATAACTATTTTATTAAATAAAATATATAAATATTCTAGGTTTATTTTATCAAATTCAAGATTACTAATTTTACTATTAATAATATATTTTATATATTTTAAGTTATACATTTTTGATAAATTTATGCAAATATTATTATGCAACCATTTACTAATTGACTTATTGATATAATTATCACAACTTAATTTTTTTATAACTATTTTAGTTAAGAAAAATTTGCTATATGTTTGTTTATAGTTATCTAGTAAATGGTCATTTTGTATAATATTAGTAAATTTTTCCATGCTTTTTGCTATTTTAGCTACATATACTGGTTTAAGTGATATATAAATTAAACTTTGTTTAATTTGTTCTAGAAATGAATTATATGATAGTGATGTTTTAATGAATAATGAATACAATAAACTTAATTTATTTATTTTTTTTATTAACAGTTTTATCTCATTAGAGTTATTATAATAAATTTTTAAATTATATAAAATTTTGTTTATTAATATAATTTTGGATTCATGACAATTAATAAGATATTTTTGTAATTGATATACATAAATTAGTTCGTATTTTTTCATTGCTATATATATTTGCCTTGTTATCATTAGTATACGAAGACTAATTTTTTGCCATGGAAGGTTTTCCCAAAAAGTAAGTTTGTTTATTGAATAATAAACCTTTTTATTAATCATTAGCAGTTAATATTATTTCTGATAATTAAATAAAATTTGTATACTTAAATTATTATTTTAATATATATCTTATAATAAGCATAATATGTCAGCATTTGCTTTTTATTATGTCTTGATAAATAGTTTTTTTTGCCTAATTAATTTTTTATTTTTGAATTAAAATAAAAAATTACTATTTATTTACTCCGTTCCGTATTTTTTTAACAATGTTGACTTAAACTCCATTTTATATATTAACAACCGCTTAAATTAATCATACTTATATTAACTCATAATAATTAAGTATAAGGGTTAAATAGTTATAAATAATAAAATTATATAAGTATTTCTGAATTAATATTTCTAACAAAGGTTTGTATTACTAGTTATATCAACTTTTTATATAATCTGCTTTATTTAGAATTACTTAAGGCTAAAATATTACTAAATTAATTATATAATTATATTCATGATTGAGAATAGTTAGAATCTACTAACATAAAAAAATACAGTTAATTAAATAAATTTAATCTTCAGTTAGCTAAAAAGTTTATTTTCGAACCTTTAACACCTAAAAACGGGTCGCACATGAGTCCGCTGCCTTCGGCCTCTCGGCCACAGATGCATATAAATTAATAAAAATATTCTAATAAAAATTAACAAAAAAGTAAATTCATATTTTTTTTAATAGTTTAATATATTGAAGAGAATAATCATTAAATATAGTTATATATAATAATCAGATAAAAACTTTTCATTAGTCTTTAAAAATAAAGACTTAATTAATGTATATTTATTCATTCATATTATGATAAGTGGCAACAGCAGAAGGAGATATTCTATTTAAATATCGAAATATCCAATATTTAAATATAGTATCTAATACAACAGGAAAAGTTGAAATAAAAATAAAAATAAAATCTCTGCTTTCAGGTAATCCGAAATGTCTTAAAATTGCTTCAATAACTATTTCCCATCCATGAGGAGAGTGAAATCCAACAAAAATATCGGTAAATAAAATAATTAAAAATGCTTTTGCAGTATCACTCAAACCATAAATTAATTCATTAATAAATGATTTTAATATTGAAAACTGTCTTTTATTAATAATTAAAATTGAAAGAAAAATAATAATCGAAATAAAATCAGCTAAAATATTTTTAATAGCATTAGCACTTTCATGCGAATACTCTAGTGCTATTTCTAAAGCTTTGTCAGATATTCTTGTTTGAACAGTTTCAACAGATAAGCTATCAAGCTTACCTATTAAAACTTCAAAATGTAACTTTTCTTCAAAACGTTGTAAATCAGCAAAAGCTCTTTCTTCTTGAGAACGATTTAAAAAAATACGATAACTATTTCTATTCCATAAATGATTTACTAATGGATCTAATATAGATATCTTTGAAAAATGGTTCATTAGAATAGGAGTAATGAGTAAAACTATTATATATTTTACAGATGTTGAAGTTTGGTATTTAGCTACTTTAAATTCTTCTAAAGCTTCAACTTCTGCATTAGGATTAAGTTCTTGTTTAAAACGATTAAAAAGTTTATTCATCGAACGTGGAACAATTCCAGTTTTTTCAAAAGCGGATTGATTAATTTTTTTTAAATTCCAATATTTCATTCTTTAGTAATTAAGCTAAATTATAATTAAACATATTTTACCCTATTTGCTTGAAACTATTACAAATATTAAAAATTGGAAAAAAAAATTTTATTTTTTATTACATATTGTAAGGAAAGTATACACAATTAGTTTTGTTCTAATAAAGTAATTATTAATTTATAGACTCTATTTTTTATAGTAAATGAATAACAATTTATATCCACTGTTAGAGTATATTAAAGGTAATTGGTTTGTACAAGAAAATTTTTACTTTATATCTAATAAAAAACAAAAACAATGTAAAGCAAGAGTTAATTTTTTAAATAGTTTTTCACAGAATAATATATTAGATATTAATAAATATTGTATTGAAAATATAAATGATCAAATCTTCATATTAAAACTAAAACATGATGTAAATAACTTAGTAATTAGCAAAAGAATGAATTACATTAATAAGTTTAATTACCAAGAGTTTATCTATATTATAAGTAATAATTTTATGATATCATTTATAATCGTTAAGAATGTACAAAAAAATCAATACATGGGTTTAAAAATATCTTCATATATAAGATTAATACAACAATAAAAAAATTTTATAAATAAAATAAATATAACAAATAAATTTTTATCTTGCTATATTTATTTGTGATAAACTTATATTACTCTAAATCTTTTCTATTAGGGTTACGAGAAGGATCATTTGATAGAAATCCAAAGAAAAACAAAGAGATAAAAAAAACTACTGTCGTATAAACAAAAATTTTCAAAGTTAACATAATAATTTTCCTACGAAATAAAAAATATCTATAGATAATATATAGTATAAATAAAAAAATAGTTTTATTAAATAAATAATCAAAATTTTTTCTATAGATTCTTAATGCAATAGAAGATTCATTATTTTTATTAAAACTCTATTCGATTAATCTCATTATTAGTATTTAAAGCTTGATAATTTAATTCTTTAAGCTTCTTCATAATACGTTCAAAATATTCTTGTAAATATATATCTAATTGCTCTATTTCTTTTGTACTCATTTTTAATATATATAAAACTTCTTTCATTGGTATGTTTGTATTATAACCATGAGCTAACATCTCAATAAATGCCAATCTATCTGAAATACTCCAAGCCCATTGGAACAGTTTAATAAAATTTTTTATAAAATTTAGCCAATAAACAGAAATTTTATTTATTTTAGCACGACGGCCTGATAGTTGCTCACATAATTTAATAACATCTAATGACTTCCATGAATTATTTCCTACTAATGGTATAACATTATTGCTAAATTGCTTAATAGATAAGCTATGAATAACAATTTTAGCAATATCCTGTGTATTGATATAAAAAGTCGAAGACGATTCGCTTGTAATCCAAACAGACTGCTTATCTAAAATTGGTAAAGCGTATTGAGGTATCAAACCTTGAAAAAAACCAGGTAAATAAAAAATTGTATAATTCAAACCTGATGCTTTTAAACGATATTCAATCATTAACTTTAATGTTACTAAAGGTATTTCTTGGTAATTAAAAGAATTCACAATAGAAAAAAAAATATAACGTTTAATATTACTTTTAATAGCAGATTCAATTAGTACATATTTTGATTTTAACTCAACTAAATCAATATTAGATAAATCATTCGGCCTACTTGTTGAGCAATCGATAATTGCACTAATACCATATAGAGATAATGGAATAGTTTCAACTAGTGAAAGATCACCATATACTAATTGAGCTCCCCATTCTTTTAAAAAAGCGCTTTTACGAAAACTTCTAACTAAACATTTTACTTGAAATCCTTCATTTAAAGCTTTTCTTACAATCTGTCTGCCTAAAGTACCAGTACTACCAATAACAAGTAAAGTCATTTAATATAATCCTTAGTATACCTAATATCTTAAGTTTTATTTTATTATACAGACAATTGTTATAAAACATATTAATTAATGTTATTAAAAATGAGTAAGGAGGGATTCGAACCCTCAAAACAATGTTGTCATATTTTGAATATGATGCGTATACCATATTTCGCCACTTACTCTATTGATTATAGTAATATATTAACAAAAATAATAATTTATTAAAAAACTTATTAGTCAACTAAATATGAATTTTTTACATTATATTTCCTATATAAGTTACATTAACTTAGAAAATAAAATATTTTATAAACAATATATTTATTTAATCATAAAATTTACTTTTGCACTTTTAATTATTCTTCCTTATCTGTCTACTAATACTTTAATTATATTAATACTTTTTGTTACATTAATTTTTATAGTATTATTGAAAAACTTGTATATCAATAAATTTTTTATAAAACTACAAGAGATATTTCGTATTTTTTTGTATACACTATTGATTAATCATATTACTAATGAAAATAATTTTAATAAATTAGCAATTTCTTATATATCTTTTACATATTATCTAAGAATTATATCATTAATTTACAAGAAAAAATCCATTGTCCAGTTATACTTTTATTCTATGTCATATAAAATATCTAATTACTTAAAAAAATTTTTTATTATTAATACAGCATATATATTATTATTTCATAGTATTTCAATTTTTATAAGAAACGAAGTAATTAATAAAACGTTACTAACAGCTTACATTGGAATAAATAAACTAAACTTATCTTTATATAATATAAGTATATTAAATATAATGATTAATAATCAAATACTAGAAAAAGTTATAGAAAATATGAATAACATACACCTAGGAACTAAAATTAAAACAAATAATATTCTAGCAAAAGAATTAATAAAAAACATAAACTTTTACACAAAAAAATTTTTCAACCAACTATTGAGAGATGAAAATGATATAAATATTACATTATGGATTAAATTTATTAGTAATAAATTTTATAAAAAGATATATATAGATTAAGATTTACTACATAGTAAATCTTATATTATATAATAAAATTATATAGTAAGATATTAATAGAAATAAATATATAAAAAATAATGTGAATAATCATTCAAAAAGCTATTTAGATAATTTAATAAATAAACCTTATGAATATGGATTTTATACAAACATTGAATCAGCTTACTTTCCAAAAGGATTAAGTGCTAAGATTATAAAGCTTATTTCAAAAAATAAGGAAGAACCAATTTATTTAAGAGAATTTAGGCTAAAAGCTTATGAAAAATGGATAAAGATGAGAGAACCACAATGGAGTAATTTATTCTACAAATCTATTAATTATAATAAGATATTATATTATTCCATTCCTAAAAATAAAAAAAAAGTTAAAAACTTAAACGAAATAGATCCGGAAATAATTACAACATTTGAAAAATTAGGTATACCACTTGATGAACAAAAAAGATTAACAAATGTTGCAATAGATGCAGTTTTTGATAGTGTATCTATTGCCACAACATTTAAGAAAGAACTAGCTAACTGTGGAGTAATATTTTGTTCTATTAGCGAAGCAATTAAATTATATCCTAACCTTTTGAACAAATATCTTGGATCAGTTGTTCCGATTGGAGATAATTTTTACTCAGCACTGAATTCAGCAGTATTTAGTGATGGATCTTTTTGTTATATTCCTCAACATACAAAGTGTCCTTTAGAATTATCTACTTATTTTAGAATTAATAATAAAGAATCAGGTCAATTTGAAAGAACGCTGATTATAGCTGATAAAAATAGCTACGTAAGCTACTTAGAAGGTTGCACTGCACCTCAATTTGATAGTAATCAATTACATGCAGCAATAGTAGAATTAATAGCGCTTGATAATGCAACAATTAAATATTCTACCGTACAAAATTGGTATTCAGGGAATTATAAAGGAGAAGGTGGAATTTACAACTTTGTAACAAAAAGAGGAATTTGTATTGGAAAAAATTCTAAAATACTATGGACTCAAGTAGAGACAGGTTCAGCTATTACTTGGAAATATCCGAGTTGTATTTTAGTTGGAGACAATGCAGTAGGTGAATTTTCATCAATTGCATTAACTAATCATTATCAACAAGCAGATACTGGCAGCAAAATGATACATATAGGAAATTACACAAAAAGTAAAATAATATCTAAAGGCATTTCATCTGGCAATTCACTTAATAATTACCGCGGATTAGTAAAAATGGGATCTAAAGCTTATCATTCTAAAAATTATTCTCAATGTGATTCATTAATTTTAAGCAATAGTTCAAAGGCTAATACTTTTCCTTATATACAAGTAAAAAACCCTTACTGTAAAGTTGAACACGAAGCTTCTACTTCTAAAATAGGAGAAGAACAAATTTTTTACTTTTTGCAAAGAGGCATTAATCTAGAAGAAGCAGTTAGTCTAATGATTAATGGTTTCTGCAAAGATATTTTAAATGAACTACCTATGGAATTTGCTATGGAAGCAGATCGTTTATTAAATTTAAAGCTAGAGGGAACTATTGGGTAAAAATAAATGATGAACAAACAAGAAATTTTAAAAATTCAAAATTTACACGTTAATATTAATAAGAAAGAAATTATTACAGGCTTAAACTTGTTAATAAACAAAGGAGAAATTCATGCTATAATGGGCAAAAATGGATCAGGTAAAAGCACTTTAGCAAAGGTCATTTCTGGTCATCCTTCTTACGAAATAACAAAAGGAAATATTCTATTTAAAAACGAAGATATTACTCATGAACAACCAGAAAATAGAGCTCATAAAGGAATTTTTTTGGCATTTCAATATCCAATAGAAGTTCCTGGAGTAAGTAATATTGACTTTTTACGTCTAGCTTACAATTGTAAACAAAAAAAATTAAATAAAAAAGAAATAGACCCTTTATCGTTTTTTGAATTAATCAACAAAGAATTAAAAAAAATTGATATGGATTCTTTATTTTTAAATAGAGATTTAAATGAAGGATTTTCTGGAGGAGAAAAGAAAAAAAACGAAATTTTACAAATGTCTCTGTTAAAAAGTGAATTATCAATTTTAGATGAAATTGACTCTGGACTAGATGTAGATGCTTTAAAAAATATATCAGATAATATTAAAAAATTTGCTGATAAAGATAATGCAATACTAATAATTACTCATTATGAAAAAGTAATTAATTATATTAATCCTGATTATGTACATATAATGGATAAAGGAAAGATTGTGTGCACTGGAAACAAAAAAATAGCATCAAATATAGATAAATATGGTTATGATTACTTTGCAATAAAAAAATAGATACTGTAACTTTTTTTTATATTAACTATAATTTCATATTAAATTTAGGATAATATAAATACTTTCCTAAATTTAATATAAAATTATGATTAACATAAATTAAAGAGCTGAGTTCAATAAATTATACTGAAAAAGCTTGCTTAATATCTTGTATAGACTGCTTCAATAAGTCTTCAGATTCTGTAGTCAATTTTTTACTACTGCGAATACTTTCTCCAAATTCAGGCTTAGAGTTTTGTAAATCTTCTCTCAAAGCTAAAACAAAATCATTAACCTTAGATAAATCAATAGTATCTAAATGACCATTAACACCAGCATAAATTATAGCAATTTGATCTTCAACAACAAGTGGAGAATTTTGAGCTTGCTTTAATATTTCTCGTAATCTTTGACCACGTGCTAACTGATTCTGAGTTGCTTTATCTAAGTCAGAAGCAAATTGAGAAAAAGCTTCTAACTCAGCAAACTGAGCTAATTCTAACTTCAATTTACCTGCTACTTGTTTCATTGCTTTTATTTGAGCAGCAGAACCTACTCGGGAAACTGATATACCAACATTTATTGCTGGTCGTATTCCTGAGTTAAATAAATCACCTGATAAAAAAATTTGACCATCTGTAATTGAAATAACATTAGTTGGAATATAAGCAGAAACATCACCAGCCTGTGTTTCAATTATAGGTAAAGCAGTCATGCTACCACCACCTAAATCATCACTTAACTTAGCAGCTCTTTCTAATAATCTAGAATGTAAATAAAATACATCACCAGGATATGCTTCTCTACCTGGTGGACGACGAAGTAATAAGGACATTTGACGATATGCTTGAGCTTGCTTTGTTAAATCATCATATATAACTAAAGTTGCTTTACCTTTATACATAAAATGCTCTGCTAACGTAGCACCTGTATATGGAGCAATATACTGCAAAGTTGCAGGATCATCAGCATTTGCTGCAACTATAATTGTATATTCTAACGCACCTTTTTCCTCCAAAGTTGAAACAACTTGTGCAACAGAAGAAGCCTTTTGTCCAATAGCTACATATACACAAATAACATCTTGACCTTTTTGATTAATAATTGTGTCCAACGCAACTGCTGTTTTACCTGTTTGCCTATCACCAATTATTAGTTCTCTTTGTCCTCTTCCAATAGGAATCATAGCATCTATTGCTGTTATTCCTGTTTGTAATGGCTCACAAACAGACTGACGTCCAATAATTCCTGGTGCATATGACTCAATTAACCTTGTCTGATCAGTCTTTGGTACACCTTTAGCATCAATAGGTTTAGCTAAAGGATTAACTACTCTTCCTAAAAAGTCATCACCAACAGGAATTTGTGCTATTTGTCCTGTTGATTTCACTGAACTTCCTTCAAGTATGTTACGCCCCTCACCCATTAAAACTACACCAACATTATCAGTTTCTAAATTTAGTGCAATGCCAATAGTTTGATCTTCGTCTTCAAACTGTAATAACTCTCCAGCCATTACTTCATCTAATCCATAAACACGTGCAATACCATCACTAACTTGTAAAACAGTACCAACATTAGCTACTTGTAATTCTTCGTTATATTTATCAATTTGTTGACGTATTATATTACTAATTTCGTCTGGTCTAATATTTAACATATAATTTTATAATTTATAAATATATAATTAAGTTCAATTTTTATCAAGATATAAAGATATTCTTTTTAATTTACCAGCTAAACTAACATCAATAATTTTTGATCCAATCTTAATAATAAATCCTCCTATTAAATTAGAATCCTTATGTGTTATAAGCTTCACTTGTTGACTATTAGTAATAGATTTTATTTTTTGAATTAAATTTTCCTGTTGAACTTCACTAAGATCAACAGCAGAGTACAACTCAACAATTCTAGTAGATTCTAATTCATACACTAATTCTAAATATTTTTCTATAATATTACTTAAAAAAGAAACTCGTCTTCTATCAATCAAAATTAATAAAAAATTCATAACAAAACTATTTATCTGATTTTGAAAAAGTTTTTTGAGTATTTCTTTTTTTATAGGACCGTTAATTAAAGGATTTTTTAAAAAAACTTGTAAATCCTTAGACTCAAATAAAATATTTGAGATAGATGATAAATCTTTTGTAACTTCAACTAATAAATTAACACTTTGAGCATGATCAATTAAAGCTTCAGCATACGGAACAGCTATTTTTTCTTTAAAACTTTGATTACTCATAAATTAAGCTTACCCTCTAACTGCATAATACCCTGATCTATTATTTTTGTTTGCATAATAGAATTCATTTGACTTTTTAACTCAACACTAACCTTTTGGATAGCTAATGTTGTAATTTGTTGCTGTATTTGCAATTTTACTTGATTTTCAGCAAACTTTACACTTGCTTTGCTTGACTTAGTTAATTTATCTATATCAAATTTACCTTGTTTTAATATAGATTCACGAACTTTTTTAGCTGTCATTTCTGCTTCATTAATAATTTGATTAATAATAAGCTGTGTTTGTGCTAGCTGTTTTTCTGCTTCATTTAATCGAATGTTAGCTTGTTTTAAACGTTGTTCTGATTCATTAACTGCGAATAATACTTTACTCTGCCTATCCACTAAAATAGATCCCAAAAATTTTCTTAAAACATAGATAAGACCAGTTAATAAAAGCAAAATATTAAAAACATTTGCTTCTAAAAAATTTGAGTTAAAACTAACGTTTGTATATAATAAACCTTGACTGATAATTTCAAAAACATTCATTCGCATATTATATAATATTGATATTGTTTATAATTATTAGTAATTTTATGCATAAAATTATACACATAATTTATTAATTATCTAATAATTTTCGTTGTATTTGATTGCTCAAAATATCTATTTGAATTTCTAAACTTTTTAATGCTTGTTCTTTCTGAATATTTAATTCATTATAAGCGTTTAAAAGTAATTTTTCTGCATCTTTTTTAGCTTCTTTCAGCTTATTTGAAACAATTAATTGAGCTTCTTCCTGTGCGCTTTTAATAATCTTCTGAGCACTTTTACGCGATTCAGCTAATTCAAATTCATATGTCTTTGTTAGTTCATTTGCTTTTACTAAAGATGCTGATGCACTAGTTAAGCTATTACGAATATATTCTTCTCGATCATCTAAGATATTAGTAATAGGCTTATAATATAAAGAGTTTAAAATAACAGTTAATGCAAGAAACTGTAAAGCCATTAAAGGAAGAGTAGCATTAAAATCAAATAAACCACCTTTAGAATTTGTTTCAGATGCTTCGCTAAGTAAAGAAATAATTATATGCATTAAGTACCTTTTTTAATAATAAAAAATGAGTTGTTAATACTAAGATCATAAAAACACTTAGTTTATTAATAGATATCTACAATAAACTAAGTGTTTAAACAAAACTAACCAGTATAAGGATTAGCGAATAACAATGATAATGCAACTACAAGTCCATAAATAGTTAAAGACTCCATAAATGCTAAACTTAATAATAATGTACCTCTAATCTTACCTTCAACTTCAGGCTGCCTAGCAATACCTTCTACAGCATTTGCTGCAGCACTTCCTTGACCAATACCAGGCCCAATAGCAGCTAAACCAACAGCTAAACCTGCAGCTATAACAGAAGCTGCTGAAATAATAGAATCCATAATTATTTAAAATTTTTTGTTATAACATAGAAAATTAACATATTTCATTCATTTTATATGATGTATTAAATTTAGTAAAACTTAACTAGTGGTTTCCATGTCCTTCTAATGCTTCACCAATATAAGCAGCAGATAATGTTGAAAAAATTAATGCTTGTATTGAACTAGCGAATAAACCTAAAATCATTACTGGTAAAGGGATAATAATAGGTACTAATAAAGTAAATACAGAAACTACCAATTCATCGGCAAGTATATTACCAAATAAACGAAAACTTAGTGATAGAGGTTTAGTAAAATCTTCAAGTACATTAATTGGTAATAAAACAGGGGTTGGTTCAATGTAACGAAGAAAATAACTTAAACCATTTTTACTTAATCCAGCATAAAAATAAGCTAATGATGTTAATAAAGATAAAGCTACTGTAGTATTTATATCGTTAGTTGGTGCCGCTAATTCACCTTCAGATAAATGAATTAATTTCCATGGTAATAAAGCACCTGCCCAATTACTACCTAATATAAATAAAAATATAGTTGCAATATATGGCAACCAAAATCGATATTCCTGTTCACCAATTTGAGTTTTTGCAATATCTTGCAAAAACTCTAAAATAAATTCCATAAAATTTTGAAATTTTCCAGGAATTCTTTCTAAATTTCGTGTACTTGCAAAAGATAATAATATTAATGTAAATATAACTATCCAAGAAACAATAAAGACCTGACCATGTACATCATAATTTCCTACTTTCCAGTATAAATGTTTACCGACCTCTACACTAGACAAAAAAATAAGGTTGGATAACTGATCAACTTTGTATTGAAACATATCGTTTTTCCAATTAATTGATAATAAAAATATATGAAATAAATTTAAAATAGATACTTCTATATGATAAATTTTATAACAATGATAACATTATAAATTAATATATATTGATATAATCACACATTTTTACTATCTATTCTGGATCAAACTAGATACTTCGTTTTGAAAGTTATTATTTTTAGATTCTAAACCTTCACCAAGTAAAAATCTTTGAAAGCGCCTAATTTTTATATTTTCACCCCAAAGAGAAATGTGTTGTTTTACTAACTCTTCGATAGTAATTTCTGTTTTTTTAATAAAACTCTGATCCATAAGAGATAACTCTTTAAGTCTTTTATTAACCCTACCGTTAGCAATTTTATGTTTTATTTCAATAGGCTTATTTAATAAATCTTCTTTTTCTAGCTCTAAGTTTTGTTCATAGAAAATAATATCGTTAGGTATATCACTTTCAGAAACATAACAAACAGATTGACATGCTGCAATTTGCATAGCAATATCTTTAGCTAGCTGATGAAACTTAGGCTGTCTCGAAACAAAATCAGTTTCACAATTAATTTCAACAAGAACTCCTATCCTAGAACCAGCATGTATATAGCTTTCTACTAATCCTTCAGCTGCTAATCTACTAGATTTTTTATCAGCAGAGGCTAAACCTTTTTTTCTTAAAGCTTCTACCGCTATGTTAATCTCACCATCTGAATCTTCTAAAGCCTTTTTACAATCAGTCATGCCAGCTCCAGTCTGATTACGTAATTCTTTGATACTTTCAACAGAAATTTTTTTAAGCATATATATTAATTATAAAAATAAAAATGTATGATCTAAGTATAACTAAACTATTTATTAGCACCTTAATAAAAAATTAGACTGTTTTACCTTCTAAAATAGCATCAGCTATTTTAGACAGGACTAACTTTATTGACCTAATTGCATCATCATTAGCTGGTATTGGCACATCAACTATCTCTGGATTACAATTAGTATCTAACATACATATTGTAGGTACGCCTAATTTTATACACTCTTGTATTGCTGTTATTTCCTTTTTTTGATCAACAATAATAACTAAATCAGGCAATTTTTTCATCTCTTTAATACCATTTAAATGCTTACGTAATCGATCTAATTCTTTACGTACTATTGATGCTTCTTTTTTAGGAAGAGTATCAATCAAACCTTCCCTATTTTTTTGTTCAAGATGATTCAATCTTTCTACTCTTGCTTTAATAGTAACCCAATTAGTAAGCATTCCACCTAACCATCTTTGATTTACATAAAATGAATTAGATCTAATCGCTTCTTTAGCAATAACACCTGCTGCTTGACGTTTTGTACCTAAAAATAGGAAAGTTTTGCCTTGTTGAGAACAATTTTTTATAAAATCACATGCATCATTAAGAAGCTGAGCAGTTTGAACGAGATCTATAATATGTATACTATTTCGTTCTGTATAAATATACGGAAACATTTTAGGATTCCATCTTCTAGATTGGTGTCCAAAATGTACACCCGCTTCTAATAATTCTTCTAAAGATACTATGGACATAAATTATATTAATTATAATAATAACGAATTAACTATATACTAAAAATAAAATGATACAACTGTTTTTACATAAATAATAACATAAAAGATCTTTCAATATATATTAAAAATTATACTTTTTACTAAAAAAATTGAGAGATAGAATAATCAATAAAAATAACATCATGAAATTAATCATTAAATGTTATTCTATCATCTATTATAATATCCTCAAAATCACTCTGACTATTTTTATTATTACATTCAGAATTTTTTATTTTTGACTTACTAGAGTTACAAATTTTAGAATATACATCTTCATTAACCTTATTGGTATTATAATTGTTGAAACCAGTACCTGCAGGTATTAACCTACCAATAATTACATTTTCTTTTAATCCTCTTAGTTGATCAAGTTTACCATAAATAGCAGCTTCCGTAAGTACTTTTGTAGTTTCTTGAAAACTAGCAGCAGAAATAAAACTTTCTGTATTTAATGATGCTTTAGTAATACCTAATAAAACTGGATAATATATAGCATTTCTTTTTTTAGCTAGAACTAAAGAAGAGTTAACAGCTTCAACTTTTTGTAATTCTATCAGTTCACCAGGCAAATATTGAGAATCACCTCCATTTTCTATCTTAACCTTTAAAGTCATCTGTCTAACAATTACTTCAATATGTTTATCAGAAATATATACTCCTTGAGATTGATAAACTGACTGGACTTCTTTTACTAAAAATAACTGTATATCTAAAATACTAAGACGAGAGGCTTGATATAAATTTAAACCCTGAACTAAATAAGATCTAAATTTATTCTCTAAAATTAAATGTAGATTAAAAGAAATATCTATTTTTTTCCTTGCTTCTAAAATTTCTTCGATACGAGGTAATCCTTGAACAATATCACCTGTTTTGAATCTCTCAAAAATTAATGTAGCGATGTTTTCTCCTCTTTTGATAAGACTAGAATCACTAATATGTAATAAAGAACCACTAGAAATTAAATATGGTTGTCCCAATCTAATAAGAATTATATTATTCTGTATAGCAATAATTTTGCCAGAAACACTTGTAATTACATTTTTAGCAATTTCATCACCCGCATAAACGTAATCATTTACTTTCTTGTTTATAGGTTGCTTATTATTAATATTAACACTTATTGTATTTAAATTACTTGTAATCAAAATTTTACAACTAGCATTCTTTGTTCTCTCTATGCAAGCAACTTTACCTGAAATAGATGAAAAAATATTAGTTTGAGAAATAACAGAATTAGACTTAACATATTGGCCATTATTCACTAAAACTAAAGTTTTTGTATATAACTGTTGATTTTGATGAAAAAAAGATTCTTTTATTGTCAAAAAATCAGCAGTAATAAATTTGATTAAAAAAGATGAATCTTTATTTATTGAGTTATTTGAATGAAATTGAATATAACATTTAATTGGGGAACTCTCTTCTTGTAATTCAACAATTAAATGGGTTAATACTAAATTAATACCAGAAACAGACTTAACCCTTTCACCATCTCTAAAATAAGTTCTACGCACTAACTTTAAATTAACAATATTAGTTGCAAAAGAATTATCAGAAAATTTTAATACTAAATTTTTAGTTGGAAGAGAATATATAATAACAGGTCTTAATAAAATAAAATGTTTTGTTAAAATATTAACATATTCCCAATAAACCAACTTATCTGTATTTAACTGACATAACAAATTTTCACCTGGACGTAAGAAACCTCTATTCTTATCCAAAGAAACATTATCTAAATTAATTTGAATTAATTTACCTGGCTTAATCAAAATTTCTCTTATAATACCATCTCTTTCTATAACTTCTAAAAAGCCAGAATTATTAGCAAAAATATTTTGAATAATTTCTGTACCAGCATCTACAAAATGCAAATTATTCACTAATAATAAAGAAATATCTTTATTAACTATATGAGTTTCTTCTGGTATCCACAATATGTAACCAGAGCCATAAATATTGTAAAATTTTTGTTCAGCGCTTTTTGAAATTGATAAATCAAGGTATTTTATGATACCACCAGTTTTCGTCTTATATACATTAGAAATAAGATCTCCTATTACCTGCTGATGTAAAATTCTTTTATTAGGCTGACATTTTAATAAAAATTTATCTTTATTTTCAGTTTCTAAAAAATATCTTTTGTAATCATTAATAAACTCAACAAAAACTTTAACATTAGTATAAAGTTTAGATGAAGTAACTAATAAAATTTTAGAAAAAATGGTTCTATCTTTAATGAGATAGACCTTTCCTTCTCTAGAATTTAATAAATTAGAACGAGCTATTAATGAATCTTTTTGTATAAATTGATTTTCAGATACTACTAATTTAGCAAGCTTAGGTAAATTGTATACTTCACCAGATAAAACCCAAATCACTACATTTTTATTAATTGTAGCTGTATTATTATCTAAAGATAAACTACTAACATCAAAATGAATACTACCTGAAAAATCCGCAATGACTGCTTTTTGTGCTTTTTCAGTAGATAATTTTTTATTAATTGGATACTCAGCTAAAATTTGACCTTTATTAATTTTTTGAAATTTTTTTACAAAGATTAATGATTGTCTTGGTATAAAAAAACTTTTTTGCTCATTGTTCTTACCTAATATATTAAGAGAGAAATCTGAATGAGCTAACTGAACATTATCACCATATCTATTTCGTGTATCTGTTAAAACAACATTATCTAAATATTCAACAATACCATCTAAATTACTAACAATATTTTGAGATAATTCACCAGTAAAAACACCTCCTGTGTGAAAAGTACGCATAGTTAATTGTGTTCCAGGCTCACCAATTGATTGAGCAGCAATAATACCAATAGCTTCTCCTAAATCAACAAGATTACTATGAGCTAAATTCCAACCATAACAGAGCTGGCATACTGAACGTAATGATTGACATGTTAACGGAGAACGAACTAAAACATTTGCTAAGTTTAAATTAATAATTTTTTCTACTAAAGAAGTATCAATACAACAGTTAGCTTTAGCTATAATATCATCATTTTTAAAATTGATTATATCTTCAGCTAAAACTCTACCTAATAATGATTGTTCTAATGAAATTAATGTTTTTCGATTATCCACCATTTCTTCTAATAAAATAGCTTTAGAAGTTTTACAGTCATACTCACGAATAATAACATCTTGAGCAACATCAACTAAACGACGAGTTAAATACCCAGAATCTGCTGTTCTTAAAGCTGTATCTACTAATCCTTTTCTAGCTCCATATGAAGAAATAAAATAGTCTGTAATTGTTAAACCTTCTCTGAAATTATGAAATATAGGCAAATCAATAATCTGTCCTTGAGGATCAGCCATTAATCCTCGCATTCCAACTAATTGTTTAACTTGAGAAATATTTGCTCTAGCTCCAGAAAAAGCCATTATATAGATTGAATTTAATGGGTCAGTTTGCTTAAAATAATTAATGACTTCTTGTTTTAAGTTATCACTAGCATAATTCCAAGTATCAATAACTTTTTGAAACCTTTCAACAGCAGTAATTTCACCCCGTTTATAACGTTTATCAGTTTCTTGAATCGATAAAAGTGTTGAATTTAACAAATTTTGTTTAGTAGATGGAATACGCAAATCTTCTAAACTTAAAGAAATACCTGCTTTAGTAGCATAGTAAAAACCTAAATCTTTTAATTTATCAGCCATATTAGATGCACGGGCAATACCATAAGTTCTAAAAGCCCAAGTTATTAATTTTTTTAATTCAGATTTATCAATAACTTTATTAAAAAAATAAATATTTGATAAATTATTTTTCATTTAAAATATAATCCTGTTTTCCTAAGAATAAATAACTAAATAATAAGAGAGTTTTCAATAGCTTTATTAAATAAAATTCGACCAACTGTTGTCCTCATATATTGAACTAATTTATTTTTTTGGTCATCTAATTTAAGTATTAAATTTGGATAATAAAGAAATGCATTGCCATTTAAGTCATTTACAACTTTAATTGGAGAATCAAGATTAGAATACAAGCTATCTAGTTGACCATTAAAACGTACCCAAATAAAAGCTTGTAATTCTATTTTTTTATCACGATAGGAAATCATAGCATCTTCTAAACTAGAGAAAAAATGATTTTTTCCTGTAATTGCAGATGGATTGCCAGTAGTTAAATAATAACAACCTAATACCATATCTTGACTAGGCATTAAGATTGGAGATCCTGTAGCTGGTGATAAAAAATTATGAGGTGCCAACATAAGCAATCTTGCTTCTGATTGAGCTTCTAAGGATAAAGGAATATGAACAGCCATTTGATCTCCATCAAAATCAGCGTTAAATGCTGGACAAACTAGAGGGTGTAACTTAATTGCTCTACCATCAACTAAAATGGGTTCAAAAGCTTGAATTCCTAAACGATGTAGAGTTGGAGCTCTATTAAGTAAAACTGGATGACCATAAATGACTTCTTCTAATACATCCCAAACTAACATATCATTTTTTTGTATTAGTTTTTTAGCTGCCTTAATATTATTGACTAGACCTTGAACAATTAATCGATGTATTACAAAAGGTTGAAATAATTCTAAAGCCATCTCTTTAGGTAAGCCACATTGATGCAATTTAAGTTGAGGACCAACAACTATTACTGATCGTCCAGAATAATCAACTCTTTTACCTAATAAATTTTGCCTAAATCTACCTTGTTTTCCTTCGATAATATCAGAAAGTGACTTAAGTGGTCTATTGTTAGATCCAACAACTGTTCTACCCCTTCTACCGTTATCCATCAATGAATCAACAGCTTCTTGTAACATCCTTTTTTCATTTCTAATAATAATTTCTGGTGCTAAAATAGCTTTTAAACGAGCTAAACGATTATTTCTATTAATAATTCTACGATAAAATTCATTCAAATCTGCTGTTGCAAATCTTCCACCATCTAATTGTACCATAGGTCTTAAATCTGGAGGGATCACAGGTATTACAAAAAAAATCATCCATGAAAGATTAGCACCTGTTGCAATAAAATTTTCTAATAAACGTAATCTTTTCATTTTTTTATTAAATTTAGTAGAGACTTTTTTATTTATATTAGGCTTTAAAGCTTCTTCTCTTAATGAACTTACTGTTGTATGTAAGTCAATATCTTTTAATAAACGATAAACTGCTTCTGCTCCTATACCTACTTCTATATCAACTATATGATTAGAACTTCTATACAAATTATTTTCTAATAATCTCCACTCATATCCTTCAAGTAACTGCTTATATTGTAGTTTATTGTTATTTCCAGGATTTAAAACTACGTAAGAATGAAAATACACTATTTTTTCGACATCTTTAACTGCTAAGTCTAAAGCTAAAGCAATATAGCTTGTACTGCCTTTAAGATACCAAACATGAGTAACAGGTGCTGCTAATTCAATATAAGCCATTCTATTGCGTCGAACTTTAGATTCAGTTATTTCAACACCACATCTTTCGCACACAATACCTTTATAACGAAATCGTTTATACTTACCACAATGACATTCCCAATCTTTTACAGGACCAAAAATACGTTCACAAAATAGACCATCCATTTCTGGCTTTAAGGTTCTATAGTTAATTGTTTCTGGTTTTGTTACTTCACCAACAATTTGACCATTAGGTAAAGTTCTTTCACCCCAAGAACGTATTTTATCTGGAGAAGCAAGACTAATCTTAATATAATCGAAGTAATTTTCCAATTGATTCATATTTTAAATATCCTTAGTATAAAAAAACATCCTTTACTATAGGAAAATCATTATAAGATTTATAATTAGTAACAATATTACTATCAATATCATAATTAAATTCAATTTTATGCACTGAAATATCTAATCCTAAAGATTGTAGTTCACGCATTAAAACTTTAAATGATTCTGGTGTACCTGGCTTAGGAATAGGTTTACCCTTAACTATTGCATTGAGAGCTTCATTTCGTCCTTGCATATCATCAGATTTTACAGTAAGTAATTCTTGTAGAGTATACGCTGCTCCAAAAGCTTCTAATGCCCAAACTTCCATTTCACCTAACCTCTGTCCTCCATGCTGAGCACGACCACCTAACGGTTGTTGAGTAACTAAAGAGTAAGGACCTGTAGATCTTGCATGAATTTTATCATCAACTAAATGAACTAACTTTAACATATAAGCTTTACCAACTGTAATAGGATTATCAAAAGGCTCGCCAGTTCTTCCATCAAACAAAATAGTTTTACCTGGGTAACTATTATTAAATAACCAGTGATGTCCACTAATAACACTTGCTTGTTTTAATTTATTATTAATTAATGATCTAGAAGCTTCCTGACCATACATTTCATCAAATGGTACAATCTTAAATCTTTTGTTAAGATAATGACCCGCTAGCCCTAGCAAACATTCAAATATTTGTCCTACATTCATACGGGAAGGTACACCGAGTGGATTTAAAATAATATCAACATGTGTTCCATCGGATAGAAAAGGCATATCTTGCTTTGGCAAAATTTTTGAAATTATTCCTTTATTTCCATGTCTACCAGCCATCTTATCACCAACTTGAATTTTACGTTTTTGTGCTATATATATCCTAACAATAATGTTAGTACCAGGTGGCAAATCATCTCCATTTTGTCTTTTAAAAAGTTTAACATTCACTACCCTTCCTTTGGCAGCATTTGGTAATCTTAATGAGGTATCCCTCACATCTCTAGATTTTTCTCCAAATATAGCTCTTAACAGTTTACCTTCAGGAAGTTGATCAGACTCACCTTTAGGAGTAATCTTACCAACCAATATATCACCAGAATCAACCCAAGATCCAATAGTAATTACACCATTTTTATCTAATGAAGAAATAAAATTATCACTAATATTTGGAATATTACGTGTAATTTCTTCAGAACCCAATTTTGTTTGACGACACTCAATTTCATATCTTTCAATATGTATTGAAGTATATAAATCATCATAAACTAATCTTTCACTAATTAAAAAAGCATCTTCATAATTATAACCTTCCCAAGGCATATAGGCAACTAAAATATTTTGGCCTAAAGCAATTTCTCCTAATTCTGTAGATGCACCATCAGCAATAACTTGACCTCTATTAATTTTTTCTCCCGGCCAAACAATAGGTCTTTGATTAATACATGTGTCTTGATTTGATCTATAATATTTTTTTAATCTGTAATGAATTATATTACCATCGTAATCTTGAATCCCAATTTTAGTTCCAGAAACATAATTAACTATACCATCTGCTCTGCTAACAATTGTCATGCCTGAGTCTCTAGCTATTTTTGACTCTAAACCAGTACCAACAATAGGTTTTTCTGGATACAAAAGTGGTACTGCTTGTCTTTGCATATTTGAGCCCATTAGGGCTCTATTTGCATCATCATGCTCTAAAAAAGGAATTAAAGAAGTTGCTGCAGAAATTACTTGTATTGGAGATACAGCAATATAATCTACATGATTACTAATAGAAGTAGTAAATTCTTGTCTATATCTAACTGGAATATATTTATCCTGAATGTAAATACCTTGACGAAGCATAATGTCAGCAGGAGCAATCTTTAGCTGATCTTCTTGATCAGCAGTTATATAGGTTAATGGTTCTGTTTTTAATACCTTAGAGTCACTAACTCTATAACAAGGAGTTTCAATAAAACCATATAGGTTAACTCGAGCATAAATACTTAATGATCCTATTAAACCTGCATTGGGTCCTTCAGGCGTCTCTATAGGACATATACGGCCATAATGACTTGGATGCAAATCTCGTACTGCAAAACCAGCTCTGTCTTTATTTAAACCACCTGGTCCTAAAGAGCTTATTCGTCTTTTATGGGTAAGCTCTGACAAAGGATTTGTTTGATCCATAAATTGAGATAATTGACTCGAACCAAAAAATTCACGAATTGAAGCAACTAACGGTTTTGGATTTACTAAATTTGATAAACTTAAAGAATCAAGATCACAAATAATCATTCGTTCACGAATAATTCTTTCTAAACGGCTAACGCCTATACGAATTTGATTCTGCAACAGCTCACCTACGGATCTAACTCTACGGTTCCCCAAGTGATCAATATCATCAAATGTACCTGTATTTTGTTTTTTAATATTAATTAAATAGTCAATAGCAACAATAATATCTTGTGGAGATAAGACTCTAAAATTTTTAGGTATTTTTAAACTTAGTTTTTGATTCACTTTATGCCTACCAACTTCACTAAGATCATATCGCCTGGGGTCAAAAAAACGTGAATACAACATTTGTCGAGCAATTAATAAAGTTGAGGGTTCATTAGGACGTAATTTACTATATACTATTAAAATTGATTCTTCATCAGTTATTTCTTCTATAGAATACTTACCAACTTCCTTAAACAACTCTTTTTGTTCATATAGCATAGATGCATGAACTAAAAAATTATATTTATTCAAACGAATTTTAATTTCTTCAGTATTTAAACCAATAGCTCTAAGAAAAACGTATGCATTAACTTTATGAGTTTTATCAATTTTTACCCAAATTTGATCTTTAGCATCAATCTCAAATTTTAACCATGAACCTCTATTAGAGATAAGGCTTGCACTATATATATATTTATTATTTTTATCTAATTCTTTTTTATAATATATACCAGGACTTCTAACAATTTGATTAATTATTACTCTCTCTGTACCAGAAATAATAAAAGTTCCCCTATTTGTCATTAAAGGTATATCACCAATAAAAACTTGTCTTTTTTTATATTTTTTATGTCGATCTATATTAACTGAAGAATCATCATAATCAAAATTTTTTTGCTTTTTAATAAATTCAGTATCTTTTCTAGTTAATTTCGAAGGTATGTAGATTTGTGCACTATAAGTTTTATCACGGCTCTTAGCTTTACGAACACTATAACGAGGAAATTTTAATTTATAATCTTTACCAAAGAACTTTAACTCCAACTTACCCGTAGGATCAGTAATAATAGGAAAAGAATCTAACACTTCAACTAAACCATTTTCTAAAAAAAGCCTAAAACTTTTAATTTGTATTTCAACTAAATCTGGTACTATAGATACAGAAATATTTTTTTGTAACATAAAAAACTCCAGAGAGATAACATGGCAAAAAATGAACTATTTGAATAACAAACATAAGATATGTTAAAAATAACCAATACAATTTATTATAAAAATAATAGATTAGTTAATAATTTATACTAAAAAACAAAACTATTGAATCATTTTAAAAATGATATAAATTTCAAGTAAAAATAATTATTATAATTATGTTATTGTTATAGATCTACTTGAAATAATCAATATATACACTAAAATTTAATTAATCAGATTAGCTAACTTTGATTTTTTACGCGATGCGGTATTTTTATGCAAAACTTTTTTTTTCACAGCTTTATCTATTTTTTCATAAACTACAGATAAATTATTTGCACATATATCTAAATTTTTTTGACTATTATTATTGTTTTTTACTATATTATTTAGACTAAAAAGATATATCTTTATTGCTTTTTTTACTGATAGTTTATACTTTTTATTACGACTACGATTTCTTAATATAATTTTACTATTTTGAAGATGAGATTTAGTTTGAGGCATATTATAAATTTACAATTCGAATTACACTAATGTAAAATTACTTTAAAGTTTTTATAATTATACATTATCAACAAAAGATATACAATATCATATAAAACTTGATAACAAAGAATGTTCGATGAAGATATTAAATACAAATAATAAGATAAAATAAAGTATGGCAAAAAATAAAGGATCAAGAATAATAATCACATTAGAATGTCAGTGTAAAAATGATAAAATAACTAAAAGAAAAAATGGTATCGCTCGTTATACTACTTGTAAAAATAAAAAGAATACACCTAATAGATTAGAGCTTAAAAAATTTTGTACTTACTGCAATACACATGAAATATTTAAAGAAATTAAGTAAAAAATAAAATTCAATGAACACATATAAAAAAAATAATTTTAAAGAATTAACAAAAAATTCAAAAGATATAGTAGATTATAAAGATATAGATTTGTTAAGAAAGTTTATTAATGATCAAGGTAAAATTTTATCTCGTCGCTCTACAGGCTTAAACTCACAGCAACAGAAAAAAATTACCAAATCCATTAAAAGAGCTCGCTTACTTGCCTTATTACCATTTCTTAAAAAAGATTAAGTATAATAATCAATATGAAACGATTGAAAGTTAATATACTTTCATCTTTTAAAAAAATATTATAAAGTTTTTTCCTTAGGAATTAATTCATAAGCTTCTATTTGATCTGAATCTTGCCATAATTCAAAATTTGACATCAATCCACATTCATTAATTGCAAAAATTTCTTCAACATCATTTTTTATTCTTTTTAATGAACTAATAAAACCTTCATGTACAATAATATTATTACGATAAACATAAATGTAAGATTTTACATTCAATTTACCTTCATTTACTATACAGCCAGCAATAACACCTTTATTCATATTAAAAACTGTTTTCACAGTAGCTTTACCAATAAAAATTTTATCGTAGGATGGTTCAATTAAATTTAACATAGTAGATTGAACATAATTTAGTAAATCATAAATAATATTAAAAACTTTAAAAGTTATTTTATACTTTTTTAATAAACTATTAACATGAGATGAAATGTTTACATTAAAAGCTAAAATATAAGAGCTTGTTGCTACCGCAAGCTCAACGTCAGTATTTGAAATATTGCCAAAATTAGCAGATATAATGTTTATTTGAACTCTAGATTGAGAAATATTAGATAAAAGATCTAATATAGCTTCTAGCGTACCTTGAGTATCTACTTTTAAAATCAACCTTAATTGTTTTATTTCTAGGCTAAGATCTAGAGTAATTCTTTTATTCAAAGAATTTAATGCTAAATCAAACTGTTTAACATTAGAATGCTTTAAACAATATTCTTTAGCGCTTTTTTCATCATGAAAAACACAAAATAAAGATCCAGCTTGTGGTAAACTTGTAAAACCTAAAACTTGAACAATAGAAGATGGTCCAGAAAATTTAATTTTTACATTTGAAAGATTTGTAATACTTTTAACTTTTCCATATAAATTTTCAGAAGCTATTAAATCTCCAAGCTTTAAGGTACCATTCTGTATAATTATATTAGCTATAGAACCTTGTTTTTTATCCAAGTAAGCTTCAAGAATAGTACCTGCAGCTAACTCTTTTGAATCAGCAACAAAGTTATTAGCATTTGATAGTATACAAATTTTAGATAATAATAAATCAATATTGTTACCATTCATTGAGCTAACTGCAACCACTGAGATGGAACCTCCCCATTCTTCACATAACATATTATAATTAGCTAAATCTTGCTTAATTTTTGGGATATTATCTAATAACTTATCTGATTTAGTAATAACTACAATACAAGCTAAATTCATATCTTTAATATAATTAATAGCCTCAACAGTTTGTGGCTTTAATCCATCATCAACTGCAATAACCAATAAAGCAATGTCAGCTACTTTTGCACCTCTCAGTCGCATTTTTTTAAAAGATTCATGCCCAGGTGTATCTAAAAAAACTATCCTCTTTTGTTTAAGCTGATAGTTCCAAATTATCTCATAGCCTGTAATAGATTGGGTGATACCACCATATTCTCTATTTACTAAATTAGTTTTTAATATCGAATCTAATAAACTTGTTTTACCATGATCTACATGACCCAATATTGTAATTACTGGAGCTCTCTTAACAGTCGTATTAGAGCAATTTAAATATTCCGCCGTATAATTATCTATATTTTTAAGCAATGGAGATTCAATTAAGTTAAAACCATAATTTTCTGCAACACTACGTATTATACTTAAATCTATTACATCATTTATCGTTGCAGAAATACCTTTATTTAAAAATAAATAAGTAATTATTTCAGCTTCAGGTATGCTAATTTTTAATGATAAATCATTTATACTAATAGGTTTATTTAATAAAATATTTTTGTTTAACTGTACAAAATTTGTATCATTTTGACATTCAATATATTCTTGTGACAAACTGTTATATTCTGAAGATTCTAATTTGAGTTTATATTTCTTTTTGCCTTTAGAGTTAGATTTAGGAGACTTTATACTTGATCTATCTAATAGATTTTGAGTAAATAGATTATCTGATCTATTAACAAAAAGTTTAGCATCTTCTATATCATCAGAACTTTTTTTCTTATTTTTAATTAATTTAACTTTTGATTTTTTAGCTTTAACTAAATCTTGTTGATGAGAATTAGATTTATATTTTTTATCAAACTTATTTAAACGAGTCGATAAAATAGTTAAATCATCTTTTATAGAAGATTTTTTAGTACCTATAGATAAATCTTCACTAATAGCGCTAAGCAATTTTGGATTTTTTAATATTAAAAGATCATCATAATAGCCTAAAAAAGTATAAGTATTGAGAATATTAACAAACTTAAATTCACATGGAAAAATATAATAGTTTTTATAAAACATATTTACGATATACATGAATAAAATAATTTATAAAATTTATGGTTTTATAAAATATTACAATTATATTAATAATAAAAATAGATCAAAACACCAGACATATTAAATCATGCCTAGACTTCAAAAAAACGATAACTTTATAGATAAAACTTTCACTATATTAGCAGATATCGTATTAAAAATTTTACCAACAAGTAAAGAGGAAAAAGAAGCATTTTACTACTATAGAGATGGAATGTCTGCACAATCGGAAGGAGAATATGCAGAAGCTTTAGAAAATTATTATGAAGCATTACAATTAGAAGAAGATCCATACGATAGATCATATATTTTGTACAATATTGGATTGATATACGCAAGTAACGGAGAACACATTCAAGCATTAGAATATTACCATCAAGCTTTAGAATTAAACTCTAATTTACCACAAGCACTTAATAACATAGCTGTCATATATCATTATCAAGGCTTAAAAGCAATAAATAATAAGCAAAATAATTCATCGAAAAAAATGTTTACAAAAGCAGCAAAATATTGGGTACAAGCTATTGCATTAGCACCGAATAATTATATTGAAGCACAAAATTGGTTAAAAACAACTGGCAAGAAATACAATTCAAATTAAAACTAAAAAATACAACAAAATTAACTATATATATTATATAATAGTTTTAATTAAGTAATTTATATAAATAAACTTAAGATAAGAAACTCTCGCAATTAACTAATTACTAATATATAAAATCAGCATGAAATTATTAAAAGAAGGATCAGTTACACAAATAATTGGACCTGTTTTAGATATAGAATTTCCAAATGGAAAATTACCAAAAGTTTTTAATGCTTTAAAAATACAAGGACCTAATAATACTATTACTTGCGAAGTACAACAACTATTAGGAGATAATAAAGTTAGAGCTGTTGCTATGAGTTCTACTGAAGGATTAAAAAGAGGATCTGAAGTTATTGATACAGAAAAACCAATAACAGTTCCAGTAGGTATACCAACATTGGGAAGAATTTTTAATGTACTAGGGGAACCTGTAGATAATTTAGGAAATATTTCGTCATTAGATTTCTTACCAATACATAGAGTAGCACCATTATTTACTCAACTTGAAACAAAACCATCAATATTTGAAACTGGTATTAAAGTTGTTGACTTACTAGCTCCATATAGAAGAGGTGGAAAGATAGGACTATTTGGTGGAGCAGGAGTAGGTAAAACTGTATTAATTATGGAATTAATTAATAACATAGCGAAAGCACACGGAGGCGTATCTGTATTTGGGGGAGTAGGAGAAAGAACTAGAGAAGGCAATGACTTATATGAAGAAATGAAAGAATCAAAAGTAATAAATGCAGAAAAATTAACAGAATCTAAAGTTGCACTTGTATATGGCCAAATGAATGAACCACCAGGAGCTCGAATGAGAGTAGGCTTAACTGCTCTTACTATGGCAGAGTATTTTCGTGATATTAATAAACAGGATGTATTATTATTTATTGATAATATATTTAGATTTGTACAAGCAGGATCTGAAGTATCAGCTCTGTTAGGACGTATGCCATCAGCCGTTGGTTATCAACCAACTTTAGCAACTGAAATGGGTGCCTTACAAGAAAGAATTACATCAACTACTGATGGATCTATTACATCTATACAAGCAGTATATGTACCAGCTGATGATTTAACAGATCCCGCTCCTGCAACAACATTTGCTCATCTAGATGCAACAACAGTTTTATCTAGAGGACTTGCTGCTAAAGGAATATATCCAGCAGTAGATCCTTTAGGATCTACATCAACAATGTTACAACCAGACATTGTAGGTCTTGAACATTATTCAACAGCTCAACAAATAAAATCAACTTTACAAAGATATAAAGAACTACAAGATATAATAGCAATTTTAGGACTCGATGAATTATCTGAAGATGATCGTTTGACTGTAGCTAGAGCTAGAAAGATTGAAAGATTTTTATCACAACCATTTTTTGTAGCAGAAGTATTCACTGGATCTCCAGGTAAATATGTTTCATTAGAAGAAGCAATTAAAGGTTTTCAAATGATTCTGAAAGGGGAACTAGATGACTTACCTGAACAATCTTTTTACTTAGTAGGAAACATAGAAGAAGCAATAACTAAAGCAGAAACTTTAAAATAAAATAATATCATGACACTAAAAATTCGTGTAATTGCACCAGATAAAATAGTTTGGGATGCAGAAGCTGAAGAAATTATTTTACCTAGTAGTACTGGACAATTAGGTATATTGACAGGACATATACCATTACTAACTGCACTAGATATAGGAGTAATGCGTGTTCGAATAAATAAAGATTGGAAACCTATTATCTTATTAGGTGGTTTTGCAGAAGTTAAAAGCAATAATATAACAATTTTAGTTAATGGAGCTGAAGAGATAAAAGAAATTAATTTAGAAAATGCTAAGAATGATTTAGAAATAGCAACAAGCTCTGTTGAAAAAGCTAATACAAATAAAGAAAAGATCGAAGCAACTCAAATCCTTAGAAAAGCAAAAGCAAGATTACAAGCTGCTATCGTAAGCAATAGTTAAATACTGCAATCACAATCTGAAATCCTACTTTTAACTTTCAGGTTGTGATTATAGTATGAGTGAATAAATTAACTTAAACCAGAACAAATATAATCAAAATATAGCCCCATTTCTTTACCAGCATCCGATCCTACCAATGAAGTAGTAACTTCTTTCATAGCTTGGATTGCTTGTATCGTTGCGCCAATTGGAACACCTAAAGAATTATAAGTTTCTTTTAAACCATTTAAAACTCTTTCATCTAAAATTGATGGATCTCCTGCTAACATCCCATACGTTGAATATCTTAAATAATAATCTAAATCTCTAATACAAGCAGCATATCGTCTAGTTGTATACATGTTACCGCCTGGTCTAGTAATATCTGAATATAAAAGTGCCTTTGCGACTGACTCTTTTATTATAGTAGCAGCATTAGCAGCAATAGTAGCTGCTGCTCTTACTCTTAATTCGCCAGTTTGAAAATAACCTCTCAATTTTTCTAATGAATTATCATCTAAATATTTTCCTTGAACATCTGCTGTATTAATTACAGAAGTAATAGCATCTTGCATAAAATAAGTTTCCTCATGTTTTAATATAAAGCCAATTTAATATTTTAATAAATATAAATTAAATAAAATGAAATCATCAAACTACTGCATAGCACCTAAAGTATAATCAAAATAAAAACCTGCTTCAGCAGCATCTTCACCGGAAAGTAAAGAACAAGCTATGTTTTTCATACAACGAACACCTTCAGCTACACCAGAAATTGGTGTACCTAATGAATTATACATTTCTTTGACACCAACAAGACCAATTTCTTCAATTGGAGTAACATCTCCAGCTACAATACCATAAGTAACAAGCCTTAAGTAATAATCTAAATCTCTCAAACAAGTTGCTGTCATCTCTTCTCCATAAGCATTACCTCCTGGAGATACTACATCAGTTCGTTTTTGAAATAACTGCTGTCCTCCTTGTTTTACGATAAGTTCACGATTATCAGTTAATATTTGTGCTATTCTTAAACGTCTTTGACCAGATAGGACAAAACTTTTAATCCTATCTAACTCTCCGGGACTCAAATATCGTGCTTCTGCGTCTGCATTTACAATAGATTTAGTAACAATACTCACAAATCAAACTCCTTATATTTATAAATAAATTATATAGATTATAAATTTGAAAAAAATTTATTTAAGTTAACTTAAAAATTAATTAACTTCATTTTTCTATATATCTAAAGATTAGAATAATAAAAAAAATGTATGATTAAATAATTTTAGACATAACTAAATATATTTTAAGAAAAAGTACTAAAACAAGAAAGTTAATAAATACTTCAGCCCAAACTCAAATAATAAATCATTAATAACTAGATATTGAATTAAAACTTGGAACAACAATATCATTATTCTGTTTAGTCAAAGAATTATATAATTTTTCTGTATTTGGAAAGTTAGCTGCTGGTAATGTAGGAAAACGACGATAAGGAACTGTATTAAAACCAAAAAGCTTTATATACTCATTGCTATTTACAATTGTATAAATAAAACGATATATACCTTGAGAAGCTAATATTTGATTATAATATCTAATTTCTGCTTGATTATTAGGAGCTCTACCTAAAAAATGTTTTGTAGATAATTCTATTACTTTAGTGTTCGGATAAGGCTCATAAAATTCTTTACGATATAAATTAGAATAACCTAGTTGCTGAACTAACTTTTGAACTGTAATTTTAGAACACATAAAACTTTTTTCTAAGCTATAAAATTCGCTACCAAGACTAAAAGTACCAAGATCTCTTTCGAATAATTGTCTATACGTTGCGCGCAAAATTTGAGTTTTGTCAGAAAAACTTGATAACTCATTTAAAGTAAATAACTTACATTGGTATCGCTTACTAGTAACACCTTGAACAATTCTTTTTTTCATACTGCTTATACTACGCTGCTCTTTAAGATTGCTTAAATTAATAAAATTAATTTGATTGCTCTTACTTACAGAACTTATACTCATACTACTTTGTAATAATCCTCGAGAAGAAGCAGAAGTTGAAGTAATATAACGTTCATAAGGAACAATAAAATCACCAAAAGACTCACTATACTCAACACTATTTAACATAGAATCAATCATAGCATAATAACCTTGTTTGTAAACAAGGTTAAAATACTGATCTATTTCTTGCCTACTATATGTAGGTCTACCAATTAATTTAATATGTATATACTCAATAGCTTTACAAATATATAAATTATTCCAATATAATGATCTAAATACAGAAGATTTTACAAGTAAACTAATTAATTTTTTAACAGAAATTAAATTACTTTGAAACTGATTTTGATATTTTAATATAGAAGATAGCTCTTCTTGATAAACAAATCTACCAAAAACTCTTAAATAAATAGCTGACACTATTTGTTGATTTGTTAGTAAATTATTTTTTTTACTGAATATCGTTGGGCCTATAACTTTAGTATCTATATTTCTTAAATTTGGACTACTCATCTGATTATATATACCTGGACCATATCTTACTAAAAGTCTCCTTGTATCTCTAGTAAAAAAAGATGATTTAGTTTTTAAATCAATGGTATTCTTAGGAAATATAGCTCCAAATTGTAAAGCAAGAGGATCATTACCTAATCCATAAGGATGTTGATTAGATAATTTAGATTTGTAATCAGCAAATAATGTAATAAATTCAGGAATTTTTCTAAAAACAGCACTATAATTAAATAATCTTATTTGAGGTCCCCAATTTCTAGACTCTTGGGCTTCTTCGCCTAGATTACGTAAGTAAGGAACTGTTTCTTCACCAAAATAATCTGCATATTCTTGAGAATTAAGTAAACTATCAACTAAACTATTTATTCCGCTATTAGAAAGAATAGAAAAATATTTTTGAAATTCTTCTATTGAACTTAAACCTCTACCTAAAAAATGTTTACAAGATAACTCAATAACACGACTATTAACAAAAGGTTGATTAAATTGCTGTTTATAGATATAAGATTTACCTAAACATCGAATAAACTCTTTAATAGATAATTTACCAATTTTTACCTGGGATTCTAGATCAACAAATTTTAAGTCATAAGCTTTAGAAATATCTCGTTCGAAAACTTGTCTATAACAAGCACTTATTACTATTTGTTTTTCATTTGTAGATAGGTTAGTTTTCATAACAAATCTTTGATTAGAAAAACCTGCTTTATTATATATTTGAGGTAAACGTAAACCCTGCATATCAATTGATGATCTTTTACGTAACTTATCACTCAAACTAGAAGATTCAAACTCTAAAATCAAAACATCAAAATATTGCTTAACTAACTGCTTTGACTCTAAATCATCATTAAATAAATTTAGAGATAGTTTACGCATTTCACGCAAGGCTACTATTGCAGCAGCACTAGAACAAGCATTATCAATCAATTCTCTCAATCCACGTATATTTACAGAAAGAATATTAGAGTCACCAGATATAATTGCATATGTTAAATACCTTAAAAACCAATCCAAATCACGTAAAGACTTTTTCATACGTTCAGGTCCATATTTAATAATATTAATTGGCTTAAAACCTGGGGGTAAAGAATCATTAGTATCAAATAATGAAGAAGAAATATTATCAAATACATTCGCTGAAGAGTTTCCTGATAACTGCTGAAGCATAAAAATTTCATTATCAGAGTTTATTTCTAAAAATGCAGCCTGTGGTCTTTCTAAATAAGAAATAGGAGAACCACCAACAAAAATTTTATCAGCAGCTTTAGAAACTAAAAAATTAGCATTTTTAGTTAGTAACTCAGCAACTTGTAAACGTTGATTACCAGAACTAAAAAAAGAAACCAGCTGATTTAATTCACCCAACTGCAAAAATCGATCTTGTTGCTCAGCTTGTAAAATACTAGATAAAGAAACTGTTTTATAAAGTTTAGGTTGTACTAAAGGACTACCACCACTAGCTTTGACAATCATAAAAAATATCAATCCTTAATTTTACAAATTAATAATAACATTGAACTTTGTTATATTTATGTGATAACAAAGAGGTAAAATTATTAATATAATATAATTAAATATAAAAACTACCTTGAATAAAGACAAGTTTTTTAATACTTATAGAAATCATCAAAATATGAAACAAACATATAAAAAAGATAGAAATAAATATATGCCGATTATTGAACACTTAAATGAATTAAGAACAAGATTTTTTTTATCATTTATCGTTTTTATTATAGCATCATTAGTTTGTATATTTTATACAAAAGACATAACATTTTTTTTACAAAAACCTGCCGTCGGAATTAAATTTTTACAACTAGCACCAGGAGAATATCTTTTTGTCTCTGTAAAGCTTTCAGTTTATTCTGCAATTATTATTACAAGTCCTTTCAGCATATATCAACTATTACAATTCATCTTACCCGGTTTAACCAAAAAAGAAAGCTTATATCTCATTCCTGTAATGACAAGCTCTATTATATTATTTTTTATAGGAACATTTTTTTCTTATATATTTTTAATTCCAATAACCTTAAAATTTTTAATTAATTACGGGTCTGAATTAATAGAACCAATTTGGTCATTTGATGAATACTTTAATTTCATAATACTGATAATATTAAGTACCGGATTATGCTTTCAAATACCAATAATACAGATTATATTAGGAATTACAGATATAGTAAATTGGGAAAGCATGCTAAATAAATGGAAATATGTAACATTTACAGCAACAATTATTGGAGCTATTATAACACCTTCAACAGATCCAATTACACAAATATGTATGACTATAACTATTCTTACTTTATACTTTGGAGGAATAATTATAGTAAAAATAATAAAAACTTAACTAAAATCATTAAACATATAAATTAATGATTTTATGTTCAAGAATGAAGATAGAATATGATTATAAATAAAAAATAAAAAGCAAATTCAAATCTAACCATGAAGAAAAGTAGTATACTATTAAACATCAAAGAAATTTTATTAATACTATTCAGCATTATAAGCATAATGGGCATTACAATAGATCCTGCACATAGCTTTCCAGTTTATGCTCAACAAGGATATGAAAATCCAAGGGAAGCTACTGGACGGATTGTATGCGCTAATTGTCATTTAGCTCAAAAACAAGTATCAATTGAAGTACCTAAATCTATTTTACCAAACAGTATTTTTGAAGCTAAAGTTTCAATTCCATATGAAAGTAATGCTGAGCAAATATTAGGAAATGGAGCAAAAGGTAATTTAAACACCGGTGCAATACTAATATTACCAGAAGGCTTTAAATTAGCTCCTAAGAATATGTTAAATGATGACATGAAAAGCAAAACCAAAAATTTTTATGCACAAGCTTATAGTAAATCAAAAGAAAATATTTTAGTAGTTGGACCAGTATCAGGAAAAAATAATAAAGAAATTATATTTCCGATACTATCTCCAGATCCACAAACAGATAAAAATATATTTTTCTTAAAATACCCAATATATGTTGGAGGTAATAGAGGAAGAGGTCAAATATATCCAACAGGAGATAAATCTAATAATAATATAATTACCTCTAATGTAAATGGTAAAATTAATAAGATTGAAGAACAAGCATCTGGAGGATTCCTAATTAATATAGAGAAAACTAATGGAGAAACTATCAGTGAATTAATTCCAAAAGGTCTAAAAATTGTAGTTTCAGAAGGTAACAACATTTCAATAAATCAAAATTTAACCAATGATCCTAATATAGGAGGATTTGGTCAAAATGAAACTGAAATAGTACTCCAAAGTCCTACAAGAATTAAAAATATGATTATATTTTTTATTAGCATTACATTAGCACAGATATTCTTTGTTCTAAAGAAAAAACAATGGGAAAAAGTACAAGCAGCAGATATGAAGTTTTAATATTCACTAATATTAAAAATAATCACAAAGCTATTTAATAAATTTATTATAACAACACTAAGAGAGTAATTTTTGTACAGCTTCAATAATTTGTTGAGGCTGTACAACAGTTGCTTTTTCTAAAGTACCATTATATGGGGTAGGAATATCTTGAGAAGATAATCTAATAATAGGAGCATCCAATAAATCAAAAGAGTTATCATTTACTTGAGCAATCACTTCCGCTGCTATTCCACCAGTTTTCATACATTCTTCAACAATTAGCAAACGATGAGTTTTGTGTAAAGATTCAATAATAGTATTGATATCAATAGGCTTTAAAGAAATTAAATCAATCACTTCAGGATCATATCCTTCTTTAACTAATGAATTTACAGCTTCTAAAACGTGGTAACGCATACGAGAATAAGTAACAATGGTAACATCATTTCCAGATCTCACTCGTTCAGCTTTATCTAGAGCAACAAAATATTCATTTTGAGGAATATCATCTTGTAAGTTATATAATAAAACATGTTCAAATAAAATAACAGGATTGTTATCACGAATAGCCGATTTTAAAAGTCCTTTGGCATTATAAGGAGTAGAGCAAGCAACAATTTTTAAGCCTGGTATTGCTTGAAAATAAGCCTCTAACCTTTGAGAATGCTCAGCACCTAGCTGTTTACCAACACCACCAGGTCCACGTATTACTAAAGGTATTTTGAAATTACCTCCAGAAGTATAGCGTAACATACCTGCATTATTTGAAATTTGATTAAAAGCCAAAAGTAAAAAACTCATATTCATACCTTCTACTATAGGCTTTAAACCAGTTATTGCGGCACCTATAGCCATACCCATAAAGCTATTTTCAGCTATTGGTGTATCTAAAACTCTAATATCTCCATATTTTATATGTAAATCTTTAGTAACCTTATAGGAACCACCATAATGTCCAACATCTTCTCCTAAAACAAAAACAGATCTGTCTCGATGCATTTCTTCATCAGTGGCTTGACGTAAAGCATCAAATAAAAAAATTTTACTCATAATTCTACTATATTATTTGATAAATTTATTAAATTTTAAATAACTAAATTAATTTTCTACGAATAAGTCTCGTTTTAATTCATCTAAATTGGGTTCTGGACTAGATACAGCAAAATCAACAGAATACTGTATTTTTTGTTTTACTTCTAATTCAATTGTACTTAAAAGATTAGAATCAACTAGTTGATTTTTAATGAGATAAGTTTTAAAACTTTTAATAGGATCACGAGCTAACCATGCATTTTTTTCTTGTCTTGATCTTAATTCATCAGGATCAGCTAAAGAGTGACCTCTAAAACGATATGTTAATGCCTCTATTAAAGTTGGACCATTTCCAGATCGAGCTCTAACTATAGCTGCTTCTGCAACACTTCTAACAGCTAAAACATCCATACCATCAACTTCAATACCTGGCAAGCCAAATGCTTTAGCTTTTTTATGTATTTCTGGTAAAGAGGTTGAACGATGATGCGCCATTCCAATTGCCCATTGATTGTTTTCTACAATAAATATAATGGGTAATTTCCATAAAGCAGACATATTTAAACATTCAAAAAATTGTCCATTATTAGTAGTTCCATCGCCAAAAAAACAAACTGTAACACTTAACGAGTTATTCATATTCAGAATTTGTTTTTTGTAAACACTTTGGAATGATGCTCCAAGAGCTATTGGTATACCTTCTCCAATAAAAGCAAAACCACCTAAAAAATTATGTTTAGCAGAAAATATGTGCATAGACCCACCACGTCCTTTACTACATCCAGTTTCTTTACCAAATAATTCTGCCATAACATGTTTCGGGTCAACACCTTTACTTATAGCATGAACATGATCACGATATGTACTGCAAACATAATCATCTTGATTTAGTAACTTAATAACTCCAGTAGAAACAGCTTCTTGTCCATTATACAAATGAACAAAACCAAACATCTTTCCACGATAATACATTTGTGCACACATATCTTCAAAATAACGTCCTAACAACATATCTTTATATAAAGAGATAAGTATATCGCGACTAATATCATTTTTATTATTAATAACACTTGATAAAACAACTAATGGTAGAGAAGTTTTTGTTTTTTCTTTCGACATCTTAATCTGAATATCTCCTGGAAGATTAATATATAAACTATTTTAAACTAAATACACTAACTAATTGATTATATCATAATTATATGCATAAGACAGCAAATATAGTTAGTATATTATTAAATTTATGACATCTATAAAAAATATTATGATAATATTTTTATAATTAATATAATTTTACAATGAGCTATTTTCTCAATTTATATATGAAGTCAATACAAACTGAACTAAAACAGTTAAATGAAAATTTAAGTAAAATGATTGCTACAGAAAATATAATTTTATACTCAGCAGCTGAACAGCTATTTAAAGCAGGAGGAAAAAGACTTAGACCAGCAATCATTTTTTTAACAGCTAAACTCATAAGTACACAGAACTCAATATCAACACAACAAAAAAGGCTGGCAGAAATTACTGAAATAATACATACAGCCAGCTTGTTGCATGATGATATAATAGATAATTGTGATACAAGAAGAGGAATTAGTACTGTTCATACTGTATTTAATAATAAAGTCGCTGTACTAGCAGGAGACTTTTTATTTGCACAATCATCATGGTATTTAGCGAATTTAAACAACCTGAATGTTGTACAAACTATCTCAAAAATAATTACTGATTTTGCAGAAGGAGAGATCCAACAAGGAATTAAGTCATTTGATTCTTTAATATCAGTAGAAGAATATATAGAAAAATCTTTCTATAAAACCGCTTCATTATTAGCATGTAGCTGTAAAGCTACTACTATTTTAAATAAAAGTAATGAAAAGGTACAAAATGACTTTTATTTATATGGTAAGCATTTAGGATTAGCTTTTCAGATAATTGACGATATACTTGATTTAACAGGGCTGTCAAAAAATTTAGGTAAACCTGCAGGATCAGACTTAAAAAATGGTAATTTAACAGCTCCATCAATATTAGCATTAAAACAGAAATCTAAACTAAAGGAAATAATAGATGAAGAATTTCAATTTAAACAAAATGTAAATGAAGCTATGGATATAATAAAAAGCACTAATTCTATACAAAAAGCTAAAGATATAGCAGAAGAAAATATTCAACTAGCTATACATATATTAAAAAATAAATATTCTTACCAAAATAATAAAGAACTATCACTATTAACTTACTATATATTAGATAGAATTAACTAAACTTATTAGTTACTAGATTTAATAAATTTAATACAGTAACTAAAAGCTTCTTTATCAATTAAAGCTAATTGAGATAATATTTTACGATTTAATGCAATATTGCTTTTTTTTAGCAAATAAATAAATTGACTATAATTCATATTATAGAATCTAACTGCAGCATTAATACGAACAATCCATAATCGACGATAATTACGTTTCCTATGCTTTCTACCGATATACGAATATTTTAAAGCTTTAAGAACTTGCTGTTTAGCTGTTCGAAAAAGTTTAGAGTGAGAACCTCTAAAACCTTTAGCTAATTTCAATATTTTTTTTCTTCTCTTACGAGCAACATTACCTCTTTTAATTCTTGTCATACATATTATTATAATACTTATTTAATTAAGATAAGGTAAATTATTGATAAAATTACCTTTATCATGAAAATGAACAACACTAATTTTACGTAACTTACGTTTTCTTTTATTACTTTTTTTTTGCAATAAATGACTTTTGCAAGCTCTTCGTTTTAATAGTTTATAATTACTAGTAACTTTAAAACGTTTACTAATTGATTGGTTAGTTTTTAATTTATACATATGCATTAATTAATTATAGTAAAGATTATGAAAATTTTTTACGAAAATTATTAATAGAAGATATAAGCAACATTACCATAATCTTAATTAAATTAGAATTAAGTTCTTGAAATATTTTCATATTTAAATTAAAAGCAATATTGGCTTCTGAAATAATTTGTTGAATCTGTTGTTTATTTAAAGGTATATTATTTAATGACTGTCTATATAAATCTTTGAAAACCTTCTCATTATCAATAGATTTAAAATCATAAAAAGAAGTTCCTTCATTATCAGCAAGCTGCATAGCATTTTGAGCTATTTTTTTTAAAATTTGACCACCAGAAAGATCACCAATATATCTAGTATAAGAGTGAGCTATTAACAACTCTGGACTTAAAGATCCAATTTGGTGAATTCTATCAACATATATTTGAGTAGCTGAGGAAGGTTTTATTTGATTCTCCCAATTACTACCATAATAATAATCTAAATCATTTATTAAACTTTGTTTTCGGTATAATTCCGGAAAATATATAGCATTTACAAACAAATTATCTTTATTTTTTTCTATTTGATATTCAATAGCTTCATAAATAAAATATAGATTAGCAACCAACTGTCTATAAGATTTTTTATCTACAACACCACCTAAAAAAGATTTAACAAAACTTACATTTTCAGCCATACTATGAGACTTAGTTGTTCCTTCACGTAATTGTTCCGCCAAATTTGTAGACATTTTAACCTCCTTTTCTAAAACAAAAATTTAATTAAATCACTAATTATTACTTTGATTTAAGCAATAATTTAAATATTATTTGCATAATGTAATCAGATATACTATACTAAAAAATCGATATAATTTAAATTGATTGAAAATATTCTTTAGAGCGATTAGTAACACTTTTAATAGCGGATTGACCAGGCTGCCAATTTGCAGGACAAACTTCATCAGGATTATTTTGAACATACTGTATCGCTTGCAAAGTTCTAATCGTTTCTTCAACATTTCTCCCAACATCTAAACTATTAACTAGATAATGTTGTATAACTCCTTCTTTATCAATAATAAAAAGACCTCTTAAAGATTTTCCTTCATCATTTAAAACATTAAATGATAGACTTATTTCTTTACATAAATCTGAAACTAAAGGATATCTTAAATCACCAACACCACCAGACTCCCTATCTAATTGCATCCACGCTAAATGACAGTACTCACTATCAACAGATATACCTAAAATTTCTGCATTTAAGGACTGAATTTTATCATACATGTCACTAAAAGCAATAATTTCAGTAGGACAGACAAAAGTAAAATCAAGTGGATAAAACAATAAAATTAAATATTTACCTAAATAATCTGATAGGCTAATCTGTTTAAATTCTTGTTGATAAACACTTGTAGCAGAAAAATTTGGAGCTTTATCTCCAACTTTCAAAAAATTTTTAGTTAACATAGTAATACAAAATTTATTTATTAAGATAAAAATTTATAAAATTTAAGATGCATAATAATAGTATATTACATAATTAAGTAAAATAAATATGATCTTATATTGAAACCGTATTTTAAAAAGAATAGCGGGGAATGGATTTGAACCATTGACCTTCGGGTTATGAGCCCGACGAGCTACCAGACTGCTCTACCCCGCGAACTCTATTATCTTACAACAAATAGAAATATTATTCAAAAAATAGAAGTCAATAAGTAGATTGTGATAAAACAAAAAAAAGCAACTATATATGAATATTTAAGACGTATTATAAAAGGTATTACCTGATAAGATCCTATTAATCGATCTTGAATTAAATAATCTGATGTTTTAATCCAAACTTGACCATCATACCAACCTGATTCTTCGTAAAAAACTATTGCACTCATTAATCTTTTGACAATATAAGACCAACCCAGATAAAGTCTAAAAAATAAAAAAAACATGACTATATTAGAAAATATTATATTTAATAAACAAAAATCACGAAAACTACTAATGTCAGTAAATACAATAAGAAAAACACTAAAAAAAACAGATAAAAAAATAAAGGAAAATAGACTACCAACAATAAAAGATTTATTTGTAGACATTGACCAAGAGAATAGCAAAGATTCTTTTAACGAAAGATACTCATTTAAAGGTTGCTGATCAAATGGAACAGGGCATTTACTTTTGTTAGTAAACATAAAAAGCTATAATAAAAAAATACATAGACACAAACCTTAATAATATACTTATAATAAAGAAAGTATAGTAAACATAAAAAACATTAATATATTAAAAGAAATCAATCTCTGCATAAGCAATTTATTAGATCGAAAACTAAATATTTGATTTTGGTTCATAGAAGATCCAATATTGCTACTATTAGGTGAATTAAGTAATACACAACAAACAGTTAATAAACTAAAAATATACCAACAAAATTTAAACATAGTATTTTGATAAAAATAAAAAATTTAATAATATAGACTTAGTTGAAAGAATTTGTATTAAATTTTTTGTTTATAATTAAATATAAAAAAATATGTACGAAAACTATTCACCTTGTACTTTTAAAAGAACAAAACCTAATATAAGACCAATAAGTATCATTAATGGACTAATAAAAGCAGCTGTAGCTATCTCTGAAAACATTTAATATACTCCGTTTGATTTAAACTAAACTAAAAACCATTTCTACCCCAAACCACTAAAGCAATAGAAAATGTGAATACAGCTAACAAAGATCCCCAACCTAAACTAACAATATCTATCATTTATACCTTACTATAATAACAATTAAGTACTTATTTAATATAAACAGTACATTTAATAATCAGTTAAATTAAATCACTTAAGCACTAATTAATATTAAAATTAATTACTACCACTTTTTCTTTATAAAACTTTTATACTAACAAATAAATGTAAATTTTTAAAAACTATATATCTATAAATTGTTAGTTAGAGTTAGTATAAAAAATAAAGATTACTACACACAATAAATTTTAACATAAAATAATACATGCAAAGCACTATAAAAAATACTGATATAAAAATTAAAGAAAGTTTACTAACACCTAGGTTTTATACAACTGATTTTGAAGAAATGGCAAATTTAGATATATCTCTTAATACAGAAGAATTTGAAGCACTACTGCAAGAATTTAGAGCTGATTATAATAAGCAACATTTTATAAGAGATGAAGAATTTAATAAATCATGGAATAAATTAGATAATAAAACAAAAACTCTTTTCATAGAATTTTTAGAAAGATCATGTACTGCAGAATTTTCTGGATTTCTACTGTACAAAGAATTATCAAGAAGATTAACAAAAACTAATCCAATACTGGCTGAATGTTTTTTACTAATGTCAAGAGATGAAGCAAGACATGCTGGATTTCTAAACAAAGCAATAGGAGACTTTAATATATCTTTAGATTTGGGCTTTTTAACTAAAAGCAGAAAATATACATTTTTTTCTCCTAAATTTATTTTTTATGCAACATACTTATCAGAAAAAATAGGATATTGGAGATATATAACAATATATAGGCATTTAGAGAGGCACCCTGAACATCGTGTTTATCCAATTTTTAAGTTTTTTGAAAATTGGTGCCAAGATGAAAATAGACATGGAGATTTTTTTGCAGCATTATTAAAATCACAACCAGAATTTTTAAATAATTTAAAATCTAAACTATGGTGTAGATTCTTTCTAGTAAGTGTATTTGCAACAATGTATCTAAATGATTTTCAGAGATGTGATTTCTATAAATCAATAGGTTTAGATGCAAGACAATACGATATGCAAGTAATACGTAAAACAAATGAAAGCGCTTCCAGAATTTTTCCAATAGCGTTAGATATTGATAAACCAGAATTTTTTAAATATTTAGACATATGTGCTTCAGAAAATAAAAAATTAATTGAAATTAATAAAAAGACAAATAAAACATTACTAGAATTAATTCAAATACTTAACATATATTCAAAAATAACGATAAACATAATAAAGCTTTTTTTTATACAACCAATAGAATCTCTGAGTATCAATAATACAATTAAATAAAAAGTGTGAAGCTTTATTTCTTTCGTAAAAAATAAATAAATTCAAGCTTATTATGTATATGGTAAATTAATATATTTTAAGGATATAAATGAATAATACTATTAACTTCAAAATGCCATCTCCTACTTTTGGCGGTAGTACAGGAGGTTGGCTAAGATCAGCAGAAATAGAAGAAAAATATGCTATCACATGGAATACTAATAAAAAAAATGTATTTGAGATGCCTACAGGCGGATCAGCAATCATGGCTGAAGGAGATAATTTATTATATTTAGCAAAAAAAGAACAATGTCTTGCACTATCTGCTCAATTAAATAAAAAATTTAAAATAAGTAATTTTAAAATTTACAGAATTTTTCCAAACGGAGAAGTGCAATATCTTCATCCAAAGGATGGGGTCTTTCCAGAAAAAGTAAATGAAGGGCGCATTGGGGTAGGTAATATAATGCATAGTATTGGTAAAAATGATAACCCTGTAAATAAAAAATTTACAGGTCAATCAACATACGAATAATTTAAATGTAGAACTAAAAGAAAAAAGATTGTAGTTACAATCTTTTTTTGTTAAGATTATATTAATGTTGGAGGGGTGGTAGAGTTGGTTTATTGCGTCTGATTTGAAATCAGATGAACCGTAAGGTTCCGTGGGTTCGAATCCCACCCTCTCCGTAAGAAATAAAATGTCACACGTAATAAAACTAATTACAATTGATAGCTTGTTCAATAAAAGTCACAGCTTGATTTAAAGTTGCGATCTTTTCTGCATCTTCATCAGGTATTTCTATATCAAACTCTTCTTCAATAGCCATTACTAACTCAACAGTATCAAGAGAATCAGCACCTAAATCATTAGCAAAATTTGCTTCTAAAGTTACTAACTTTTTATCAACACCTAATTGTTGAGCAACAATATTTCTTACTGTTTCAAAAATTTTAAAATCTTTTTCTTTTACTGACATAAATAATCCTTGGATACAACAATAATACTATTAAATACCTGTATCTATAGTAATAAATTTAAAAGCTTTAATAAAAAATAAGATCAAAGATTAATTCGGATGAATAATCAATCTTTGATAACCAATCTTTCCATAAGTAAAATACTTCAGATTATACAAGCTAATTAAATTAGATTGTAATCTTCTCAAATGATAAGCACAAGGTAATAATTCAACTGAATTACTATAAAACAGCACAATTTTTTCTATAGCATAACGTGTTTCAATTAAAGCATCTAACTCATTAGGATTTTTATTTGAACACATTTGTTGCCAACTAATATCAGAGATTTTTTTTATATCTAACATTTGCTTCAAAGATCTACTAATATTATTTGAACTACTACTATGTATTGTATAAATAACAATTTGTCTAGACTTAGCAATTTGACGTATTTTATTATTATACTTAACATATGATCTAAGCCCTAAAATATAATTTGCTTTTAATACATCACGAGTTATTATAATAGGTAACCGTAAATCTTTAATTACTGACTCTACTTGATTTATATTTATACCATATAAATAAAGCTTAGTTAATATAACAGTTTCTAATTTATTACTTTTACTTATTAATTTACTTTTATTTAACATACTAAACGAATCAGAAAAACCCATTGAAAGATTATCTTTTGTTATTGGTAAATTATATGATAATAAATGTGATTTATTAAATACAATATTATTGTTATAAACAATAAATTCAGTAAAATTTGAATTTTCGCATTCAATTGAAATAGATCCATCAATATTAAATTTACGACTTTGTAAAGATATTACAGATCCTTGAAGTATTTTATCAACAATATGATCAACTTTTTCATGAATAATCCAACTATCACGCTCATGAATTTCTATGGCAACTTGAAATGCAGGTATAGCCTTTCGTTCTAGAATACTTTTTTGTGAACCACGTCTTTTAGCTTCATCATCACCTAAAGTAACATATTGTATGCCACCAATTAAATCAGACAAAGTAGGATTTTTAATAATACTATATAAATAGTTTCCATGAGCTGTACCAACTAATTGAACACCTCTCTCGGCAATTGTACGAGCTGCTATAGCTTCTAATTCAGTACCAATTTCATCAATTATAATTACTTCAGGCATATGATTTTCAACTGCTTCAATCATAACTTGATGTTGGAGTTCAGGTTTAGATACTTGCATTCTTCTAGCGCGACCTATAGCTGGATGCGGTATATCACCATCTCCAGCAATTTCATTAGATGTGTCAATAATAACAACTCTTTTTTGCATTTCATCAGCTAAAACTCTTGTTATTTCACGTATCGCAGTTGTTTTACCAACTCCAGGTTTACCTAATAAAAGTATTGATTTACCAGTATATAAAATATCTCTAATTACACTAATTGTACCAAATATAGCACGACCTACACGAAAAGTTAAACCAACAATACTTCCTTTCCTATTTTTTATGGAACTAATTCTATGTAATGTACATTCAATACCTGATCTGTTATCATTACTAAATTGAGGTATCTTTTTAATACATAAGTCTAAATCATTCCAAGAAATATTTACCGCTGATAAATATTCTGGTCCACCAGGAAAACGAGCCTCTGGCCTTCTCCCCAAATCCATCACGATTTCTATCAAAAACTTTTTTTTATTATGTTTACTTAAAGGATATTGTATAAATTCAGGCAAAATATCTAAAAGCTTATCTAAATCATCAGCTATTAACATTAAATTTAAAATACGATTGTATATAAAAAGATTAACAATAAAAATGTAAGTACTTTAAACTAATTATATCGCAAAAAAGATAGCAAAAAAACATTAATTACAATATAATCAATTACTATAAAACATAAAAAGATGCAAAGATACTTGGTAAAAATAAAATTTATTCCTAATAATATAAAGAAAAAAATTAGTGAAAAATTATATAAAAGTTTAAAATTTGTAGGCTATAAAAAAATTTCAAAAGATCATATTGTACCAATTATACAATTTTCAAATAAAAAAAGAATATGGATACTGATAAAAGAAATTGTGTAAAAACATAAATTTTCATCAATTAAATAATACAAACTTAATTTATTATGACTAATATAAAAAACGTTATAAAACTTATCAATTCTATTTATAAAAATGACGTAAGTAACCTGAAGATAAAAAAACAAAGAACTCAAATTATAATTAACAAGTTAAAAGTATCTCAAAAATATCAGAAAACTTTATCAATTACTAATAATAACCAAATCTCTAAAAATAATATAAAGTTAATAAATAAAAAAATAAAAGAAAAAATAGAAAAAGAAAAAAACAATAAAATAGAGCATTCTAATGTTTATTCAACAATCATTTCACCAATGGTCGGTACTTTTTACAAATCACCCGCTCCTAATGAACCTTCCTTTATAAATATAAATGAAATTGTAAAACCCAAACAAATAGTTTGCATAATCGAAGCTATGAAATTAATGAATGAAATAGAATCTGAAGTAACGGGAGAAGTTGTAGAAATTTTAGTAAACGATGGAGATATAGTAGACTGTGGACAAGCACTAGTAAAAATTAAAGTAAAATAAAAGATAGATTTTAACGATTGTTAACAGAGACAAACAATTCTAATAACTATAAACTATAATAATAAAGTAGAATGATAAAAACTCACAACTTATTAAATAAGTAAAAATAAACCAAGTAATTACATTAACTTAAATATATTTTATTTGAGTGTTTTATTGATTGCCTCATTTTATTAAGACAAATATAGAGAGGAGAATCTCGATGACAACTAGCTCAAAAGAGCAAGAGAAAAACAAAGTACAAATAACAGTAGAAAAAAACCCAGTTGCAGCATCATTTGAAAAATGGGCAAAACCTGGACACTTTTCAAGAACATTAGCTAAAGGACCTAGTACAACTACCTGGATATGGAATTTACATGCAAATGCACACGACTTTGATAGTCATACAAGCTCTTTAGAAGATATTTCTAGAAAAATTTTTAGCGCTCATTTTGGTCAACTAGCCATAATCTTTTTATGGCTTAGCGGAATGTATTTTCATGGAGCTAAATTTTCTAACTATGTAGCATGGTTAAGTAATCCAACAATAATTAAACCAAGTGCTCAAGTAGTTTGGCCAATTGTTGGACAAGAAATTTTGAACGCAGATGTCGGTGGAGGATTTCAGGGGTTACAAATAACTTCTGGATTCTTTCAACTATGGAGATCATCAGGTATAACAACAGAGTTTCAGCTATATGCAACTGCTATTGGTGGACTTTTCATGTCTATACTAATGATTTTTGCTGGATGGTTTCATTATCATAAATCAGCCCCAAAGCTAGAGTGGTTCCAAAATGTTGAATCAATGATGAATCATCACTTAGCTGGACTGTTAGGGTTAGGATGTCTAGGATGGTCTGGACATCAAATACATATCTCTCTACCTATCAATAAATTATTAGACTCAGGTGTATCTCCTCAAGAAATACCTTTACCTCATGAATTTATGGTCAATAGGAGCTTAATGAGTGAATTATATCCTAGCTTTGAAAAAGGTATACTTCCATTTTTTACATTAAACTGGAGTGAATACTCAGACTTTTTAACTTTTAAAGGTGGATTAAATCCAATCAATGGAGGCTTATGGTTAAGTGATATAGCTCATCATCATCTAGCTTTATCTGTACTATTTTTAGTTGCTGGACATATGTACAGGACTAACTGGGGTATTGGACATAGTATGAAAGAAATTCTTGAAGCTCATAAAGGACCATTTACTGGAGAAGGACATAAAGGACTTTATGAAATTTTAACAACATCTTGGCACGCACAATTAGCAATTAATTTAGCAATGATGGGTTCTTTAAGTATTATAGTTGCACATCATATGTATGCAATGCCTCCGTATCCTTTCATAGCTACAGATTATGCAACTCAATTATCACTTTTTACACATCATATTTGGATTGGAGGATTTTGTATAGTAGGAGCAGGAGCGCATGCTTCAATTTTTATGGTACGTGACTATAATCCAGCACAAAATTATGATAATGTATTAGATAGAATTATTCGACATCGAGATGCAATTATATCTCATCTTAACTGGTTATGTATTTTCCTAGGTTTTCACTCATTTGGATTATATATACACAACGATACTATGAGAGCATTAGGTAGATCACAAGATATGTTTTCAGATACAGCAATACAACTACAACCAGTATTTGCTCAGTGGATACAGAATATACATACACTAGCACCTAGCAATACAAGTCCAAATTCATTAGCAACTACAAGTTATGTATTTGGTGGTGACATAATATCAATAGCTAATAAAATAGCCATAGCTCCAATCAAACTTGGAACAGCCGATTTTATGGTACACCATATACACGCATTTACTATACATGTAACTGTATTAATATTGGTAAAAGGATTCTTATTTTCAAGAAACTCAAGACTAATACCTGATAAATCAAATTTAGGTTTTCGTTTTCCTTGTGATGGCCCAGGAAGAGGAGGAACGTGTCAAGTTTCTGCTTGGGATCATGTATTTTTAGGTTTATTTTGGATGTATAATTCACTGTCAATTGTACTATTTCACTTTAGCTGGAAAATGCAATCAGATGTATGGGGAAGCATAACAAATAATGGTACAATTTCACATATAACTGGTGGAAACTTTGCTCAAGGAGCAATAACAATAAATGGATGGTTAAGAGATTTTCTTTGGGCACAAGCATCACAAGTTATACAATCTTATGGATCAGCATTATCAGCATATGGACTAATATTTTTAGGCGCTCATTTTATATGGGCATTTAGCTTAATGTTTTTATTTAGTGGACGTGGTTACTGGCAAGAATTAATAGAATCAATTATTTGGGCACACAATAAAGTTAAAGTTGCGCCATCAATACAACCAAGAGCTCTAAGCATTACACAAGGAAGAGCAGTTGGATTAGCACATTATTTACTCGGAGGAATTGGTACAACTTGGGCATTTTTCCTAGCAAGAATAATATCAGTAGGATAAGGATAAATAACAATGGCAACAAAATTTCCAAAATTTAGCCAAGCGCTATCAGAGGATCCTACAACAAGAAGGATTTGGTACGGGATAGCTACGGCACACGACTTTGAAAGTCATGACGGCATGACAGAAGAAAATTTATACCAAAAAATCTTTGCTTCTCATTTTGGTCATATAGCAATAATTTTTTTATGGACATCTGGTAATCTATTTCATGTTGCATGGCAAGGCAACTTTGAACAGTGGGTGCTAGAACCACTTAAAATCAAGCCAATTGCTCACGCAATTTGGGATCCGCATTTTGGCCAACCAGCAATTAAAGCTTTTAGTAAAGAAGGATCATCTTATCCAGTTGACTTAGCATTTTCAGGCTTATATCACTGGTGGTACACAATAGGAATGAGAACAAATAGTGACTTATATAATGGAGCTCTTTTTCTTTTAGTACTATCAGCTACTATGCTATTTGCTGGTTGGTTACATTTACAACCAAAATTTAAACCAGGAATATCATGGTTTAAGAATAATGAATCAAGATTAAACCATCATTTATCAGGGCTATTTGGTATAAGTTCTCTTGCATGGACAGGACACTTAGTTCATATAGCAATTCCAGAATCTCGAGGACAACATGTAAGATGGGACAACTTCACTAAAACTTTACCTCATCCAGCTGGATTAACACCATTTTTTACAGGAAAATGGTTTGAATATGCTAATGAACCAGATCAACTACAACATGTATTTGGAACAACAGAAGGATCTGGAACAGCAATTTTAACATTTCTTGGAGGTTTTCACCCACAAAGTCAGTCTTTATGGCTTACAGATATGGCTCATCACCATCTAGCAATAGGAGTAATATTTATTATTGCAGGACACATGTATAGAACAAACTGGGGTATTGGACATAATATCAAAGAAATACTTGAAGCACATAATCCACCGAGTGGAAAACTAGGTAATGGACATAAAGGGCTATATGACACTATTACCGAATCGCTACATATTCAACTAGGATTGGCACTAGGTGCATTGGGTACAGTAACATCACTCGTAGCACAACATATGTATGCATTACCACCATACGCATTTATGGCTAAAAGCTTTACAACTGAAGCAGCTTTATATACACATCATCAATATATAGCAGGATTTTTAATGGTAGGTGCTTTTGCACATGGAGCTATATTTTTTGTAAGAGATTACAATCCTGAACAAAATAAAAACAATGTATTAAGCAGAATGCTAGAACATAAAGAAGCAATTATTTCACATTTAAGTTGGGTTTCTTTATTCCTTGGTTTCCACACATTAGGTCTATATATTCATAATGATACAATGCTAGCATTTGGTACACCAGAAAAACAAATATTAATTGAACCAGTATTTGCTCAATGGATTCAAGCAAGTTCAGGAAAAGCATTATATGGATTCAATGTATTATTATCTTCATCCTTTAGCGTTGCTAGCAAAGCCGGAACAAGCATTTGGTTACCAGGTTGGCTAGAAGCTATTAATAGCAATAAAAATTCATTATTTTTGACAATTGGCCCTGGAGACTTCTTAGTACATCATGCAATTGCATTAGGTTTACACACAACAACCCTAATACTATCAAAAGGTGCATTAGATGCAAGAGGTTCAAAATTAATGCCAGATAAAAAAGACTTTGGGTATAGCTTCCCATGTGATGGTCCTGGTAGAGGTGGTACATGTGATATTTCAGCATGGGATGCATTTTACCTATCAGTATTCTGGATGTTAAATACTATAGGTTGGGTAACTTTTTACTGGCACTGGAAACACATAACTATTTGGCAAGGTAATACAAGTCAATTCAACGAGTCATCAACATATTTAATGGGTTGGCTAAGAGATTATTTATGGCTTAACTCATCTCCTCTAATTAATGGTTATAATCCTTATGGGATGAATAATTTATCCGTGTGGGCATGGATGTTTTTATTTGGCCACTTGATATGGGCAACAGGATTCATGTTTTTAATTTCTTGGAGAGGATATTGGCAAGAATTAATAGAAACATTAGCATGGGCTCATGAAAGAACACCTTTAGCTAATCTAGTAAGATGGAAAGATAAACCAGTAGCATTATCAATCGTACAAGCAAGATTAGTAGGATTAGCTCACTTTTCTGTTGGATACATATTAACTTATGCTGCATTCGTTATATCTTCTACAAGCTCAAAGCTTGGGTAAAATATAAAAACACAACAATTAATAACTAAATGAACAAAAAACAGTTTATAAAATATTAACTATTTTTTGTTCATTTAAAATATTGAAATAAAAAAAGAAATACGATATAGTCTAATTATGTTTTAACATCTATATAATCAACAAAATTATGGCTAAAGAGAACATGATACAAAAAGAAATGAAAAGAAAAAAATTATTTCTTAAGTATTACGAACAAAAAAAAAGTATTAAAAATTCAATAAAACTAAGCACAAATTTTGAAACAAACACTGAGTTACAAAAAAAATTACAAAAAATACCAAGAAATAGTTTAAGCTGTAGAAAGAGAAACAGATGTTGGATGACAGGAAGAAGTAGAGGTTTTTACAGACATTTTGGTTTATCTAGACACGTATTAAGAGAAATGGCTCATGAATGTTTATTACCAGGTGTAAAGAAATCTAGCTGGTAAAATAAAAAGTAATTTTCTAGATAGTAAAACTATTTAGAAAATTAATAAAGATTTAACAAAATAATATATTATAACACTATAAACCGAATTGATTGCCTCTACGATATTGTAGATAAGCAGCTACTAATAAACCGGATACTGTAACGGGAATTAATCCAAGAACTATTCCTGATAAAAGTGGTTCTACCATATATAAAGTAAAAAAATAATGTAAATAAAAATGCTATAGTAATTAGTAACAATAAAATTGAGCAATTATCTAAAACCAACAGCAGCCTGCCAAACAAATGCTAATAATAAAAAAAATACAGGAATTATCGGAAGTATATCTACTAATGGACGAAATAATAAGTATGCATCTGGCAACTTAGTTAAAAAAACAGCTGTAAACATAAAACCTCTTAAAATATAATAATAAATTGATAAAAAGATATACTCATCTATAAGAGTACAATAAATATACTTATTTATTGTATCTATTATAAGAATACGCAATATATATACATAATTGTATCAGTAAACTATTTTATCATTAATCAATAGTATTATATACTAATAGAGTCTAATATATATTCAAATAACATACGATTAAGGAAATAATTTTATGATACTTGTTGTTCAATTGTTAGTATTAGCACTAGTGATTTTATCGATTATTTTAGTAATAGGAATACCAGTTACGCTTGCATCTCCAGGTCAATGGGAAAAATCAAAAAATTTAGTTTATACTAACATAGGCATATGGATTGGACTGATTATAGTCACAAGCATTTTAAACTCATTTATTGCATAATTAACACAAAGGTAGAATAGACTATAAATCTTTTCTACCTTGACTAAATTGACAAATATTAAATTGTTTGATATTCATGTCTATATACAAAATATATTAAGCGGGTATAGCTCAGTGGTAGAGCGCAACCTTGCCAAGGTTGATGTCGCGCGTTCGAATCGCGTTACCCGCTTACTAATTAATTACAGAATAACTATGCTTCTTTAGAATTTGTATCTATTACAGAATCATTTCCATCTTCTGATTTATTTGGATTATAAGCTTCTTTACCTAAATTCATTATCAACTTTTGTAAATCATTTTGTAAAACCTTCATTTGTTCGTAATCATCATCTTTTATTGATTGTCGTAGTTGACTAATTTTTTCTTCTATAGATTTTTTAATACCAGAATCTAATTTATCACCTAATTCATTAATTTGACTTTCAGATTGGTAACAAAGAGAATCTGCATTATTTTTCAAATCTATCTGTTCGCGCTTTTGTTTATCTAGATCTGCATTTTCTTGAGCTTCTTTTACAAGCTGCTCAACTTCCTCTTTTGGCAACGTAGATGCACCAGTAATTGTTATAGATTGTTCTTTTCCAGTTCCTTTATCTTTTGCAGTAACTGAAAGTATACCATTAGCATCAATATCAAAAGTTACTTCTATTTGAGGAACACCTCTAGGAGCTGACATAATCCCGTCCAACCTAAATGTACCTAAACTTTTATTATCTTTAGTAAACTCTCGTTCACCTTGAAGCACATGAATTTCAACATTTGGTTGATTATCAACGGCTGTAGAAAAAACTTCAGATTTTTTAGTCGGAACAGTTGTATTTCTAGAAATAATTTTAGTCATTACACCGCCTAAAGTTTCAACACCTAATGATAAAGGAGTAACATCTAATAATAAAATATCTTTAACTTCTCCAGCTAAAACTCCAGCTTGAACTGCAGCTCCAATTGCTACAACCTCATCTGGATTTACACTTTGATTTGGATCTTTTCCAATATGATCTTTTACTAATTTTTGAATAGCAGGTATTCTTGTTGAACCACCAACTAAAACAACTTCATCTATATTTTGTGCACTTAATTGCGCATCTTTTAAAGCATTATCAACTGGGACTTGACAGCGTGATATTAATGATAAGCATAATTCTTCAAACTTTACACGTGTTATATTTTTTTCCAAATGTTTTGGACCTGTATCAGTAGAAGTAATAAAAGGTAAATTAATATCAGTTTGTAATAAACTAGATAACTCCATTTTTGCTTTTTCAGCAGCTTCAGTTAACCTTTGTAAGGCTTGTCTGTCTTTACTTAAATCAATACCTTCATCATTTTTAAACTCAGCAACTAACCAGTCTACAATTTTATGATCAAAATCATCACCACCTAAACTAGTGTCTCCTGATGTAGATAAAACTTCAAAAACTCCATCACCTACTTCTAAGATAGATACATCAAATGTACCACCGCCTAGATCAAACACTAACACAGTTTCATTATTTTTTTTGTCTAAGCCATAAGATAAAGAAGCAGCAGTTGGTTCGTTAATAATTCTTAAGACATCTAAGCCAGCAATTTGTCCTGCATCTTTTGTTGCTTGTCTCTGTGAATCATTAAAATACGCTGGTACAGTAATTACTGCTTGAGTAACAGGCTGCCCTAAATAAGTACTTGCATCTTCTACTAATTTTCTCAACACTTGAGCAGATACTTCTTCTGGAGCAAAGCTTTTATTTAAAGCTGGACAATCTAACTTAACATTTACTTTATTATCTGTGTTAACAATATAAGATAACTGACGCATATCTTTTGATACCTCTTCATATTTACGACCAATAAACCTTTTTACAGAGTAAAAAGTATTTTCTGGATTCATAACAGCTTGTCTTTTAGCAATATTTCCAACTAATTTATCTTGTTTTTTTGTATAAGCAACAACAGAAGGAGTTGTCCTTAATCCTTCCTTATTAGAAATAACTGTCGGTTTACCACCTTCTATAACGGCGACAACAGAATTTGTTGTACCTAAATCAATTCCTATTATTTTAGTCATTGAAAAACTCCAAATTTATAATTCATTAATACACATACTAATATTGTACTATATTAATAAAACATAAAAAAAGTAATTACCGAATAATTGGTTTAAGACGTAATATATAAACTTGAAAATTAATCAAAATTACAAGATAATATATGTAAAAATTTAAAATACTTAATTAATTTAACAAGGATAATTAATGTCAATTGGAATGCTAGGAAAAAAGATAGGTATGACACAAATATTTGATAAAAGAGGATTTGCAATACCAGCAACTCTATTAGAAGTTGGACCTTGTACAATCACTCAAATAAAAGAAAATAAAAAAGTTCAAATAGGATATGAATATATACAACCAAATAAACTTAATAAACCTATTATTGGTCACTTTAAAAAACAACAATTACCCTGCTTTAGACACTTAAAAGAATATAAAAGTAATAACTCGGAAAAATTAAATATCGGAGAAATCATCAATATTTCACAACTGAATGAAAATGAATCGATTAATATATCAGGAATAAGCATAGGAAAAGGCTTTAGTGGATACCAAAAAAGACATCATTTTAATAGAGGACCAATGTCGCATGGTTCTAAAAATCATAGAGCACCAGGTTCAATAGGAGCAGGAACGACACCCGGCAGAGTTTTTCCTGGCAAAAAAATGGCCGGAAGAATGGGGAATACAAAAGTTAGTATTAAGAATGTCTCAATATTAAAAATAGATCTTCAACAGAACATTCTTGTTATTAAGGGATCAGTACCCGGTAAAAAAGGAAATGTCATTTATATAAATCAAAAATAAAGTATGAGTATTACAAAAAAATTAACATATAAACTTTTATCAACAACACAAGAAACTCGTTCACACAATATTGAACTTAAAATTAGCAATGAAAATGACAAACAAATGTACTTAATTCATAGAGCCTTAAAACAACAACTAACAAACAACAGAAAAAGAAATGCTCACAGTAAAACAAGAAGCGAAGTAAGAGGTGGAGGAAGAAAACCTTGGAAACAAAAAGGAACGGGAAGAGCAAGAGCTGGATCAAGTAGATCTCCATTGTGGAAAGGTGGAGGAGTAATATTTGGACCAAGAAAAAAATTATACACGTCTAAAATTAATAAAAAAGAAAAAAGACTAGCAATTAATACTATAATAGCTAACAAGTTTAATAATACAATTGTAATAGATAACATATTAAATAATGTAGTTAAACCTAAAACAAAGACTGCAATCGCAGAAATTAATAAACTTGGTATTACGATCAATAAAACACAAAATATACTTTTAATTGTCAATAACAAAACAACACTTTTACATTTATCACTTCGTAATATTCAAAACTTAGAATTAATTGAAGTACGTAGTATGAACGTATTATCTTTATTAAAAGCTGATATAATAGTCATAACTTATAGTGCTTTAAACAATATAAACAAATGAATATGATACAACAAAATCAAATAAAGGTAAAACCTGATATAATAAGATACCCAATAATAACAGATAAAACAACAAAAAATATAGAAAATAACAGATATTGCTTTAAAGTAACAAAAAATAGTAATAAAACGGAGATAAAAGCTACAATAGAAAAAATTTTTAGCGTCAAGGTTAAAAAAATTAATACACTTACAATTCCTCATAAAACTAAAACAATAGGAAAGTTTAAAGGAAGAACTACACAATACAAAAAAGCAATAATTCAACTAGACAAGAAATATACAATTAAATTATTTGAAGATTAAAAATTATAAAAGAGTAAAATAGAAACTTATAAATCACATATATGGCAATACGTTTATATAAATCATATACTCCAGGAACACGTAATAGAACAGTATCTACATTCAATGAAATTACTACAAATAAACCAGAAAAAAAGCTTATAAGACACAATCACTCACCTCAAGGAAGAAATAACAGAGGTATTATTACCTCAAGACATAGAGGTGGTGGGCATAAAAAAAAATATAGAATAATAGACTTTAAAAGGAACAAAAGAAATATTATTGGGATAGTATCAACTATTGAATATGATCCTTATAGAAACGCAAGGATTGCATTAATTAACTATAAAGATGGAGAAAAAAGATATATTTTACAACCACGATCACTTAGAATTGGAAATAAAATTATTGCTGGTAGTAATTCACCTATAGAAGTAGGAAATGCTTTACCATTAGAAAAAATTCCTTTAGGTACAGCTGTACATAATATAGAACTCAAGCCACAAAAAGGTGGACAAATTGTTAGAGCTGCTGGCACATATGCTCAAATTGTAGCTAAAGAAGGCAAATTAATTACAATTAAACTACCTTCTAATGAAGTAAGAACAATAAATAAAGAATGCTATGCAACAATAGGACAAATAGGTAATATAGACTGTAATAATATAAAAATAGGTAAAGCTGGAAGGAAAAGATGGTTAGGCAGAAGACCTAAAGTTAGAGGAGTAGTAATGAATCCAATAGACCATCCACATGGAGGCGGTGAAGGCAAATCTCCAATAGGTAAACCACGACCAGTAACACCTTGGGGAAAACCAGCTTTAGGACAAAAAACAAGAAAGAAAAAAAAATATAGTAACATGTATATATTGCGTCGCCGTAAATAAACATAATAAGAAAATAAATTACATAATTATATGTCACGATCAATATTTAAAGGACCGTATATTGAATTTAAATTACTTAAAAAAATTGAAAAATTAAATAATCAAAACAAAAAGGATACTATTAAAACTTGGTCTCGATCATCCACAATAATACCTAATATGATCGGCCACACATTTGCTGTTTATAATGGTAAACAACATTTTCCAGTATTTATATCAGAACAAATGATTGGCCATAAACTAGGAGAATTTGTACCAACAAGAACTTTTAGAAGTCATATAAAAAATGATAGAAGAACACGAAAATAAAATATGAACAATACAATAATTAGATCTCAAGCAATAACTAAATATATAAGAATATCTCCACAAAAATCTCGCAGAGTACTTCAACAAATTCAAGGAAAAAAATATATTGAAGCAAGGTTAATGCTAGAATTTATGCCATATAAAGCATGTAAAATAATAATTAAAACATTGGACTCTGCATTCCACAATATTAATCAAAAAACAAATACTAATCGACAAAATGTAAAAATAATAGAAGCTTATGCAAATAAAGGACCAATTTTAAAAAGATTTCAACCCAGAGCACAAGGAAGAGCATTTCCAATAAGAAAACCTACATGCCATATAATAATAAAACTAGAATCACAATAACATGGGACAAAAAATACATCCATCTGGATTTAGATTAGGAATAACTGAATCACATAAGTCATCTTGGTTCTCCAATATGAAAACATATCCTATTCTTATAGAAGAAGACTATAAAATAAGAAATTACCTAGAAAATACATTAAAAAAAGCTAATATTTCTCAAGTTAAAATTGATAGAAAAATTGATCAAGTAGAAATATATATACACACAGCAAGACCCGGAATTATTTTAGGTAAATCAGGGTCAGGAATAGATACAATTAGATATGAGATTATAAAAAAGTTAAAAATCTCTAGCAAAATCAGAATTAACGTTACAGAAATTTCAGAACCTGATAGAGAGGCAATACTACTAGCACAATGGATTGCTCTGCAATTAGAAAAAAGAGTTGCTTTTAGAAGAGCTGTCAGACAAGCAATACAAAAAGCAAACAAAGTCAATATCAGTGGAATTAAAATACAAATATCAGGACGACTTAATGGTGCAGAAATTGCCAGAAAGGAATGGGTTCGTGAAGGAAGAGTTCCCTTACAAACACTTAAAGCAAATATCGACTATGCATATACTAAGGCACAAACAATCTATGGTATATTAGGAATTAAAATCTGGCTATTTAAAGATGAAAAAATTAAAGTATAAATACAAAAAATTTAATTATGTTAAGTCCTAAAAGAACAAAATTTAGAAAACAACATCGTGGACGTATGAAAGGAAATGCAAGTAAAGGTAATAGAATTATCTTTGGAGAATACGCTTTACAAGCAACTGAACCAACATGGTTAAGTTCAAGACAAATAGAAGCAACAAGAAGAACAATAACAAGGCATGTTAAAAGAGGAGGAAAATTATGGATCAGAGTTTTTCCTGATAAACCAGTAACTGCAAGACCAGCTGAAACAAGAATGGGATCAGGAAAAGGTGCACCAGAATATTGGATCGCAGTAATTAAACCAGGTCACATTATATTTGAAATTGCAGGAGTACCTCAACATATAGCACAACAAGCAATGCGTTTAGCATCTTATAAACTACCAATAAAAACTAAATTTATAGTAAAAAATTAAACTAATAGATAAAAAATTTTTATGAATATTGAACAACAAATTACTGAATTGAAGAAAGAACTAGTTATACTCCGATTAAATAAAATAACCAAACAAAAAAACGAAAGACATAAAATTAAACAAATTCAACACAAAATTTCTCAAATATTGAAAATAAATCATAATAAAAATAAATAAATGCCTAATAAAGAAACATCTGGAGTTGTAGTAAGCAACAAAATGAATAAAACCATAATAGTAGTAGTAAAAAATCCAGTTGCACACAAAAAATACAGTAAAATAATAAATCGCACTAACAAATATTATGTAGATGATCCTATGAATGAATGCAATATTGGTGATAGAGTCAAAATACAAGAAACAAGACCATTAAGCAAAAATAAACGTTGGAAAATAGTCAAAATATTAACAAATTAATGATACAAACACAAACTTACTTAAACATAGCAGATAACAGTGGTGCGCGTAAAATTATGTGTATCAAAGTTTTAGGTACCAATAACCCCAAATATGGCAAAATAGGCGATATTATTATAGGAGTTGTAAAAGATGCCTCACCCAATATGCCAATCAAAAGGTCAGAAATTGTGAGAGCAGTAATTGTTAGAACAAAAAAAACACTACGTAGATTAGACGGTATGAGCGTGCGTTTTGATGAAAACGCAGCTGTTATAATAAATAAAGACAAGAATCCTAAAGGCACAAGAGTATTTGGTCCAATTGCAAAAGAATTAAGAGATAAAAATTTTACTAAAATTATATCACTAGCACCAGAAGTAGTTTAACACAATAATATAATGAAAATTAAAATACAAAAAGGCGACGATGTTAAGATAATATCAGGCAAATACAAAGGAAAACATGGAAAAGTTTATGAAGTATTAAAAAATAAAAATCAAATAATCATAAATAATATAAACGTAAAAATAAAACACATAAAACCAAAACAAACAGAAGACAAAGGTTATATAAAAAAAATAGAAACACCAATACACTATTCAAATGTCAAATTAATAAAAAAATTACATAAAGATCAATCATGAATGAATCATTAAAGGAAAATTATGAAAGTAAAATATTTCCAGAATTAATAAAAGAATTTAATTATAAAAATATACATGAAGTGCCTAAATTAGTAAAAATAACTATTAATCGAGGCATAGGAGAAGCTGCTCAAAATAATAAAGCAATAGATAAGAGTATAGAAGAATTTACATTTATAACAGGACAAAAACCTATAATTACTAAAACAAAAAAGTCTATAGCAGGCTTTAAAATCAGAGACAATATACCGATCGGTTTAAAAGTAACTTTAAGAAAAGAGAAAATGTACAATTTTTTAAATAAATTAATCAACTTGTCTTTACCTAGAATTAGAGATTTTAGAGGTATTAGTAAAAAACAATTTGATGGACGCGGAAACTATAACTTAGGCTTAAGAGAACAAGTAATTTTTCCAGAAATAAATTACGAGCAAATTGATAAAATAAGAGGAATGAATATCACAATTGTGACAACGGCCAAAAATGATACAGAAGGATTAGTTCTTTTAAAAAAATTTGGCATGCCTTTTAAGCAATAAATAAAATATCAAAAGAATAACAAATCGTATAAAAATATATAAAAAATAAAATATGATAAATGACATAATTTCAGATATGCTAACAAAAATAAGGAATGCCAATTTAGCTAAACATCAAATAGTTCAAATACCAGCAACGAAAATAACTAAAAATATTATCAAAGTTTTACAAGAAGAAGGATTTATATATGAATTCGAAGAAATAGGATCAAATTTGAAAAACCAAATATTGGTATCTTTAAAATACAAAGGAAAAAATAAGCAACCAATTATTACAGAACTAAAAAGAATAAGTAAACCAGGATTAAAAGTATATGCAAGTCATAAAGAATTACCAAAAGTATTAGGTGGAATTGGTATTGCTATTATATCAACTTCAAAAGGAATTATGACAGATAAAACAGCCAGACAAATTGGATTAGGTGGGGAAGTTCTGTGCTATATATGGTAAAAATATTATATAACAACTAAAAAAATATATGTCAAGAATAGGTAAAAAAGAAATCATTATACCAAATAATATTGAAGTAATTCTTAATGAATCTCATATATTAGTTAAAGGTGTTAAAGGAAAATTATCTTACAATGTTTCTAAACTCATAGAAATACAAATTACAAAAAGCATAATTCAATTAAGAAAAAAAGATGAAACACAAAAAGCACAAGCTATACACGGACTCTCAAGAAGTATAATCAATAATATGATTATAGGAGTATCAGAAGGATTTGAAAAAAAACTAATTATACAAGGAGTTGGATATCGATCACAAATGAACGGAAAAAATCTAATTTTAAGTATGGGCTACAGCCACACAGTCAAAATAGAACCACCTGAAGATATCAATATCAGAGTTGAAAATAGCACCAATATTTTTATATCAGGGATTAATAAAGAAACAGTAGGTCAAACTGCGGCAACTATTAGATCAGTTAGACCACCAGAACCCTACAAAAGTAAAGGTATTAGATATGAAAATGAAATAGTAAAACAGAAAGTAGGTAAAGCCGGTAAATAAATCTTAGTATTACAATTGGATAAAAAATGAAATCAAAAAATACAAAAAAACTTAGATTATATATTTTTAAATCAAATAAACATATATACGCGTACTTAATAGATGATGAGAAACAAAAGATTATCACCAGTAGTTCAACAATCTCAAAAGAAATAAGAAATAAAATTAAATCATTCAAAAATTGCGCTACAGCGCAAATAGTAGGAACGCACATCGGTTTAAAAATTAGACAACTTGGAATTAAAGAAATTATCTTTGATAGAGGTAAACATTTATATCATGGACAAGTTAAAGCAATAGCAGAAGCAACAAGAAAAGAAGGAATAATCTTCTAAAATAAAAACATCAATCAATTTTATTAAAAATGAAAAAAAAGAATATTAAAAGTAAGGAAGAAAATAATTGGGAAGAAAAAGTTGTACAAGTAAAACGAGTAACAAAAGTAGTAAAAGGAGGCAAAAAACTAAGCTTTCGAGCAGTCTTAGTCATAGGAAATGAAAATGGACAAATAGGTGTAGGAGTTGGAAAAGCTAATGATGTTATAGGAGCAGTAAAAAAAGGAGTAGCAGATGCTAAAAAACATATAATAAATATACCATTAACTAAATACTACTCTATTCCACATCCTATAAATGGAGTTTCGGGAGCTGCAAAAATTATGTTAAGACCTTCAGCAACTGGTTCAGGAGTAATCGCAGGAGGATCTACAAGAACCGTTTTAGAACTTGCAGGTATAAAAAATATTTTAGCTAAACAATTAGGATCAAGTAATAAATTAAACAACGCTAGAGCTGTTTTAAATGCTTTAAAAAACTTACGCACATTTGAAGAAACAGCTCAACTTAGAGATATTAAATTAGAAAAACTATATTAATTAAATTATATGGAGAAAACAAAAAAACTGGTAAACAAAGTTATAATCACATTAATCATCCTATTTATATCAAGAATTGGGATATTCGTACCCATACCAGGAATAAACCAAGGAGAATTTAACACAAGCATAGGCCAAAATACAATCATAAACTTTTTAAATGTTTTTTCTGGAGGTGGTTTTTCAACAATAGGAATATTTAGTTTAGGAATTATTCCTTACATTAATTCATCTATTATTACACAATTATTAGTTAAAATAATACCAAGCTTAGAAGAAATACAAAAAAATGAAGGTGAAATAGGTAAACAAAAAATTAATAAAATTACAAGATACTTGACTACATTATGGGCAATTATACAAAGTGTTTCTATAGGATTATGGATAAAACCTTATACATTTAATTGGAACATAAATTTTTTGCTTGATTTAATAATTACTTTAACAACTGGATCAGTCATTATAATGTGGTTCTCAGAAGTTATTACTGAATATGGAATAGGAAATGGAGCATCATTGCTAATATTTCAAAATATAGTATCAAATATACCGAAACATTTACAATACTATGATACTAACAATAAAAATAATTTAATTATAATTTCACTATTATTGATATCCTGCATATCAATATTAATAATTAATATAATTATCCAAGATAGTAAAAGAAAAATTCGTATAATTGCATCAAAACACTTAGGAGAAAAGAATAAATTAAATACACAGAACTACATTCCACTTAGATTAAATCAAGGAGGAGTTATGCCAATAGTGTTCGCATCTGCAGCTATTGCTTTACCTCAATATTTATTAATTAATATCAATCATTCAATTTTAAGAACAATACTTAAAATAGTTCTTTCGAACAACATATTATATCTAATATTATACTCATTTTTAATCATAGCGTTTAGTTATTTTTATTCATCAATTATACTAAATACAAAGGATATAGCAGAAAATTTACAAAAGATGGGTGCCAGCATACCAAATATTAGACCAGGAGAAGAAACAATTAAATACTTAAATAAAATCATTAACAAACTTACATTCATAGGTGCATTATTTTTATTTATCATAGCGCAATTTCCATTGATAACATCAAAAATAACTCAAATCAATATATTACAAGGTTTTGGTACAACATCACTACTAATACTTGTAGGAGTTGCAATAGAAACCGCTAAACAAATACAAACATATATAATTTCAGAACAATATGATAATATTATGGGGTAAAAATATTTGCAATTAACAAATAAAGAATTAATATGAAAGTTAGACCATCTGTAAAAAAAATGTGTGAAAAATGCCGCGTAATCAGAAGACATAAAAAGATTATGGTAATATGCAATAATCCAAAACATAAACAAAAACAAGGGTAATTAATAAAATAAATACAGAGTAAATAATTATGGCTAGAATTGAAGGCATTGATTTGCCTAAAAATAAAAGAATAAAAATTGGCTTAACATATATATATGGAATAGGTATATATACGTCAACAACAATTTTATATGCAACTAATATTAACGAAAATACAAAAGTTAAAGATTTGAACGATGAACAAATAATATCAATACGAAATATATTAAACCAAAACTACCAATTAGAAGGTAACTTACGTAGATCAGAAACAATAAATATAAAAAGGCTAATGGAAATAGGATGCTATAGAGGAAGAAGACATCGAAATCATTTACCTCTTAGAGGACAAAGGACAAGAACAAATGCAAGAACAGGTAGAGGAACTAAAAAGACAATCGCAGGCAAGAAAAAAGCTCCAAGAAAATAAATATAAGTATCAATAATAATTTAATCTATCAATACAATGGCTAAGCAGATAAAAAAAAATCCAAAAAAAAACAAGAAGAATATAGTTAACGGAATTACACACATAAAGTCAACATTCAATAATACAATCATCACAATAACTGATCTTCAAGGTGAAACAATTACATGGTCTTCTTCAGGAGCTAGTGGATTTAAAGGAGCAAAAAAAAGTACTCCTTTTGCTGCACAAACAACAGCAGAAAAAGCAGCAAAAACAGCAATTGATTGTGGAATGAAACAAACAGAAATAATGGTGAACGGACCTGGAGCAGGAAGAGAAACTGCAATTAGAGCAATACAAGCTGCTGGTATAGAAATTACATTAATCAAAGACATCACTCCTATACCACATAATGGCTGTAGACCTCCAAAAAAACGGAGAGTTTAAACAAACAATATATAAATATTAATGAACTACACTAAATAAAATAAACAAATGACTCATTTTCAAATAGAATGCATAGAGTCAAAAACAAAAGGAGCCAGGGAACAATATGGACATTTTGTTTTAGAACCACTACAGAAAGGACAAGGAATTACAATCGGCAATTCTTTACGCCGAACTATCCTTTCAGATCTCCAAGGAACAGCAATCGTAGCTGTGCGGATAGCAGGCATAAATCATGAATTTTCAACAATTACAGGGGTTAGAGAAGATGTCTTAGAAATAATTTTAAATTTAAAACAAGTAATATTAAAAAGCCATAGTCCAGAGCCACAAATAGGTCGTTTAAGAATACAAGGTCCAGCTGTTATAACTACTGGATTATTTGATATGCCTACAGAAATTGAGCTTATTGATCCAAAACAATATATAGCCACTATATGCAGCAATACAATATTCGAAATGGAATTTAAAATAGAGCAAGGAAATGGATACAAGCTGGTAGAGAAAGGGATTGATGATCGATCTATTGACTTTTTACAAATTGATGCAATATTTATGCCAGCAAAAAAATTTAATTATAGAATAGAAGAAAAAAAACTTAATAATACAACAATAACAGAAAAACTATTCTTAGAAGTTTGGACGAATGGTAGTATATCACCTCAAGAAGCAATAAGCCAAGGAGCCTATAAATTAACTAGCTTATTCCATCCATTAACCAATATTAGCTTTAAATCTAAAACTGAAGTAAATGAAACAAAAGAAAAACAAATTCATCAAATTTTAATAGAGGAGTTACAGCTATCAGTTCGTGCGTATAATTGCTTAAAAAGAGCTCAAATTCACTCAATTGCTGATTTACTTGACTATTCACAAGAAGAGCTTTTAGAAATTAAAAATTTTGGTCAAAAATCAGCCGAAGAAGTAATTGAAGCTTTAAATAAAAAATTAAACATAAATCTACAAAAAGAGCAAATTTAAATTATTTAGAAAAAATCAATATATTGTATAATATATTTATAAACATATCTAGAAACAATAAAAATGAATATAAATAAAAACAAAACAATAATAAAAAAATTAGAAAAAAATTTTTGTTGGTATATAATTGATGCACAACAATACAAACTAGGTAGACTAAGTAGTAGAATTGCTTATATATTAATAAATAAAAATAGTACAAACTATGTACCATACCAAAAAGAAAAATTGAAAATTATAATTATTAATTCAGAAAAATTACAAGTTACTGGAAATAAAAACAAACAAAAAACTTATAAAAGGCACTCAGGGCGACCAGGAGGACTAAAAACAGAAACATTTGAAGAAGTTCAAAAAAGAAGTCCAAACAGAATTTTAGAACATGCAATAAAAGGTATGCTACCTAAAAACTCTCTAGGAAGACAATTGATAAAAAATGTTAAAATTTACCCAAATAACATACATCCTTATACACAACATAAACCAAATAAGCTCAATATTGACTAAATAAATATGTTAACTTCATATCATCAAAAAATTATATATTCAGGAACGGGAAGAAGAAAAACATCAGTTGCAAGAGTAAACTTAATACCAGGTTCAGGTAAACTAATAATCAATGGATTACCAGGAGAATCTTATTTACAATTTAGTCCTAACTATTTAAGAATTTCATGTTTACCATTAAGTATACTAGGTTTAAATCAAGAATATGATATACATGTTAAAGCAAAAGGTGGTGGACTAACTGGACAAGCAGATGCAATTAGATTAGGTTTAGCAAGGGCACTCTGCCATATTAATCCAGAAAATCGGATTATGTTAAAATCAGAAGGTTTATTAAGAAGAGATGCTAGAAGTAAAGAAAGAAAAAAATACGGTCTACGCAAAGCAAGAAAAGCACCACAATATTCAAAAAGATAGTAAAACTAAGCTCGCTCAAATCAACCAAATACTTAGTATTTACATCACTAACAATTATAAATATTTATGGCAAAAAAAAACATTCATCCAAAATGGTATAATGAATCTAAAGTATACTGCGATGGACAACATATTATGACAGTAGGATCTACAAAAGATAAACTTAACATAGATATTTGGTCTGGTAATCATCCATTTTTCACTGGTTCACAACGAATCATAGATACAGAAGGTAGAGTAGAAAAATTTATGAAAAAATATAAACTTAAGTAATTAAATAAAACAAGAGATATATTAACAACGAATGTATCTTTATCTTATTAAGTTTGACACTAGATGATACAATAATTATAATCTTATAGAAAATTCATCATCGAATGAATATTAACGAAATAACAAATGCCAACTATTCAACAACTAGTAAGATCAGAAAGAAAAAAATACGAAAAAAAGACAAAATCTCCAGCACTAAAAGCTTGCCCACAAAGACGAGGAGTATGTACAAGAGTATATACTACAACACCTAAAAAACCTAATTCTGCACTGCGTAAGGTAGCAAGGGTCAGACTTACTTCGGGCTTTGAAGTCACTGCATACATACCGGGTATCGGACACAATATTCAAGAACACTCTGTCGTATTAATAAGAGGAGGACGTATTAAAGATTTACCTGGTGTTAGATATCATGTAGTCAGAGGAACACTAGATTCCGCAGGAGTTAAAGATAGAAGTAATAGTAGATCAAAATATGGAACTAAAAAACAGAAAAAACAATAATAACTACTAATGTCAAGACGTAACACAGCAAAAAAAAGAACCATACATCCGGATCCCCTATTTAACAGTAAACTAATAAGCATGCTAACAATAAGAATACTCAAAAGTGGAAAAAAAGGGTTAGCACAAAAAATTATATATGAATCTTTAGAAATTATTAAAAATAAAACACAAAATGAACCTTTAGAGATATTAGAAAAAGCAGTAAAGAACACAACTCCATTAGTTGAAGTTAAAGCGCGAAGAATAGGTGGATCTACTTATCAAGTGCCTATGGAAGTTAGAGCATATAGAGGAACTAATCTAGCTATTAGGTGGATTACAAAATTTTCATTACAAAGAGGAGGTAGAAGTATGGCTATAAAATTAGCGAATGAAATAATTGATGCAGCAAATGAAAATGGTAATGCTATAAGAAAAAGAGAAGAAACACATAAAATGGCTGAAGCGAATAAAGCTTTTGCACACTATCGATATTAAACAAATTTATTAAAACTTAAGGATACAAAGTATGGCACGAGAAAAATTTGAGCGAAAAAAACCACATGTAAATATTGGAACAATTGGTCACGTTGATCATGGAAAAACAACATTAACAGCAGCAATATCAGCTACTTTAGCTGCTGCAAATCAAGGACAAGCTAAAAAATTTGATGAAATTGACGCAGCACCAGAAGAAAAAGCTAGAGGGATTACAATTAATACAGCACATATTGAGTATGAAACAGAAAATAGACATTACGCACACGTAGATTGTCCAGGTCATGCAGATTATGTAAAAAACATGATTACTGGGGCAGCACAAATGGATGGAGCAATACTAGTGGTATCTGCTGTAGATGGCGCTATGCCACAAACAAGAGAACATATATTATTAGCAAAACAAGTAGGAGTACCCAATATTGTAGTATTTTTAAATAAACAAGATCAAGTAGAAGATGATGAACTAAGGGAATTAGTAGAACTTGAGGTAAGAGAACTTCTTGAAAAATATGATTTTCCAGGCGATAGCATACCATTTGTTGCAGGATCAGCTTTATTAGCACTAGAAAAAGTTACAGAAAACGTTACTACTAAAAGAGGAGAGAATGAATGGGTAGATAAAATACATTCGTTAATGGATGCTATAGATTCATATATACCTACTCCACAAAGAGATACAGAAAAAACATTTTTAATGGCTGTCGAAGATGTTTTTTCAATTACTGGAAGAGGAACCGTTGCAACCGGGAGAATTGAAAGAGGCATAATAAAGGTAGGAGATACGATTGAAATAGTTGGATTACAAGAAACCAAAACAACAACGATTACAGGACTAGAAATGTTCCAAAAAACTTTAGATGAAGGCATGGCTGGAGATAATATCGGGATACTTTTGAGAGGTGTACAAAAATTAGAAATTCAAAGAGGAATGGTTCTAGCGCAACCAGGAACAATTACTCCTCATACGGAATTTGAAGCAGAAGTTTATATTTTAACAAAAGAAGAAGGAGGTAGACACACTCCTTTTTTCTCAGGATATAGACCACAATTTTACGTTAGAACAACAGATGTAACAGGAACAATAAATAAATTTACAGCAGATGATGGATCAACAGCAGAAATGGTAATGCCAGGAGACAGAATAAAAATGAGCGCAGAACTAATACATCCAATAGCAATTGAACAAGGTATGAGATTTGCTATCAGAGAAGGAGGAAGAACAGTTGGTGCTGGCGTAGTTTCTAAAATATTAAAATAATGACGATCAATACAATACCCACATATTAAATGACTCAGATGATACACAATAGAGTACGAATAAAACTAAAAACATACGAAAATAAACTACTTACAGTCTCTTGCAATAATATTATAAATACTATCGATAAAACAGAAGCAGTAATTTTTGGACCTATATCAATGCCTACAAAACGTAAAATTTATTGCGTTCTACGTTCACCACACGTTGATAAAGATTCAAGAGAACACTTCGAAATTAGAGTTTATACAAAAATCATTGATATATATAAACCATCAAGTAAAACAGTTGATGCACTAATGAAATTAAACATACCATCAGGCGTAGATATTGAAGTAAAAATATAATAAATAAGTTTGACAAACACAACAACTTACTAGGTTTGTCAAACTTTTAAATTAAGACACAAATATATCTTTTTTATTCATATAAAGCAGATTCTTTATGAGTATCAATTACACAATCACTTTTAGGATAAGTAACACATGTTAAAACATAACCTGATTCCATTTGATCATCATCTAAAAATGTTTGATCTGTTTGATCAACCTCTCCTTCTAAGACAAAACCTGCACAACTAGAACAAGCACCTGCACGACACGAATAAGGTAATTCAGCCCCAGACTCTTCTGCTGCATCTAATATATACGTACTATCATCACAAGTAAATTCATGTAATGAACCATCCTCTAGATTTAGTTTAACATTATAGCTAGGCATACAATAATTCTCCTTACTTAAATTAATTGAGTAATAATATAACAAACCAAAATACAAACTATACATATCAACCTAAAATAACTATTAATGATAAATTTAATTATTAATAGCATTTCAAGCTACTTCTATTTAAACATAAAATGACAAATAATAAAAAAATATTTTTCTATTTTTCTATTTTTCCCATAACAAATAGCACATAATCCACTGAATATCAGTAATCAATAAATTCATAAATAATTTTATATAATTAATATACTAAAACATAACAATGAACTTTGTACCTAAACAAAAGATGAAATTCAACTTAAGCAAACAAAAAACATATAGAGAAACACGAGAAATCATGCATAGACTATATTTGCAAAGCTTTAGAAGACCATCAAGCTTAATAATAAATATGATACAGCCGCTACTCTGGCTATTACTATTTGGAGCACTATTCGAAAATGCTCCAATATATCTATTTGAACAGTATAAAGTTCAATATAGAGAATTCTTAAATCCAGGTATTATAATATTTACTGGTTTTAATAGTGCTATTAATGCAGGGTTACCAATAATATTTGATAGGGAATTTGGATTTCTTAATAGAATTTTAATTTCACCCATTACCAACAAAAACTCAATAATATACTCATGTATAATACACACATGGTTCATAACTACTACTCAAATTATTATAATAATACTGCTTACAATATATCAAACAAACAATGAAACAAACTTTAATATCAACCAATTAACTATCAACCTAATTATTAGCACAATAATAATTACAAATACAGCAACCATTAGTATATGCAACGCACTAATTTTACCAGGACATATAGAATTTATAGCAATAACAACCTTACTTATTAACTTACCAACCCTATTTGCAAGTACAGCTTTAGCTCCTTTATCATTTATGCCAACATGGCTACAAATAATATGCTGTATTAATCCATTGACATATGCAATAGAAATAATACGAAATAATAGCTTAAATCATTTAATATCAATCAATACTCCAATAATTCAAACAACTTGGCTAACACTTAATGCTCACCAAGGAATATTAATATTAACCTTAATTAATATCATAAGTATGATAATGGTGAAAAAAATAATTAAATATAAATATGATTAAAATTAATAAGTTATATAAAAGAAATGTTATAATGTATCTGAATAGCTACAAAAAGTAAGAAAAGCAACATACACAATAAAAAAGTTAATAAGGAGTCATATCTTCATATGGCATTACCATGGTATCGCGTACATACAGTAGTTTTAAATGATCCAGGTCGACTAATTTCTGTACATTTAATGCACACTGCATTAGTTTCAGGATGGGCCGGATCAATGGCATTATACGAACTAGCAATTTTTGATCCTTCAGATCCAGTATTAAATCCTATGTGGAGACAAGGCATGTTTGTAATGCCATTCATGACAAGAATTGGAGTAACTGATTCATGGGGAGGATGGAGTATTACAGGAGAAAGTGTATCAAATCCCGGACTATGGAGCTTCGAAGGTGTTGCAATAACACATATAATATTATCTGGGATGTTATTTTTAGCCTCAATATGGCATTGGGTATATTGGGATCTAGAATTATTTAGAGATCCTAGAACTGGGGAGCCTGCATTAGATTTACCTAAAATATTTGGTATTCATCTACTATTATCTAGCTTACTATGTTTTGGATTTGGAGCATTTCATGCAACTGGCTTATTTGGACCAGGCATATGGATTTCTGATGGATACGGAATTACAGGAAAAGTTCAACCAATAGCACCAGCATGGGGACCAGATGGATTTAATCCATTTAACCCCAGCGGAATAGCATCACACCACATAGCAGCAGGTACCGTAGGTATATTAGCTGGATTATTTCATTTAGCTGTAAGACCGCCTCAAAGACTTTATAGAGCACTTAGAATGGGAAATATAGAAACAGTTTTATCAAGTAGTATCTCTGCAGTTTTTTTCAGCGCATTTGTAACATGTGGGACAATGTGGTATGGTTCAGCAACAACACCCATTGAACTCTTTGGGCCAACTAGATATCAATGGGACAGTGGTTATTTTCAACAAGAAATAGAAAGAAGAGTTGAAAATGCATTAAACGAAGGAGCTAAACCAGAAGAAGCTTGGTCTAAAATTCCAGATAAACTAGCATTTTATGACTACATAGGAAATAACCCAGCTAAAGGAGGATTATTCAGAGCTGGACCTATGGATAAAGGAGATGGAATTGCAGAAGCTTGGCTAGGGCATCCAATATTTCAAGATAAAGAAGGTAGAGAATTAAATGTCAGAAGAATGCCTGCTTTTTTTGAAACATTTCCTGTTATTTTAGTAGACAAAGATGGAATTATAAGAGCAGATATTCCATTTAGGAGAGCGGAATCTAAATACAGCATTGAACAAGTTGGTGTAACAGTAAACTTTTACGGCGGAAAATTAAATGGCAAAACATTTAGCGATGCACCAAACGTAAAAAAATATGCACGAAAAGCACAACTCGGAGAGGTTTTTGAATTTGACAGAACAACTTTAGAGTCAGACGGAGTATTTCGTAGTAGCCCAAGAGGATGGTTTACTTTCGGACATGCTAATTTTGCATTAATATTCTTTTTTGGACATCTATGGCATGGATCAAGAACTATTTTTAGAGATGTATTTGCAGGTATAGGAGCAGAAGTAACAGAACAAGTAGAATTTGGAATATTCCAAAAACTAGGTGATCGTAGTAGTAAAAAACAAGGAGCAGTATAATATTGATTATATATTAAAGATAAAAAAAGTTACAAAAAAAACTAAGATAATAATAAAATATTTATTAAAGGAATTAAACAATATGGAAGCACTAGTATACGTATTCTTATTAGTAGGAACACTAATGGTAATATTTTTTGCTGTTTTTTTTAGAGATCCACCTAGAATAGCAAAGTAAATAATATAGTAACATAAAACAATACAATTGAAAATGTAAATAATTAAATTTACATTTTACATAAATAGAATCAAAAATAGATAAATAGATTACTCCTCATGCTCTTCAAAAGGATCCCTCAAATCTTTAGAAATGGGGCCAAAAGAAATATATATAGCATAACCAGTAATACCAAATAACAAACTAAGAATAAAAATACTAAGAACTGTTGCAGTTTCCATAATTTAATAACAAATAAAACTAAGTTATTTTTATAATATTATTATAAGAACTATTCATTAAACAAATTAACAAAACTAACTATGGCTTTAAGAACTAAACTAGGAGAAATACTAAGACCATTAAACTCTGAATATGGTAAAGTTGCACCGGGATGGGGAACAACTCCTATTATGGCAATATTTATGTTACTATTTTTTTTATTTTTATTAATTATTCTACAAATCTACAATTCATCATTAATTTTGGAAAATGTAGATGTTGACTGGGCAAGCTTAGGTAACTAAATAAAAAAAACAATCAGACAAGTATTAAAAAAGAATACTTGTCTTGATAAATAGATTTTAAACTAACTCAATAATGAAAGCTCACTTTCAGCAAAGTTATTAGTATTAACACCACTGTAAGTAGATTTAGTAAAACGAACCAAAATAGGATACTTAATACCTTTATCTACCTTAACAACAATACCTCCATCTTGATACCAATAAGATTCTTTTCTTAATACCTTAACCTTTTTACCTTTTTCAAACATAAAATAGATACACCTTAAATAAAATCAAAAACTATCAAACGAATATAAATTAATTTTATAATAAGAATTAAGTAATTAAAATAAATATTAACTTATATAAACGTTATTTAGAGTTGATAGTAAAGTTGCCTATACAAGAATAAAGATGTTACATTCATATAAATAATAACTCGAACTAAAACATAGAATTAAATAATTATGAAACTTTCATGGAAAAATCTATTATTATGGTCTTTACCAATAATTGTTATATGCTTTTTTCTTTGGCAAGGAATATTTTCACCAATAACTAACGAAAATAATACAAGTTTAGCAAACTCAAGAATGACATATGGAAGATTTTTAGAATATATTGAAATGGGATGGGTAAAAAAAGTAGATATATATGATAGTGGGCATACAGCAATAATAGAAGCTATTGGACCAGAAATCGGAAATAGAATACAAAAAATAAGAGTCGAATTACCAGCAACTGCACCAGAGCTTATTACAAAACTAAAAGCAAGTCATATAGATCTAGACGCCCATCCAACTAAAAATAACACCGCACTATGGAGTCTTCTCGGCAATTTATTTTTTCCACTCCTTTTAATTACTAGCTTAGCATTACTATTCAGAAAATCAAGTAACGCAACAGGCGGACCAGGACAGGCAATGTCATTCGGAAAATCAAAAGCTTTATTTCAAATAGAAGCTAAAACCGGGATCATATTTGATGATGTAGCAGGAATAGATGAAGCTAAAGAAGAATTTGAAGAAATAGTTACATTTTTAAAAAAACCAGAATATTTCACAGCAGTTGGAGCAAAAATACCAAAAGGAGTATTATTAATTGGACCTCCAGGTACAGGCAAGACATTATTAGCAAAAGCTATAGCAGGAGAAGCAAACGTACCTTTCTTTAGTATATCTGGATCTGAATTTGTAGAAATGTTTGTAGGAGTAGGTGCATCAAGAGTAAGAGATTTATTTAAAAAAGCAAAAGAAAATGCACCATGCATAATATTTATTGATGAAATTGATGCAGTAGGGAGACAAAGAGGTACTGGAATAGGTGGAGGAAATGATGAAAGGGAACAAACTTTAAATCAATTACTAACAGAAATGGATGGTTTTGAAGGTAACACCGGAATAATTGTTATAGCAGCAACAAATAGAGCCGATATATTAGACTCCGCTTTATTAAGACCAGGAAGATTTGATAGACAAGTTAATGTAGATATTCCAGATTTTAAGGGAAGACTAGAAATTTTAAATGTACATGCAAAAAATAAAAAAATTGATAATAATGTCTCATTGTCAATTATTGCAAGACGTACACCTGGTTTTTCGGGAGCTGATTTAGCTAACTTACTAAATGAAGCAGCTATACTAACAGCAAGAGAAAGAAAAACTGAAATGACACTTAAAGAAATTGATAAAGCAATTGATAGAATAATAGCTGGAATGGAAGGTACAGCCTTAATTGATAGCAAAAGCAAAAGATTAATAGCGTATCATGAAATTGGTCACGCAATTGTTGGAACATTATTAAAAGACCATGAAAATGTACAAAAAGTAACGTTAATACCAAGAGGACAAGCAAGAGGATTAACTTGGTTTACTCCATCTGAAGATCAAAGCTTAATATCTAGATCTCAGATTAAAGCTAGAATTATGGGCGCATTGGGAGGTAGAGCAGCAGAGGAAATTGTCTTTGGAGAATCAGAAATTACAACCGGTGCAAGCAATGATCTACAACAAGTAACGTCAATGGCACGACAAATGGTTACAAGGTTTGGAATGTCAACAATTGGACCAATGTCATTAGAAAACGAGGATTCCAATCCATTTTTAGGTAGAGGAATGGGAAATACAAATGAATATTCAGATGAAATTGCAATAAAGATAGATTCACAAATTAAACTAATCGTGGATGAATGCCATCATAAAACTAGAGATATCATAAAAAGTAATCGAGTAATTATAGATAAACTAGTAGACATACTAATAGAAAAAGAAACAATCGATGGTCATGAATTTATAAATATTATTAAACAATATACAAAAATACCACAAAAGATTTAATTCATTTTAAGATTAGTAACGAGACTGACGGGATTCGAACCCGCAACTTCCGCCGTGACAGGGCGGTGCTCTAACCAATTGAACTACAGTCCCAGTATACAGGATCATACTCCAGACAACTATTAATTGTCAACAACATAATATATAGGAGAAGAAGGGATTCGAACCCTCGGTATAATAATAATTATACAACAGATTAGCAATCTGCCGCTTTCAACCTCTCAGCCACCTCTCCAGTTTTTTGTAAGATAAGAATATAATGGCTCAGGCGGGACTTGAACCTGCGACCTTGGGCTTATGAGTCCCCTGCTCTAACCAACTGAGCTACTGAGCCAAAAATAATATAATGAAACTATAACACTTAAAAATAAAATTAACAAACTAATACTTATAAAACTAACATTGAACCCAATCTATCTTTAGTCAAAATTTCATACAATAAAGAATAACGAACCCGACCATCAAGAATATGAACAGATGGTATATTATTGTTTAAAGCATCAATACAACAATCTATTTTAGGAATCATACCACCATCAATAGCACCAGAAGACTTTAAAGTATTAATTTTATCTAAATTAATATTTTTGATTACACTAGATTTATCATGAATATTAGAGAGAACTCCAGGAATATCAGTAAGCAAAATTAACTTATCAGCTTGTAAAGAAACAGCTACAGCACTTGCTAAAGTATCAGCATTCACATTATAAGTATTACCTTCCATATCAGAAGCAACACTTGATATAACTGGAAAAAATTTATTATCAAGAAGAGTACTCAATATTCTACTATTAACATTATTAACATTACCAGTGAAATTATTAGAATTATTAAAGAGAGGAACAGCAGTAATTAAATTAGCATCCTTACCTGATAAACCAACAGAAGGAATTTGATTTTGATTTAATAAAGAAACTAACCTCTTATTAACATTGCCACTTAAAACCATTTCAACTACTTCCATCGTCTTTATATCTGTTACACGTAAACCATCTTCAAATATCGGTTCAATACTTAACTTGCGTAACCAATAATCAATTAGATATCCTCCACCATGAACTAAAACAATCTTTATACCTAAAAGATAAAGCAATGATATATCTTGAATAATATTAAGCTGTAAAGACTTGCTTTTCATAGCAGACCCACCATACTTAATAACAAAAGTAGAACCAGAATATTGACGAATTAAGGATAAAGTATCAACAGAAAAATAAAAACGGTCAGAGCTTACAGAATTTGACATTTAAAAGCTTATTTATTATTAATAACTAATCAAAATATAAACAAAGATAATACTTAATAAATAATATAATAAAATATTATGTCAAATTTTTGGGTAAATTTATATAAATTTCCAAGGTTTTTAATAAGTGTACTAATAGGGTTTTTCTTGACAACTTTTCAACCAGTTTTTAAGTTATTAAAGAACAAAAGAAGCATATTACTATTCATAATATTATTGATTATAATGATGGTCCTATTCTATAGAATTATCCAAATAATCACAGATAACATATAAAAAATTGAACATATATAATATATATAATATAAGTTATTCTTTGGAGGTTTTTGTGTGTCTGTTCATAATCTTGTTTCTGGTGCTTTCTCTTTGATAGATAGTCTTATTAGAAATGGTGTTTTCCATATTTTTGGTTATCCAGGTGGTGCTATTTTGCCAATATATGATGAATTATTTCGTTGGGAAGAAAAAAAATTGGTTCAACATATTTTATGTAGACATGAACAAGGTGCTGTACATGCAGCAGATGGCTATTCTAGATCATCTGGAAAAACTGGTGTTTGTTTCGCTACTTCTGGACCTGGTGCAACTAACTTAGTTACTGGGATAGCTACAGCTCAAATGGATTCTGTTCCTCTTGTTTTAATAACTGGTCAAGTAGCTCGTCCTTTTATTGGTACAGATGCATTCCAAGAAGTTGATATTTTTGGTATTACTCTACCTATAGTAAAACATTCTTATGTTGTTAGAGATCCTAGGGATATGAGTAGAGTTATTTCAGAAGCTTTTTATATAGCAAATAATGGCAGACCAGGTCCAGTATTGATTGATATTCCTAAAGATGTAGGTCTTGAACAATTTACTTATAATTTTATCCCTCAAGTTGGTCTAAATTTATTGGGTCTTAAATCTTTAAAACCTGTTAAAGAAAAGCATTTTGATAAGTTAATTGAATTACTTCAACAGTCTAGCCAACCTCTTTTATATGTGGGTGGTGGTGCTATTTCATCTAATGCATCTAAGGTTATAATGAAATTTGTAAATCTTTTCCAAATACCAATTACTACAACACTTATGGGTAAAGGAATTATTAATGAACAGCATTTATTATCTTTAGGTATGTTGGGAATGCATGGAACAGCTTATGCTAATTTTGCTGTTAGCGAGTGTGATTTATTAATAGCTTTAGGAGTACGTTTTGATGATAGAGTTACTGGCAAATTAGATGAATTCGCTTGTAACGCACAGGTTATTCATATTGATGTTGATCCAGCAGAAGTTGGTAAAAATAGAATTCCCCAATTAGGAATTATTGGTGATATTAATGATGTCATTACAAAATTTTTGATTTATCTTAATAATTCTAAAAAATTTATTAATAATAATGAACAAACTAGTTCATGGAAACAGAGAATTTGTTCTTGGAAAAAACAATATCCCTTATTAGTCCCAAAGAATGTAAACTTTTTATCTGCACAAGAAATTATTCGTAAAGTTTCTATTCTTGAACCTAATGCTTATTATACTACTGATGTTGGTCAACACCAAATGTGGGCTGCTCAGTTCTTGAATGTATTACCTAGACATTGGATGTCTAGTTCTGGTTTAGGAACAATGGGTTATGGCTTACCAGCAGCTGTTGGTGCTCAAATTGCTCATCCGGATCAAAAGATTATATGTATTAGTGGTGATGCTAGTTTTCAAATGAATTTACAAGAGTTAGGTACTATCGCTCAGTATAATTTGCCTATTAAAATTCTTGTCATTAATAATAAGTGGCAAGGTATGGTTAGACAGTGGCAAGAAGCTTTTTATGGTGAACGATATTCTCATTCTAATATGGAAAAGGGATCTCCTAATTTGATTAAGCTTGCACAATCCTTTGGTCTATTAGGTTTAGAAGTTGAATCGAGAAAAGATCTAGTAGATACTTTAAAATTATTCTGTGAATATAATGGACCAGTTATTTTAAATTGTAATGTTAAAGAGCAAGAAAATTGTTATCCAATGGTTGCTCCTGGTAAAAGTAATTCTCAAATGATTGGTTTAGTGAAACAAGCGCCAAAATTAGATCTTGAAAAGAAACTTAATAATTTAATATAATATTTTTTTTTAATTTATTTATTTCTGTATTGGGCCGGGTTGGATTTGAACCAACGTAGGCTAAGCCAGCGGATTTACAGTCCGCCCCCATTAACCACTCGGGCACCGACCCTATTTCATTCATTTTACTATAACTATATTAAATTTTTTCATGAAAATCAATACTAGTGTGTAAAAATTTTTTGTTGGATACAATCGGATTTGAACCGATGACTTTTACGATGTCAACGTAATACTCTAAACCAACTGAGTTATGTATCCTTGTTGTACTAATTAAATTTCTGTTTTAATCTTGTTGCTTTGCCTGATCTATTTCTTAAATAATATAACTTAGATCTTTTGACTTGAGATTTTTTAATTATTTTTATATTTACTATTTGAGGAGAATTTACCAAGTATATTCTTTCAACACCTATGTTTTGTATAGTTTTTCTTACTGTAATTGTTCTATTAATTTGCGAATTATTTTTGGAAATAACTACACCTTCTGATATTTGAATTCTTTCTTTATTACCTTCTTGTATTATTTTTTTTATTTTTATACTATCTCCTATATCTATGTTTGGTATGTTTTGTTTTATATATTCTTTTTCTATTGTATGAATTAAATTTTTTTGTTGTTTTAATTTTTTAATCATATATTAATTTTAGTGTAATGTTTTTAGTCTTATTTTATTTAATATTTCTAATATTAGTCAACTACTTTCATTTTTATTTATTTAATAATTATGGTTTTTAATTTTCTTGTGTTATAATTATTTACTATCAAAGGTAATGAAATTTTTTTGATTTAAAACTTATATGTTTGAACGCTTTACTGAAAAAGCAATTAAAGTAATTATGTTAGCTCAAGAAGAAGCTAGAAGATTAGGACATAATTTTGTTGGTACTGAGCAAATATTATTAGGGTTAATTGGTGAAGGTACTGGAATAGCTGCTCAAGTATTAAAATCTATGAATGTTAATCTTAAAGACGCTAGAATCGAAGTAGAAAAAATTATAGGTAGAGGTTCTGGTTTTGTAGCTGTAGAAATTCCTTTTACACCAAGAGCTAAGCGTGTTCTAGAGTTATCTTTAGAAGAAGCTAGACAATTGGGTCATAACTATATAGGTACAGAACATCTTTTAATGGGTTTAGTGAGGGAAGGAGAAGGAGTTGCAGCAAGAGTTTTAGAAAATTTAGCGGTTAATGTTTCATCAATTAGAACAGAAGTTATTCAAATGTTAGGAGATAATACTGATGTTAGTACGAATGGCAGCAATAATATGCAAGCTAGAAGTAAAACACCAACTTTAGAAGAATTTGGTTCTAATTTAACAGAATTAGCAATAGAAGGAGTTTTAGATCCTGTTGTAGGTAGGCAAAAAGAAATTGAAAGAGTTATTCAAATTTTAGGACGTCGTACAAAAAATAATCCAGTCTTAATTGGCGAGCCTGGAGTTGGTAAAACTGCGATTGCTGAAGGTCTTGCTCAAAGAATAGCAAACCGAGATATTCCATCTATTCTTGAAGATAAACTCGTAATAACATTAGATGTTGGTTTATTGGTTGCTGGGACAAAATATCGAGGAGAATTTGAAGAAAGACTTAAAAGAATCATGGATGAAATTAAATCAGCAACAAATGTTATTTTAGTTATAGATGAAGTTCATACTTTAATTGGCGCTGGTGCTGCTGAAGGTGCTATAGATGCAGCTAATTTATTAAAACCAGCTTTAGCTAGGGGGGAATTACAATGTATAGGTGCTACAACTTTAGAAGAGTATCGTAAACATATTGAAAAAGATGCTGCTTTAGAACGCCGTTTTCAACCAGTTTTAGTTGGAGAACCAACAGTTGAAGAAACAATTGAAATTTTATTTGGATTAAGAGATCGTTATGAAAAACATCATCAATTAAAAATGTCAGATGAAGCTTTAGCTGCTGCTGCTAAATATGCAAATCAATATATTTCTGATAGATTCTTACCAGATAAAGCTATTGATTTAATTGATGAAGCTGGTTCTCGTGTACGTTTATTAAATTCACAATTACCACCTGCAGCGCGTGAATTAGATAGAGAGTTAAGATCCGTATTAAAAACTAAAGATGAAGCAATTAGAGCACAAAAATATGAAAAAGCTGAGCAATATAGAACAAGAGAAATGGAGATTAAGGCTCAAATAGCTGCTATTGCACAAAGTAAAAATGCTGAACCTGATCTTCATTTAGAAGATCCGATAGTAACTGAAGATGATATTGCTGAAATTGTTGCTTTTTGGACAGGTATTCCTGTTACTAAGTTAACTAAAAGTGAATCAGAAAAATTAATGCATATGGAAGAAACACTACATGGTAGAATTATTGGTCAAGAGGAAGCTGTTGTAGCTGTCTCAAGAGCTATTCGACGTGCTAGAGTTGGTTTAAAAAACCCTAATCGTCCCATTGCAAGTTTTATTTTTTCTGGTCCTACTGGAGTTGGTAAAACTGAATTAACTAAGGCTTTAGCATCATACTTTTTTGGTGCGCAAGAAGCAATGGTTAGATTAGATATGTCAGAATATATGGAAAGACATACTGTTTCTAAGTTAATTGGTTCACCTCCGGGGTATGTCGGTTATAGTGAAGGTGGATATTTAACAGAAGCTGTTAGGAAACGACCATATACAGTAATTTTATTTGATGAGATTGAAAAAGCTCATCCTGATATTTTTAATTTACTGTTACAAATCTTAGAAGATGGTCGTTTAACAGATGCTAAAGGGCGTACTATTGATTTTAAAAATACTTTATTGATTATGACATCTAATATTGGTTCAAAGGTTATTGAAAAAGGTGGAGGAAGCTTAGGTTTTGAATTAGGTGAATCACAAGTAGAGTCACAATATAATCGCATTAAATCTCTTGTTAATGAAGAATTGAAGCAATATTTTCGCCCAGAATTTTTAAATAGATTAGATGAAATAATTGTATTTAGACAATTAACTAAAGAAGAAGTTAGAGAGATAGCTGAGTTAATGTTAAAAGAAGTTTTTGATAGAATTAAACAACAAGATATTATTTTAAGCGTAACTGATAGATTTAAAAATAAATTAGTTGATGAAGGATATAATCCTAGTTATGGTGCACGTCCGCTACGTCGTGCTGTAATGCGTTTATTAGAAGATAGTTTAGCTGAAGAAGTTTTAGCAGGTAAGATTAAGTCAGGAGATAGTGCTGTTGTTGATGTTGCCGATGATGGATTAGTTAAAGTATTACTTGGTGATAAATTGCAAGTATAGTTAATAAAGAAGTTTTAAATTTATTGTATGTAGATGAACAAATTAACATATTTTTTATATGTATACAATAAATTATGGTTATATGTATAATGCCAGGAACCAGATTTGAACTGGTGACACGAGGATTTTCAGTCCACTGCTCTACCAACTGAGCTATCCCGGCTAATTGCTTATAGTATATTATAAACTATAATATACTATTAAAGAAGTTTTTGTTATATCTTGTTTATTTAATTGGTGTTTCAATATTATTGAAAGTACTTATTTCTGGTATAAAATTTAGTTTACAATATCCAGTATCACCATTGCGATTTTTACATATTTTTAAATCAATTATTTTTTTTTTGTTTGAGTTGGTATTATTTTTTATTTCTTCTATTTCATATAAAATTAATATAATATCTGCATCTTGTTCTATCGAATTATGTGTTATTATTTTTTGAGATATAATATTAAAATATTCGTTTTGATTTAAATCATATGATTTTGAGTATATATTAAAAAATATTCTATAAATGTAATTTTTATTAATTATTTTTTTTGTATTTTTTTGTATTTTATTTATTGTTGTTAATAATGATATCTGATTAGTTTCTATCCAAAGATGTTGTGATAGGTATTTATGATTGTGAGTAAGTAATAAATTTATTTGATTATTAAAGCATTCGAAAATATATTGATTGGATATATTAATTGTGCTGACTGTATTACTTAGTTTCTTATTAGATTTTTTATTAATATTTTTATCTTTTTTATTATTATTTATTTTTATAATATTCATAAGAGTAATCTCTCTTACTATGTTAAATATATTTATATTATTAGTATAATCTGATTCAATATTGATATTATTATTTTTTTTGATACATCCACTTTCTTTAAGGTCAGATAGTAATGGTTCCTTATTAGTTCTAATTTCTATATTTCTGTTAAGTTGTGAAATAGTTATTATTGGTAATTTCAAAAATTGAGCTAGTAGTTTAAGTTTTCTGGTTATATATCCAATTTCTTGATTTCTATTGTATATTTTTTGTTTTTCTATGGAAAATTCAATTAATTGCAGGTAGTCTATAATAATTAATTGAATTTGCTCATTTTTTTTTTTAAAGCTTTTAGCTGTTTGATTAATGTAATTAATATTTATATTACTTTTATCATTAATGTATATATTGTTGTTTAATAAATTATTACATATAACACTAATTTTTTTCCATTCTCGTATAGTTAATTGTGATATATTATCCTTATTGATGTTAATTGCTGATGCTATCGATATAATTTTGTTAAAAACTTCGTAGTTAGACATTTCAAGACTAAATATAAGTACACTAATATTTTGATAGAAAAAAATATTATATGCGATGTTTATTGCAAATGATGTTTTACCAATAGATGGTCTACCTGCTATAATAATTAAATTACCTTTTGGCAAACTTGGTATGATTTTATCTAGTTCAATAAATCCTGATTGAGTTATTTCTTTGTTGACTTTGCTATTTGAATGTATTTTTTTGTATTTTAATTCTATAAGTTGTTTTGCAACTAAATCCTTTATATCTAATATTATATTCTGTGTATCTTGTATTATTTGTTTCTCAATAAAATACATATATTTTAAAATTTTAGCATATAAATTGTTATTTTCAATATTTTCTACGTATCCTATTTTAATAATGTTATATCCAAATTGAATTATGAGTCTTTTTATATAATGATCTTTTAAAATTATAATTAAATGCTCTGTATAGTAATGAATATTTGCGGATGATATGAATATTTGACCCTGTTTCATCATTTGAATAATTCTTTCGACACCGCCTATTTGAGTTAACAGATTATTGCTTTGTAGTTTATATATGATATTGTATATATTTTGTCTATTTTTTATTTTTATCTCAGTTAAATTTAAATATATTATTTGATTAATTTCTATAAAAAAATACTCTTTTTTTATAATATTTTTAATTCTATAAAAAATATCTGGATAAATAAATATAATACCTAATAATATTTCTTCTGCTACATGATTCTGTGGAATAAACTTATATTTATATAATTTACTCATAACTTCATATATTTGTAGGCACTATTTTTAGTGGAATGTTGATGTTAATTTTTGGGTTCATTTGAATTCTGATATTTTCTATTCCAATTGATTTAACTTCTAAATTTTTAATTTGTATCTTATTTATTGATAAGCTTGTGTACCTATTGATACATTGCATTATCTCTTTTTCTGTGATACTTCCGAAAATTAAACCATTTTCTCCTGTTTTTTTGTATATAGTAATACTATCAATTTTCTCAATTTTATTTTTTAGTAGTTGAGTTTCTATTTGATTAGCTTCCTGTTTTTTTATCTCGATATGTTTAAACATCTTTATATGCTTAATTTTTGTACTTGTGGCTATTTCTGCGATTTTATTTGGTATTAAATAATTAAAGGCGTATCCACGAGTAACATTAATTATTGATCCTTGTTTTCCCTTTTTTAAATTTTCTTGTATTAGTATTACGTCAACTTTTTTTTTCATTTTTTTATTTATTAGTTAATAAATTTTTTGTATTCATATTATCAGATTTTTAGTTGTTGTTTAAATTTTCATTATATTGGATGTAAAATATCATGTGATATATTGCGATTGTTGAGAAAATGTGATGCTATCATAGATCTTTCTAATGTATTACAATAGATAACTAGACTATGATTTTTTATGTAGTATTGAATTAATTTTATTGTTTCATTTAATTTAAGTTTGGTTATTGGAATATTAATTGATTTTTTAATATGACTTTTACTAAATTCAAATTTTTTTCTAATATCTATTATAATTACATTGTTTTTAATTATTGTTAGTTCATTTCTTATCATAATATTGTTAGAGCGTAATATCTTGATTTTATTATTTTCATTCCTTTTTAAGTAAATTTTTTTTCTTTTGTTTTTTATTTGAATAATGTCATGTATAATTAAAAAATTTTTACATTTCTTGTGAAGTCCGAGTATTACTTTTATTGTTTCAATAGCTTGTAATACTCCTGTATAGCCAGTAGTAATTCCCATAATACCATGTCGATTGCAGTTACTATTTTTTAGTAACAAATTCTTTGTATATAAATCTTTATAACTGATTCCATTTTTATAATTAAATGTAGCAATTTGTCCTTCAAATTTTTCAACAGCTCCGTATATATATACTTTATGTAGTTGATGGCATATTTGATCTATTATATATCTTGTTTTAAAGTTATCTGTTGTATCTATAATTATATCGTAATAAGATATTATTTCTATACTATTCTCTTTATCTAAGTTATATGGATGTTTAATAATTGTGCAATTATAGTTAATTTTTTGTACTTTTTGTTGTGCAGAAATTACTTTAAAATTTCTAATATCATGGTTATTATATAGTATTTGCCTATTTAAGTTTGATATTTCTATTGTATCTCCATCAATTAATCCAATGTAACCAATTCCGGATGTAGCTAAATAGATTATTGCTGGGCAACCTAATCCACCTGCTCCGACTATTAGTACTTTTGCTCCTTTGAGTTTTTTTTGGCCTTGTATACCTATATTTTCTAATATTATTTGTTTAGAGTAGTTTTGGTATTCTTGTTTTGATAATTGTATTTGTGTATTGTTTGGAATATTTAGCATTAGTTCTTTTTTATTCTTGTTTTAGAGTATAATAAATTTATTGTGTAAGTACTTAACTACGCCTTTAGTTCAGTTGGTAGAACGTAGGTTTCCAAAACCTAATGTCGAGGGTTCAAGTCCTTCAGGGCGTGTTTAATAGATCTTTAAATTTTATATTGGACAAATGTTTTATTAATAATATAATGTTGTATAATTTGTTGATTATTTGTTATCGGTTTTATTTATATTGATCTAAATATAATATATTATTTAAAAATTTTATGCCTAAAAAAGTTGTTGGTTTTGTTAAATTAGCATTATCAGCTGGTAAAGCAACACCAGCTCCTCCTGTTGGGCCTGCACTAGGTCAATATGGAGCAAATATTGTTATGTTTTGTAAAGAGTATAATGCTAAAACAGTTGATAAAATTGGTTTAGTTATTCCTGTTGAAATATCAATTTATGAAGATCGTAGTTTTTCTTTTATTCTGAAGACTCCTCCAGCTTCTGTTTTATTAGCTAAAGCTGTAGGTATTAATAAGGGTTCTGGTACTCCAAACTCTAAAAAAGTTGGATCTATTTCTAAATCTGATTTACATGAAATTGCTATTACTAAGTTACCAGATTTAAATACTGATGATATTAATCAAGCAATTTTAATAATTAGTGGTACAGCACTTAGTATGGGAATTTTAATTGAATAGTTACAATATTTTATTCAAGGAGAAGTTTATTTATTTTATGGTTAAACATTCACGTCGCTTTTTAAAAATTTTACAACAATTAGATAAAAATTTATTATATAGTCCTAATGAAGCATGTTTACTGTTAAAACAATTTTCCTCTGTTAATTTTGTTGAAACATTAGAGGCTCATGCTGTATTAGGTTTAGATCCTAAGTATGCAGATCAACAGTTAAGATCAACAGTAATCTTACCAAAAGGTTCTGGTAAATTTGTTAAAGTTGCTGTTATTACTCAAGGAAATAACGTTAGTACAGCTATTTCTGCGGGGGCTGATTTAGTTGGTTCTGAAGATTTAATAGAAGAAATTTTTCAAGGTCGCTTAGATTTTGATAAATTAATTGCAACTCCTGATATGATGCTACATATTGCAAAACTAGGGCGTTTTTTAGGTCCCAGAGGATTGATGCCTTCTCCTAAGTCTGGTACAGTTACTAATGAACTAATCAGTGCAATTAGTGAGTTTAAATCTGGTAAATTGGAGTATAAGGTTGATCGTACAGGCATATTACATGTACCTATCGGTAAATTAAATTTCTCTGTTGATGATCTAGTTTTAAATTTAAAAGCTTTACAAGAATCGATTGATAAAAATAAACCAAGTGGTTCTAAAGGTAAATATTGGAAATCTTTATATTTATCTAGTACAATGGGACCAGGTGTTCCTGTTGATTTGAATTTTTAAATGTATACAAACAGGGTAGTTTATAATTAGTTATATTTATTTTTTAATTTAGTATGAGTAACAAAATTGATAATATTATTGAAGAGTTAAAGTCTTTGACTTTATTAGAAGCAGCTGAGTTAGTTAAAGAAATAGAAGAAACGTTTGGTGTAGATACTTCAGCTGTAGGTAATGCAGGTATGGTGGTGATGCCAAATGATACTAATAACGTTGCAGTTTCAGAGTTAGAGGAAAAAACAGAATTTGATGTAATATTAGAAGAAGTTCCTGCGCCAAAAAAAATTACAATTTTGAAAGTTGTACGTTCTTTGACTGCTTTGGGTTTGAAAGAAGCAAAAGAGTTGGTTGAATCTACTCCTAAAACAATTAAAGAAAGTATTTCTAAAGAAGATGCAGAAGAAATAAGGTCTAAATTAGAGGAAGTAGGTGCTATAGTTTCAATTAAATAAAAAAAATGCAATAGTGATGTTTCACATTTGTGTGATCTCTATTGCATTTTTTTATTTATTAAAAGAATCCTAATGTTATTGCTCTTGATAAAGGCATTGTTGCTCCTATTCCTAGCCAAATTGTTATGAATGTTGCTATTATAAATATTACTGTAGCCACTGGTCTTCTAAAAGGGTTCTGAAACTTGTTAATATTTTCTATAAAAGGAATAGTAATTAATCCCACTGGAACAGATGCCATTGATAGTACTCCTATCAGTTTGTTTGGTATAACCCTTAGTAAGTTAAAAGTAGGAAAAAAATACCATTCTGGTAGGATTTCTAATGGTGTAGCAAATGGGTCAGCTGCTTCTCCAATTCCCGTGGGTTCTAATATAGCAAGACCTGCATTACATGCTATTGTTGCTAAAATTACTACTGGAAACATATATAATAGGTCATTAGGCCAAGCTGGTTCTCCATAGTAATGATGTCCCATTCCTTTTGCTAATTTAGCTCTTAATTTTGGATCTGTAAGATCTGGTTTTTTTATAATTGACATGTTTAAATAACCTTTTTATTAATTTATAGTGGACCTGAAATCCCTTGTTTACGTATCATTAAAAAATGCATTAACATAAACACAGCTGTGAGTAAAGGTAAAACAAAAGTATGTAAGCTATAAAATCTAGTTAATGTACTTTGTCCAACACTTACGCTTCCTCTTAAGAGTTCAACGATTGTACCCCCTATAACTGGTATTGCTTCTGGTACTCCAGTTACTATTTTTACAGCCCAATAGCCTATTTGATCCCATGGTAATGAATATCCTGTCACTCCAAAAGAAACTGTTAAAACAGCTAGTATAACCCCAGTAACCCAAGTTAATTCACGTGGTTTTTTGAATCCTCCTGTTAAATATACTCGAAAAATATGTAAAATTAGCATTAACACCATCATACTTGCAGACCATCTATGTATTGATCTTATTAACCAGCCAAAATTTACTTCTGTCATGATATATTCTACAGAAGAAAAAGCTTCTGCTACAGTGGGTCTATAATAAAATGTCATTGCAAATCCACTTGCTACTTGAATTAGAAAAGATGTAAATACAATTCCTCCAATGCAATAGAAGATATTTACATGTGGAGGTACATATTTGCTAGAAATATCATCTGCAATAGATTGTATCTCTAATCTTTCTTCAAACCAGTCATATACTTTACCCATATAAATTGTATTTTGTAATATTTTAAGTTATTGCGTTTAAACTATTCATATCAAACTATTTTTTATCCTGTTATTCTTATATATTATAACACTTTCGTATTTATTTTAAATTTAAATTTAAAATATTATCAATAATAATTATATTCTTATTTAAGTCTTTGATGATACTTTTATTATATATGGTTTTCATGATTTTATTAACAGTGTTTTTACTCGTCCCAGTTAAAATAGCTATGTTTTTGTTAGATAATTGAAATGGTATCAAGATTTGTTGATTTCTTACTTTGCCAAATTGTAAGCATATATTTAATATGAGTTGAAGTATTCTGTTTTTTATACTCTTTTGACACATTACATTATTTATAGTTTCATATTTTTCTATTGTTTTTTTATAAGCGTTTATTATACTTATTTCTAATAAAGTACTAATTTTATTATTATTTAATATAGATGTATTAAAAGTTATTATATATGTTGTTTCTAGAGCAACTAATTTGTAATACAGTTTTAATTCTTTATTGTTTTCAATGAATATATCATTTATATGAAGTATTGCTATTGGTAATACTTCTTTATTAGGAAAAACTTTTGTAATAAATATACAACCAGATAAGATAATAAGAATATTATTATTCTTATTATTTAATATTACAAAATCTTCTTGTTTAAGTTTGTATATATAGTGAGGTATTTTGTTATGTGCTAAGAACTTAATCCATTTCATTATAAGTTTTTAACTATAATTATTGTTTTTTTTATTATATATTCTCTTATTAAATTAAAAAAGTGAAAAAAATTTTACTAGTAGATGATGATCAAAATTTATGTACTCTTTTATCTTCTTATTTAATTTCTTTTAATTTATCTGTGAATTCAGTTAATACGATTCGTAATGCTTTAGTTTATATGAGAGAAGATTGTCCTGATTTAGTTATTTCTGACATAATGATGCAAGGTTTTGATGGTTATGATTTTATTAGGTTACTTAAACTTAATAGTTTATATATACATATTCCTATTATTTTTTTAACTGCTAAAGGTATGACTACTGATAGAATTATGGGATATAATTTAGGTTGCCATGCTTATTTAACAAAGCCTTTTGATCCTCAAGAGTTAGTTGCTATTATTAATAATATTTTTAATCAAATTAATTTATTCCGTAAAAGTGCTGTAGTGAACCATCGTAAATTATTGGTTAATTCAAAGTTATTTAATGTTTTTAGTTTGACTCAACGTGAACAAAATGTACTTATGTTAGTCATAGATGGTTATATGAATAAAGAAATAGCAATTAATTTAGGTGTTAGTCAAAGAAGTATTGAACAATATGTAAGTCGATTATTAAGTAAAACTAATGCTCGTAATAGAGTAGAATTAATTAAATTATTTTTAGTTTATGTTTAAGGGCGAATGACGGGAGTCGAACCCGCGCATGATGGAGCCACAATCCATTGCCGTAACCTCTTGGCTACATCCGCCATTTATAGCTTCATATTATGTAGATTATAATATTTTTTTGTAATTTTGGTCTACTCGTATATATTTTCTATTTATTAAATTTATGAAAAATTATTTTACTATTTTAATTAATGGTGATCCATTTAACTGTTATTATTCTATGTCTTTATTTGATATTTTGAAATATTTAGATGTTGATATTAATAATGTTATTGTAGAATATAATAATGATATTATTAATAAAATTCAATTTAGTTCTTTATCTTTTAAGCCAAATGATTCTATTGAAATTATTAGCATTGTTGGTGGTGGTTAATAATATTTTTAACATTACGTATTGAAGCTGATACTTGACCATTTTTGATATTAAGGTGTATTATTTTTATTTTTATGAATTGGTCTTTACTAAAGATTTTATTACTATTGTTGTTATCGATTTCCTCTATTTCTGATCTGTGAAGTAATGTTTTAATTCCATATACATTTATAAATAATCCATAAGATTTTATTAGCAATACTTGCCCATATAGTAATTCACCTATTTTAAATTTATGTAAAGATAATTTTAATTCTGCACTTTTATTGCTCAAAATAAGTTGATTTTTGTTTTCATTTATTGTGAGTATTTTACATTTTATATTTTTTGTATTAATTGACTTAATGCTTAATTTCTCTTTGACAAAAGATATGTGTGATTTAGGAATAAATCCTTGAATTCCTTCAAAGTAAGTAATAATTCCGCCTTTATTAATATAATTGATTTCAAGGTTAAATATAATATCTTCTATGTGTATTTGTTTTATTCTTTTCCAAGTTCTGATATAATCTAGTCTTTTAATAGATAGTATATATTTTTTTGTATTCATATTTTCTTCAATTATAAAGAAATCTCTTGTTGTATTCATTAGCATTAAATTAGTATTAATTCTGTTCTTTATATTTATTATAATTTCTTCTTTTGGTAAATATCCTATTTTTTCTGTTCCTATATCAACTAAAAAGCCTATCTTTTCATTATAAATTACTTTGCCTGCTACAATATCTCCACTATGAAGCTTGTAATTGTACTTTTTTAGTATTTCTTTAAATTGATTTTCTTTAGTCATTATTGATGAGTACTTCTTTTTTTTTAATTTTTGATATATTATTGTTTCATTCAGGGTAAGCGTAGGTAATTGCAGGTTTTTTACGAATCTGAGGAAAGTCCGGGCTCTATTTATAAACGTATAGCTCTATAAAATGTAGTATAGGTAACTATAAGGATCGTGCCACAGAAATATACCGCCTAAATTCATTATGGGTAAGGGTGCAATGGTGCGGTAAAAGCGTACCAGAAATATTGTTAAAGTATTTGCTAGGTAAACCCCATACTTGAGTAAAGAGATTAGTATATAGATTGTTAGTAAGATTCTTATAAATCTTGCAAATTACTATTTTTTATACATTACTATTCATTTATACTGCAATAAGTGATTAATTTTACTTAAGATTAATAATTACCCTTTTCGTTTTAATATAATAGTATTTAATGTCTGAAAAGAACTAAACCCGGCTTATGTTTTACCCTATAAATATTTTTTAACTTTTTTGTAGTTGTTTAATGTTATTTTCTAAATTTATATCTATATTTCTTATATCTTCATGATTTAATGTTCTATTCTGTGATCTGTAAGTAATTCTCATCCCTACATATCTTACTTTATTGCTATCGAAATATTCATTGAATATTTCAATTGATTCTATTAATTTATTATTTCCTTCTAATATTGTTTGTTTTACTCGTTGAATTTTTATATATTTCTCTAGTTTTAATGATATGTCTCTAGTTACGCTGGGATATTGAGAGTATTGTTTAGAAACGTATTTTAAGTGATTTGCTAATTTGGTAGTTTCTATTAGTTTGTTTAAATCAATTTCAAATATATATATTTTTTCATTTTTGTCACTAGATTTTTTTATAAATTGTTTATCTAATTCACCTAGTATTCCAATAATATTGTTACCATTTTGATCATAAATATTTATTTGTTTATTTCTTTTAAATAAATATTCTGCATAATTGAGATTTTTTGTTTTATGATCACTTAAATTTTCTTTTAGTATTGCGTCTGAGTTTATATTTTCTAATAAAATTTCTATGATATTTTTAAAATGAGATAAAGTAATCTCATGATTGTTATTATTCCAATTGTTTCTTGTATATTGATTATTGTGTATTAATCCACTTATATGTCTTCTTTCTGTGTATATTTTTTTATCTTTATTAAATATTTTCCCAATCTCAAATATTTCTATGTTATTTTGTGAATGCTTGATGTTGTGTTCATAAGTATTAATTAGATTTTCTAATATATTTGTTCTTAATTCTTTTTGTGTATTTGTAATTGGATTATATATTTTAGGATTTATATAACTTGTGTATATGTTTTTTGTGATACCGCAATTAATTACTTCATGTAATCCTAGTTGACGAAGGGTATTTCTTATTTGTTGCACTTTGACATAAGTTTTAGATTTATGACCTTTTAGACTATATTTTTTGATTTTATTAAAAAAGTATTTAAACTGATATATTCTTCCAATTTCTTCTATAATATCAATCTCTCTTTTTAAGTCATGTTTTCTGTAATATGGTACTGTGATTTCAAATGATTTATCTATTTTATCGTATTTGGGGTGTAATTTTAGTTGTGCCAGTATCTTGTTTATTTTTTTTCTATTAAGAAATTTTAACTTTTTATGTTCAATATATCCAAGTGATTTATTTATATTTTCTTTTTTTAACTTTAGTGTATTATTCTTAATTAAAATTTTTTCATGTGCGTGATCATATTTTTGTATAGTGCCTCCAATGATTGTTGTAATTAATTTCATGCTGTCAATAAACATATTTTCATAAAATTCGTTAGGCTCATTTTGAAAAAAATTTGTATTATTAATTTTAGTTATTGTTGTAAAAATTAATAGTTTTGATTGATTATTATGAAACTGCTTTGTTTTTCTGATCTTGTTAATGATGAGTTCAATTTGGTCTGAATGAAAAATTTGATTTAGTTCATAGTCGTTGATCATATTTTGCTGCTCTTTTGTCATTTTATAATTTATTACATAAAATGTTTGTCCCCATTTTTTATTTATATATTCTTTTATATTATTTAATGTACTATATTTATCTATTTGGTCTATTTCTAGATTATTTAACAACCATTTGGGTGTTGTTTTATTTAATATATTTTCTATTGTAACAATTCTTATATAAGCTATATGTGTGTGTGCTGTATTTTTTGATATTTTATTATTATATGAAATACTCTTTTTATAGTTTAGTGGTATAGGTATTGTTTTTATTGGCGTATTAAAAATAGTATTAATTTCTATCGCTAAACTTAATGAAGAGAATATTTCTTCTCTGTTATTAGTAATACTTAAGTCTATAATCTTATCTTTGTATTGTTCTTCATTTTCTATTTTATCAATTTCTAAACCAGATAATGCTAGTTTTTCTTTAAATTCCTTAAAATTTATATTATCTAATTTAGTGAAATTATTAATCAGTTGCCATGAAAATTTCATTGTTATTTTTATATTTCTATTTAATTAATCTGCATTATTTATGCTTTTGTAAATGAAAGGTTATTATTATTAGCATATCTTTCCATAAATCTCATAAATCTATCCCATTCTAATGGGTTTTTTATAATATAAATTGATTCAATACCTTCTGGTTTGCCATTAATAAATTTTGCATTTACATCAGTAGTAACTAGTTCTCCTTCTTCATCTTTTAAATACATTCCTTTAATTTCTCCTTTATCCTGCATTTCTGGTTTTATAATATCTGGTTGATTGAATCTGAATATTGCAGTTCCAGTGCTGCCATCTCGTGATCTTGTTAATTTGATGTTTGGTATACCACTTTCGTCTATTCCGTTAATAAATTGAATAACTGCCATATATTTTCCTCAATGTTTAAATCGTTTATTTTCAAATTTGTGAGCAAATTTATAATCTGGGGTAGGAGGATTCGAACCTGCGAATGGCGGAGTCAAAGTCCGCTGCCTTACCACTTGGCTATACCCCACCGTAATAAGCTTACTTGTACAATAATTTTTAATATTCTGTCAAGTTGTTAGATTTTTTTTAAGTATTTAATGTATTTTCTTAGGCTTGATAATTTAATATTTTGTTGTGTTCCTGTATTTAACCACTTAATTGTTATTGATTTGTTTTTGATTTCATTCTCTCCTAAAATTAGGCAAATTTTTGATTTTAATTGGTGTGCTCTTTTTATTTGTTTAGTTAAGCTATCATTGCTTAAATCAAGTTCAAATTGTAATTGATATTCTTTAAGTATATCAATTATATCCCATAATATGCTAACTGTGTTAAGATTTTCTACTGTTATATATATTGTATTTGTTTCAATTTTTAAACTATCTTGCATTAGTATCAATAATCGTTCAAGACCAATTGCCCAACCTACTGCTGGAGTTTTTGGTCCTCCTAATTGTTTTATTAAGTTGTCATATCTGCCTCCTCCACAAACTGTATTTTGTTGACTGAAGTTTTCTGTTTTTATTTCAAATGCTGTATAGTTATAATAATCTAGGCCTCTCACTAGGTAATTATTTATTGTATATTTGATTTTTAAATATGTTAAATGTTCACAAATTGTGTCAAAATGTTTCAGAGAGTTTTTACTCAAATATGTTTTTAATTTTGGTGCTTTCTTTAAAATTTCTTGTGTTTTTGAGTTTTTACTATCTAATATTCTTAATGTATTTTTATTTATCCGATTCTTTGAGTCTGTATCTAATTCACTTTCGTATTTTTTGAGATATTCAATTAATTGAAATTGATATATTTCTCTTTCTTTGATATCTCCAATTGAGTTAATTTCTAATAAATATTTCTCTTTACATTCAATTTGTTTTAATATATCGTTAGCTAGTTTTATTACTTCAATATCTGCCATCGGCATGCTACTACCTATACATTCAATACCTAGTTGATGAAATTGTCTTTGTCTTCCTTTTTGTGGCCTTTCGTATCTAAACATTGGGCCTAAGTACCATAGTCTATTGACAGCGCTTCCTGTATATAGCTTATTTGTTATAAGTGATCTTGCTATACTGGCAGTACCTTCTGGTCTCAATGTTATATTTCTTCTTCCTTGATCATTGAAGCTATACATTTCTTTATTTACAATATCAGTAAAATTTCCTATGCTTCTTCTGAATAGTTCTGTATTTTCTATAATTGGTGTTCGGATTTCTTTATAATTGTGTATGCTTAATATTTTGTTAGCTACATTATATATTTGTTGCCATTTTTGTATTTCTTTAGGTAATATATCTTTTGTTCCTCTTAGCGGTTGCATTTTTATTATTTTTTGTTATATTTTTATTCATTATATACCGGGCAAGAAGGGATTCGAACCCCCGACACCGTGGTTCGTAGCCACGTGCTCTAATCCACTGAGCTACAAGCCCATTATAACAATATACTATACTATAGTTTTATATCAAGAATTTAATTCTATTTATTCTTGATATTTTTAAGATATATTTATATTTTATACATATACTTTATATTTTTTATTTTTTTTTAATAAATAGTTAAGGTAAATTACTTATGAGTAAAACTATACTTTATCAAGATAGTGCGCGTAGAGCATTAGAAAAAGGTATGGATATTTTATCTGAAGCAGTATCAATTACTTTAGGTCCTAAAGGTAGAAATGTTGTTTTAGAGAAGAAATATGGATCGCCTCAAATTATCAATGATGGTGTAACTATTGCAAAAGAAATTGAGTTACAAAATTCTATTGAAAATACAGGTGTTGCTTTAATTAGACAAGCTGCTCTAAAAACTAATGATGTTGCTGGTGATGGAACTACTACAGCTACGGTATTAGCTTATGCTATTGTTAAAGAAGGTTTAAAAAATGTTGCTGCTGGTTCCAATCCAATTATACTCAAGAAAGGTATTAATAAGGCAGTAAAATTTGTAATTAAAAAAATAGGACAATACTCACGCCCGATCACTAATTCACGCGATATTATGCAGGTTGCTACTATTTCTGCCGGTAATGATATGAATATTGGTGAGATGATTACAAAAGCTATTCGAGAAGTTGGTAATGAAGGTATTATTTCTTTAGAAGAAGGTCAATCTACTGATACTTTTCTCGATATTAAGGAAGGGATGAAATTTGATAAAGGATTCATTTCCCCTTATTTTGTCACTGATACTTCTAGAATGGAGGTAATACAAGAAAACTCTTATGTGTTATTAACAGATAAAAAAATTACCCTAATACAACAAGAGTTATTGCCAATCTTAGAAAAAGTAGCTAAAACAGGTAGATCTTTATTAATAATTGCAGAAGATGTTGAAAAAGAAGCATTAGCGACCATGGTTGTAAATAAATTGAGAGGTATTGTTAATATTGTTGCTGTTCGTGCTCCTGGTTTTGGAGATAGAAGAAAGGCATTGTTAGAAGATATTGGTATTTTGACTTCCAGTGAATTAATTACTGAAGATGCTGGCTTAACACTGGATAAAGTATCTTTATCTAATTTAGGAACTGCGAAGAAAGTACAAGTATCAAAAGATAATACTACTATTATTGCTGATAGTAATCAAGAATTAGTTAATATTAGGTGTAATGAGATTCGTAAGCAAATTCAGATTAGTACTAATAGTTATGAAAAAGAAAAACTTCAAGAAAGATTAGCAAAACTTTCTAGTGGTGTTGCTGTCATTAAATTAGGTGCAGCTACTGAAACTGAAATGAAAAACAAAAAATTACGTTTAGAAGATGCAATTAATGCTACAAAAGCAGCTATTGAAGAAGGAATAGTACCTGGTGGTGGTTCTACCTATGTACATTTATCTAAAGAGCTTTTGTCCTGGGCTAACAGTAATTTAGTTGGTGAACAATTAATTGGAGCTTTAATTGTTGAAAAAGCATTATCATTTCCATTAAATAGAATATCTACAAATGCTGGTATTAATGGTGCTGTAATTGTAGAAAAAGTCAAACAAAGTGATTTTCCTATAGGTTACGATGTAAATTCTAGCAAATTAGCTAATATGTATGATTTAGGTATTATTGATCCTGCTAAAGTTGCTCGTTCTGCTTTACAAAATGCTTCATCTATTGCTGCTATGATTTTAACTACTGAATGTATTATTGTTGATGGTAAATAACTGACAAAGTTTAAGTTGACAGGTATTTGATAAGAAGATAAACTCCGTCTTTTTTTATTGATTGAGATATTATGTATAAATTGATAAAAGCTATATTATTTATATTAATTTTTTGTGTACGATATAATAGCTTATAGTTTTTATAGTATTCTTTTTTTGAGCAACATCTGTTATAAAATTTTTTATGATATTTACTAATAGAGTTGCATTTTTTAGATTTTGCATAATTTTTTAATATTTCGCTTGCTATTTCACCTAGTAAATATTTGTTTATTATTAAATTTATTTTATATATATATTCTATTAGTTTAATAAATCTGCTAACTGTATTAGAGTTATCATTTTTTAAATCTGTATGTAATTTTTTGATCTTGAGCGTACTTTCTTCTTCTGTAAAGTATACGTTGAGAACTTCAAGACTTATTAATAATAAGTCTATTTTTTTTAATATTTTTTTTTTTATTAATCATCGTTTATTTTTCTATTTTATTGTGTAAAATCTTTAATAACTATAATAATTATTAATTAGTACCTGCAAATATAAATTCTGGAAATTTTTCTTGAGCTTCGTTGAGTGATTTATTATTATTTTTTTCTTGCCAAAAGTTAATAATTTTAGTAGCTTGATTGAGTAAACTTATTTTTTCATTTTCTGATATCCATGGTTTTGAATCCAGCTCATTCTTTAATTGTTCCCATGCATCATTTCTTGGCCAAAAAAAATACGATGTTAATGGACTAATGTTTTTTCCTATTACATGATCAATTGCTATTGCTACATTATTATCGAGCCATAAAATTCTAAATGTAAATTTTTGCAATTTTGACTCCTTATTAATTTATGGATAATATTTGTTGATAATTTGCTTAACAGTTTTTGTTATTTGTGCACCTTTTACTAATTTTTCATTGATTTTTGCAATGTTCAATTTATTGCTTTTGTTTAGAGGATTATAAAAACCCATTTCTTCTATTGCTTTTCCATCTCTTTTTTTTCTACTATCTATGAGTATAATTCTGTAAAATGGTTGTTTTTTTCTACCTAGTCTTTTGAGCCTAATCTTTAGCATTTTATAATTTTTTTGATAATTGTAGTGATGAAAAATATATTATATTTCCTGTATTGTATCATATATTCTTTTATTATTTATTTATGTAATTGATTCAATCCTAATATTGTTGAAAATTACTGTTAAGCATTGTAAAAAAATAATACCTAACATTGGAGACATGTCCATTCCGAAGATCATAGGTATTGTACCTCTAAACAATTTTAGATACGGATCAGTTAGTCTATTCAGTGAACAAAAAGGTTCATTATACCAATTCACAGTAGGTAGCCATGCTAATGATAGTTTTAATAGTATTAATATTAAGTATATTTCAGAAAAGTTTGCTACAGATGTAAATATTAAATTTAGTGAATGAGTTATTATAGTCATATTGAAATATTAGATTTTTATATTACTTATTTTGATATATAATTTTTGTAGTATAAACTGTTAATTTTGGATAATTATTTCCTATTTCGTTTAAAGTTTCTTCATTACTTATAATAGAGCCAATATAAATGTGTTTACTTTGTAAATTTTTTTGCTTTGTTAGATATTTTATTAAGTTTATTACTGTATTATTGTTTGTAATTTTCTCTATTATTAAAATTTTGTCTTGTTTTATATCTATTGTTAAATTTTTTATTGACTTTTCTATTTTTTTTATATCGCTATAGTCAATATGTATAATTTGTATTTGCGGTACAACTACTTTAATTTCATTGATGATATCATAAGTTTTTGATATATTAGTTAATATAAAATATCTTCTATTTTTATTTATAACATTGTAGTATTTTATATTTCTTATTTGTTTAATATATATTTTTCTTATGTCTATATATTTTCTAAAAATTTCATATATTAATAAAAGCCCAAGATACTTATAATTCTGTTCCGTTTTATTTTCACTTATTTGATTTGATAATATTTTAATTATTGGATGAGAAATTTTGTAAATGTTCAATTTCATCTATTTTGTATTTTATTTGATATTTTTATTTATTTAATTAAATTTTAATATTTTTTAACTCTAAAAATAAATAATATATTGTCTGTTTGTAATTTTTGTTTTGTTATAAATTTGTTAATAAATTTTAGTTACGTAAATAGTAATGTTATATTAAAAAATAAAAAAAGTATTCTTTAAAATACATTTTAAAGAATACTTTTTAATTATCTATTATTATATTAATCTAATTATTATATTAATCTAAAGGTCTCATTGATAGTACAGCTTCATTTTCTCTATTAATTCCTTTTTCAAATCCAGCAGCGGCAGCCCGAGCTCTTCCTGCGTGCCATAGGTGTCCTATGAATAGAAAAAAACCTAGAAAAAAGTGAGATGTTGTTAACCAACTTCTTGGTGATACATAATTAACAGAGTTAATTTCTGTTGCAACTCCTCCTACAGAATTTAGAGATCCTAGTGGTGCATGAGTCATATATTCAGCGGCCCTTCGTTCTTGCCAAGGCTGAATATCATTTTTGATTTTGTTTAAATCAAGTCCGTTAGGACCTCTTAATGGTTCAACCCATGGTGCTCTGAGATCCCAAAATCTCATTGTTTCTCCACCGAATATAATTTCTCCACTTGGTGATCTCATTAAGTATTTACCTAGTCCAGTTGGTCCCTGAGCAGATGCTACATTTGCACCAAGTCTTTGATCTCTAACTAAAAATGTAAATGCTTGTGCTTGTGATGCTTCCGGACCAGTGGGTCCATAAAATTCACTAGGATATGCAGTGTTATTATACCAAACAAAGTTTGAAGCGGTTAATCCCATTATTGATAATGCACCTAAGCTATAAGATAGATATGCTTCTCCAGACCAAACGAAAGCTCTTCTAGCCCATGCAAATGGTTTTGTAAGAATATGCCATATTCCGCCAGCTATACATATTACTCCCATCCAAACATGGCCACCTATTAAATCTTCCATATTATCTACGCTTACTATCCATCCATCTCCACCAAATGGTGATTTAAGAATATAGCCAAAAATTACTGAAGGATTTAATGTTGGGTTGGTAATTATTCTAACATCTCCTCCTCCGGGAGCCCAAGTATCATATACTCCTCCAAAAAATATGCCCTTGATTACAAGTAAGAATGAACCAATTCCTAGTAAAACTAAATGTATTCCTAGTATAGTTGTCATTTTATTTTTGTCTCTCCAGTCATATCCAAAAAAAGGAAATGATTCTTCAAGTGTGTCTGGTCCTATTATAGAATGATATAGGCCTCCAAATCCAAGTACTGCTGATGAAATTAAATGTACAACACCAACAACAAAGTATGTATATGTGTTTATAATTTCTCCGCTAGGTCCAACTCCCCATCCCAAAGTTGCTAAGTGAGGTATTAGAATAAACCCTTGTTCATATAGTGGTTTTTCTGGAACGAAATGAGCAACTTCGAATAATGTCATAGCACCAGTCCAAAAAACCATAATACCTGCATGTGCTACATGAGCGCCTAATAGTTTTCCAGATACATTGATAAGTCTTGCATTTCCTGACCACCAAGCGAATCCTGTTGATTCTAAGTCTCTACCTCCAATTAGTTTGTTGTTATTAAAGCGCGTTTCCACGTGGTAAAACCTCCTCTGGGAATATGAAGTTTTCGTGAGGTTGATCTTGTGCTGCCATCCATGCACGAATACCTTCATTTAATAAAATATTTTTTGTATAAAATGTTTCAAATTCTGGATCTTCGGCCGCTCTGAGTTCTTGAGATACAAAGTCATATGCTCTTAAGTTGAGAGCTAATCCTACAATTCCAAAAGCGCTAGTCCACATACCTGTTACTGGTACAAATAGCATAAAAAAGTGTAGCCATCTTTTGTTTGAAAAAGCTACACCGAATATTTGAGACCAAAATCGATTAGCTGTTACCATCGAGTAAGTTTCTTCTGATTGTGTAGGTGTAAATGCTCTAAAAGTATCTGCTGCATCACCATCTTCAAATAGAGTATTTTGAACAGTTGCTCCATGAATAGCACAAAGTAAAGCTCCTCCTAGTATACCGGCTACTCCCATCATGTGAAAAGGATTAAGTGTCCAATTATGAAATCCTTGTAAAAATAATAGAAAACGAAAAATAGCTGCAACACCAAAACTAGGTGCAAAGAACCAGCTGGCTTGTCCTAAAGGATACATTAAAAATACTGAAACAAATACTGCTATAGGTCCTGAAAACGCTATTGCATTATAAGGACGAATACCTACTAGTCTAGCAATTTCAAATTGTCTTAAGCAGAAGCCAATGAGCCCAAAAGATCCATGTAGTGCTATAAATGCCCATAATCCACCAATTTGACACCATCTTGTAAAGTCACCTTGTGCTTCTGGTCCCCAAAGAAGTAACAATGAATGTCCCATACTATTAGCTGGTGTTGATACAGCCGCTGTAAGGAAATTACACCCTTCCAGATAAGAGCTTGCTAATCCATGTGTGTACCAAGAAGTTACAAAAGTTGTTCCAGTCAGCCATCCTCCTAAAGCTAAGTATGAACAAGGAAAAAGTAATAATCCTGACCATCCTACAAAAACAAATCTATCTCTTTTTACCCAATCATCAATTAAGTCAAATCTTCCACGGTTTTTCTCTTGTCCAATTGCGACAGTCATATTTGTTCTCTCCAACCACAATTAATTAAGTAAATATTTGATTTTTAGTAATTGTAAATAACTTGATTATTTTATTTATATTTGAATTAATAAATTTATTATTTTACTTTTCATTCCAATTATATATTATTATAAGATTAATACGATTTAAATGATATTGTATTTTTAACTATTTTATTAGTTCTCTAAGTTTATATTAAATAAAAAAATATTTCCCATAATACAGCTTTTTTTATTCTTTAAGTAGATGATTTTACTTTTTGAATTAATTTATTCTTTAACTATAATTTTTTGAAATAGATATCCAGTCCCTCTAGCTGTGAGAATTAAATCAGGATTACTTGGATCATCTTCTAGTTTTGCTCTAAGCCTAGAAATATGTACATCTACTACTCTTGTATCAACATGTCTTTCTGGAGTATATCCCCAAACCTCTTGTAATATTGATGATCTAGAAAATGCTTCACCTGCTTTACTAATTAATAGTTCTAGTAAACTAAATTCCATTCCTGTTAGCCTAATTCTTTCATGATTTTTATATACTTGTCTTTTGTTTGTATCAATTTTTAGAAATCCTATATTGATTATTCCTGAATTGGGAATTGAGGAATTAATTGTAATTTTGTCAATTCTTCTTAATACGGAACGAATTCTTGCTTCTAATTCTTTAGGTGAAAATGGTTTAACTATGTAATCATCTGCTCCTAGTTCCAAACCAGTAATCCTATCAGAAACATCACCAAGAGCTGTTAACATTATAATTGGTACATCTGATTCTTTTCTTAATTCTTGGCATACTCCGTACCCATCTAATTTAGGCATCATTACATCTAAAACAACTAATGTTGGATATTCTTTTCTAAAAATCTGTAAAGCCTCTTCTCCATCAGAAGCACTAATTACTTCATATCCAATCATAGATAATCTAGTTTCTAATATTCTTCTTATACTTACTTCATCATCAACTATTAATATCTTTTCCTTGTAGTTATCCAATTTATTTCCTCTCTTTAAGTAGAAGTTTGTTGGTATTCTTTTGTTATTATTCTATGATTAATGTTTATGTCACCTATTATTATATTATTATTCTTCCTACATTAGTAATCTTTGTTTTTTATTAAAACAATAAATTCAATTTTTTATTAAAAAATTAATCTACTTGACAAGAGTGATTATCCCATATTACAATTATTGCAACTTAGAAGAGTATGCAAGGTAAGCTAAGCAAATTACTTAGTGGACAAACAATATTTTTTTGTATTTATTTAACTTTGCTTTTTTAATATTCTGGAT